TGAGCCGGCGACTTGTAGGTAGTGGCAGGTTAAGATAGAGAATATCGGAGCCATAGTGAAAGCGAGCTTTAATTAGAGCATAAGTCACTGTTTACAGACCCGAACCCGGATGATCTAGCCATGGCCAGGGTGAAGCTTAGGTAACACTAAGTGGAGGTCCGAACCGACTGATGTTGAAAAATCAGCGGACGAGCTGTGGCTAGGGGTGAAATGCCAATCGAATCCGGAGCTAGCTGGTTCTCCCCGAAATGCGTTTTGGCGCAGCGATTGATATTATAACTTAGGGGTAAAGCACTGTTTCGGTGCGGGCTGCGAGAGTGGTACCAAATCGATGCAAACTCTGAATACTAAGTGAACAGTCAATCAGTGAGACAGTGGGGGATAAGCTTCATTGTCAAAAGGGAAACAGCCCAGACCACCAGCTAAGGCCCCTAAATAATTACTAAGTGATAAAGGAAGTAAGAATGCATAAACAACCAGGAGGTTTGCTTAGAAGCAGCAACCCTTTAAAGAGTGCGTAATAGCTCACTGGTTTAGTGATCTTGCGCCGAAAATGAACGGGGCTAAGTAATTTGCCGAAGCTGTGGGATGTTTTATCATCGGTAGGGGAGCGTTCTGTTGTAGGTTGAAGCATTAGCAAAAGCGGATGTAGACAAAGCAGAAGTGAGAATGTCGGCTTGAGTAGCGAAAACATTGGTGAGAATCCAATGCCCCGAAAACCTAAGGTTTCCTTCGGAAGGTTCGTCCGCGAAGGGTAAGTCAGGTCCTAAGGCAAGGTTGAAGAACGTAGTCGATGGATAACAGGTTAATATTCCTGTACTATTTATTACTGATAACGAGGGACGGAGAAGGCTAGATCAGCCGGATGTTGGTTACCGGTTTAAGCTATCAAGGTTAAGAAAGATGGAGAAAACATCTAGAGCTAAGAAGCGAATACAAAGCATTAAGGTGCTAAAGTGATCGATGTCATACTTCCAAGAAAAGCTCGACATATCTGAAGTAATAAATACCTGTACCTTAAACTGACACAAGTAGGTAGGTAGAGTATACTGAGGGGCGCGAGATAACTCTCTCTAAGGAACTCGGCAAAATAGCTCCGTAACTTCGGGAGAAGGAGTACCCTTGTAGGGTTGCAATAACCAGGCCCAAGCGACTGTTTAGCAAAAACACAGGTCTCCGCAAAGTCGTAAGACAACGTATGGGGGCTGACGCCTGCCCAGTGCCGGAAGGTTAAAGAAATTGGTTAGTTGTAAAATGAAGCTAGTGACTGAAGCCCCGGTGAACGGCGGCCGTAACTATAACGGTCCTAAGGTAGCGAAATTCCTTGTCGGGTAAGTTCCGACCCGCACGAAAGGCGTAACGATTTGGGCACTGTCTCAGAGAGAGACTCGGCGAAATAGAATTGTCTGTGAAGATGCGGACTACCTGCACCTGGACAGAAAGACCCTATGAAGCTTTACTGTAGCTTGGAATTGAATTTGGGTTTAATTTGCGCAGCATAGGTGGGAGGCAAAGAATATATATTTGCGGATGTATAGGAGCCATTAGTGAGATACCACTCTGATTAAACTAGAATTCTAATATTGATTGCCATAAGCTGGCCAATAAACAGTTTCAGGTGGGCAGTTTGACTGGGGCGGTCGCCTCCTAAAAGGTAACGGAGGCGTGCAAAGGTTTCCTCAGGCTGGTCGGAAATCAGTCGTAGAGTATAAAGGTATAAGGAAGCTTGACTGCGAGACATACAAGTCGAGCAGAGACGAAAGTCGGCCTTAGTGATCCGACAGTACTGAGTGGAAAGGCTGTCGCTCAACGGATAAAAGTTACTCTAGGGATAACAGGCTAATCTCCCCCAAGAGTTCACATCGACGGGGAGGTTTGGCACCTCGATGTCGGCTCATCGCATCCTGGGGCGGTAGTATGTCCCAAGGGTTGGGCTGTTCGCCCATGAAAGCGGTACGCGAGCTGGGTTCAGAACGTCGTGAGACAGTTCGGTCCATATCCGGTGTAGGCGTTAGAGTATTGAGAGGATTTCTCCTTAGTACGAGAGGACCGGGAGAAACATACCTCTGGTGTACCAGTTATTGTGCCAACAGTAAATGCTGGGTAGCTAAGTATGGATAAGATAACCGCTGAAAGCATCTAAGCGGGAAGCTAACCTCAAGATGAGTACTCTTTCCAGTAAAATGGATAAGATCACGGTAAGACTAACCGTTTGATAGGCGTTAAGTGTAAGTGTAGTAATATATTTAGCTGAGACGTACTAATAGATCGAATGTTTTATATATTATACTTGTTAAAACTTTAGTTTAATAGTGCAATTTATGTTTTGATGCTCATAGCGCAGTAGAACCACTCCAATCCATTCCGAACTTGGTTGTTAAATGCTGCAGCGGCGATAATACTGAAAAGGAAGCTTTTTGGGAAGGTAGCTCAGTATCAAGACTATATCGAGAAATTGAAAGCTATAAGTTGTTTTTGTTTAAGTACTTAATTCAATCAGTCTTTTTTTTGTATCTATTTATAATATATTAGTATAATACTTTCTTACCTTCGAAAAATGAAAAAGTTTAATGAATTAACCTTATATCTAATTAGCTAGATCATATTGATCTAGTTTTATTTATATTTGTTATGGTTGATTAAATATTTTAATCTTTATAGAAAGTATTAAAGTCTTGTCAATATTTATATAAAGGTTATATGTATAAGATGAACTATAAAATATATAATACTTTATACTTTTATATGGTCTGTACGGCCATTCTTAATTGTCATATATCTTATCACTTCTCCTGTTAAGTGCATAGTTTTTTCCAATATTTTAACTAAATTGCTACCTGCTATATAATTTATTTGTACATAAATACCATCATAATGAGATTGTATGTTATAATTTAGGTGTCTTCTGCCTTTATGTTGAATTAATATGTTTTGTCCACCATACTTTTTAATTAATGCTTTATATTGATTTACTAAAGCTAAATTTTCTGCTTCTGTGATATTAGGTTGTAGTATATAGATTGTTTCATAATGATTGAAATTCATAAATTATACCTTATAATTGATTATCAATTTGTATTCTTACCGCTTGAGAAATTACTGGTATTTTAGCATATTTTCCTTCAATAGATTTTATTATAGAGTAAACTATAGTTGATAAAACAAACCAAAACAATGTATTACATAGCATTAGTCCATACAAACTCATTCTAAACTCTATAGGTAAAGCTCTAAATGTAGCTCCCAGTAAGGAGTTAATTAGAAATAATAATATTGATTGTAATACATTAAATCTAATAAATGGGCGGTCTGGTATAGGGCTTTTATTTCGTACAAATAAATAATATAATACAAAAAATATAATAACAGCTAATGTTGGGTGAGTAACATAAAAAATGACTAAAGGCATTAGAGTCTTTTTATAAATTTGCATAATATTGAAAGGATAATCTGGTAAAATTTGTTGTCCGAAGTTTTGCAAGCCTTCTAATAATGGTAACCAATAAGGTAATATAGAACTTAATCGATCTACTAGTGTAATATTATTAATATTATAATTTTTATAGGATATTGCTATATAAAAATATAAATAGCGTATTATAAAGCCGATTAATATAGTACTCAAAATGGTTAGTATTATAATAATCAATAAAGGTGATTTATTATGCATAGTAATTTTGTATAGTGGTTGCAGCACGTTATATTTAAATATGAATTTTATCGATGTTTTTTCTTTAAATAATCATTACATCAATGTTTGATGTGATTTTTATTATAAAATATGTTAAGTATATATTGATTTTACACTAAAATAATAAAATATTTCAAATATTTTTATTTATTTGATTAAAATAAAAACATGTCACGTAATTTATTGTCTTCATATTTGCATTTAACTCAGCCTCTAAAAATTAATAAAAAGTCTTTTTCATCTCGCTTAATGTTAGGTACAGGTAAGTATAGAAATTTAAAAGAGGCTAGTATGAGTATCATCAAGAGTGATGCTTCTATTGTAACAGTAGCTATTCGTCGTACATATATTAAGAAGTTAAATGGTAAAAGCAATTTACTGGATGGATTAAATTGGCAAAAGTTATGGCTTTTACCTAATACAGCTGGTTGTGAGACAGTAGAAGAAGCTGTTAGAGTTGCTTTTTTAGGTAGAGAAATGTCAAAAAAATTAGGGCAGCTAGATAATAATTTTGTGAAGCTAGAAGTTATTTCTGATTCGGAATATTTATTTCCAGATCCTTATGGAACTTTAAAAGCTGCAGAGTATTTAGTTAATAAGAATTTTACAGTTTTACCTTATATTAATCCAGATCCTATTTTAGCTAAACAATTAGAAGAGATTGGTTGTTCTGCAATTATGCCTTTAGGTTCTCCTATTGGGTCTGGGCAAGGTTTACAAAATCTTTTAAATTTACAAATTATTATAAATAATGCAAAAGTTCCTATTATAATAGATGCAGGTATTGGCACAGCTAGTGAAGCTAGTCAAGCTATGGAAATGGGTGCATCTGCAGTATTATTAAACACCGCTGTTGCTAAAGCTTCTAATCCTCTATATATGGCAGAGGCTATGAAATTAGGAGTTATATCTGGACGTGTTTCTTATTTATCTGGCAGGATGTTAAGACAAGATAAAGCTGTAGCAAGTTCACCCTCAGAAGGTATATTCATAAAGTAATTTAACATGAAAGTATATTTTATTTAAACTATGATTTTAGTTATTGATAATTATGATAGTTTCACACAAAATTTAGTTCAGTCTTTAGGTGAGTTAGGTGTCTCAGTTTGTACTGTCAGGAATGATGAAATATCTTTGTCTTATATTGATCAATATAATCCCAGTCATATTGTTTTATCTCCTGGCCCAGGTAATCCTGAAAATTCAGGTATATCTTTACAATTAATTAGTTCTTATGCTAAGACTATACCTATTTTGGGTGTATGTTTAGGTCATCAAGCCATAGGCTATGTATATGGTGCACAAATTACTCAGCTAAAATATCCTATGCATGGTAAATTAAGTCAAATTGTACATAATTCTCAAGATTTATTTACTGGTTTACCTAATCCTTTTTCTGCAACGCGTTATCATAGCTTGATTATTAATCATCAAGGCTTACCTAATAACTTAGAAGTTACAGCTTGGACACACGAGGGCATTATTATGGCATGTCGTCATAAAAAATATAGATTACTTAGAGGTATTCAATTTCATCCAGAAAGTTTATGGACACTTGAAGGGCAAGAAATAATTAGAAACTTTATTAAATGTTAATATTTAGGGACTTATTTTCTTCGTGAAGTTTAAATATCAACTAAAAAGATCTAGTAAGTGATATTGGACCTTTTTAGTTGTATTGATTTATATGTTTTTGAAAATTTTAGTGGAGGTTTTATATTTTGTAAATATATTATTTATTTGTTTTAGTATAAGTTATTATATATTTAGTTTGTCAATTGTTTGTTCTTTCAATATGTTGCAGTATTTTACGGTATATTATATTTCTTTATATAGTTGATTATTGAATACTCGTTTGGAAAAAAGAAGACAATTCTTTATTCAATAAGTTTATGTTTATTATTACTGTTTATTTATAATCATCAATTATATTACTATATTATCTTTATATCCATGTATATTGAGTATACGTTTCTTCAATGTTGATTAAATCTTCTTCAAAACTTAATGTAGCCCTATTCGTAAAACCAGCTATTTCTATATGTTTTATTGTACTGTTTACCCACACTTGAGAGTAAGATATATAACTTATAATTATGCTAATCATTAATGTTAAAAAACCTGTATAAGTAATGATAATACCAGGATCTGTTTTAATTTGCAGGCCTGTGTTAGTCATTATTTCCAGTACTTCTACAGCTGTATTGTTAATAACTACTGTTTCATTTGATTTAGTATGTATGAGTAAATTATTAGCTGTATCATATATAGAAATTTGGTTATTGAATTTAGTTACAATAAATATAATATGTGTTGTCTTGCTAATAGGCATCTGACATGACCATAAGATCTGATTATTGATTTTATGCTTGATAATAGGTTTTTGGATAATTTGACTATTTCCTATTTTCATTCTTATACTATTTATGCTCCAATCAGTTTGATAAAACGTGATACCATTAAATATTAATGGTGAATTAACAAAAATGTATTTTTGATGTATATTCTGGCCTTGGCTATTATATAGTACAATATTGGAAAAAAACTGTTTTATTGAGTTGTCTTTATTATATGTGATATCAAAATTTTGAATTTTCCCTATTAGATTATCTGGCAATGTGCTATTAAATCCAGATTGAATTGTATTTTTAATATGAAATATTTCTCCTTCTGGTATTATTTCTTGTGCTGTAAATCCACCTAATAAACTGATTAAAGATCCTATAAGAGTTACGATTATACTGAAGTGCACAATAATGGGAGCAATTCGGCCAGCCAAGCCTTTATAAGCGTATAAGCATCTTTCTTTATGAAATATATAATAGTGGTTATTGTACAAACTATAAATTATATTACATATAGATATTTTTTCTAATGTTGTAAAATGAGACTTATTATTTCTTTTGTTAATTTGTTGTAAAAATTTCCATTTACGAGCATTTCTTAAGCTGGGTAATTGATTAGAAAAAGTGCATGTTAATAAACTACAAAAGAATAAAATCAATATGATTATAAAAAATGGATTTGAATATATATGATCTAATCCTAAATTTAGAATTATCTTCCAATTAATTATCATATTCAATGATTGATTCTGTATAGGATAAGTTGTTTGATAATATGAAATGCTTTGATTTTGTTCAATGATAGTTCCAATTATACTGATAATAGCTATTATTAGTAGTAAGCTAATAGAGAAACTTAAATTACGAAGTCTTTTAAATGTGTGCCATACAATATTTCTAAGATTAAGTAGCTTCATAGATTATAATAGGAATTTATTTAATTATATAAAAATAATGATGTGTTGTTTTTCAGACAACATTATATAAATATTATATTAAGTAAAGAAAAAATACTATATCCTAACATAGTACACCCACTTAAAAAAGTCATATTATTCCATACAATAGGCCATCTATTTGTTGGATTATAATGAAGGTTTTGATTAATAATCAGATATACAGGTAACATATAACTTAATAAGTATATTGTAGTGTATACAATTTCTAATAACCAAAATTTACAAGAAGATATCCAAAATATGATGATTAATATTATTGGGGCTGTACAAGATGAAGAACTAATACCTATAATTAATCCTGTTATATAGTTATATAAAAAAGGTATCAATGATAATTTATCATATAGATTATATTTGTAATTAAAGCTATTTTTAAATTCTATTATTTGTAATAAATTGAAGCTAATTATAATTGTGATGATATACGATAATAAGGGAAAAGCATGCAACAAGTATTCATATTTTTTATGGAATGCTTGGAATATTATGATATTGAAAATAGTACTACTGAGTATGCCAAATATAAATATTGTTTGGGCATTCTTTGTTAGTTTTTTTGTATATATATATGACAAGCCAGTAGGTATTACAGAAAGTAAACATGGATTCAAGCTTGTTAATAAACCACTTATCATCAGCAATATGAAAATCATCGGATGAGCACTATTTATTTGTAATCTTAATATATTATATAAATTTTGTTCAATGATATAAGTATTGTAATTGATTATATTAAGAATATGAATTTTAATCATGATATATAGATATTTTTAATTGGTTTGTAGTATTATTGCAAATTAGGTATATTTCAATTTATTAACTCCCCAGGAAGGATTTGAACCTACGACCAATCGGTTAACAGCCGATCGCTCTACCACTGAGCTACTGAGGATAACTGTAAGAATACATATCTAAATATATCAAAATAATAACAAGATGGCAAGTTTTCTGTGCACTCATCAATTATAATACAATATGTAAGTTCATATTACTTGTTTTTAGTTCAGTTTTTTGATATACTCTACTTATTATTTATATTAAAGCGGACATGGTGGAATTGGTAGACACGCTAGATTTAGGATCTAGTGAGCTTGTCTCGTGAGAGTTCAAGTCTCTCTGTCCGCATATAGTTAGTTAACATAATTTTTTTATATTTTAATTCCATCTTTGAACTACTAGTTTTATAGATCCATCTTGTAATTTTTCTTGATTTCTAGTTGTAAATCCTTCAGCATGGCTTACTTCTATAATTGAGTTAATGGCATATTGTTGCAATATTTTTTCTACGATATTTTCTTGGCATATGTCATAATTATTTTTCCATAAGTCAAAGTCTGATATAAATGTGTATTCTTGTCCATTCCATAAAAAACCTATTATATTTGTATTATTCTTCCTTACAACCATATCCATATATTCTAAATTTCCATTACTATCCTGTAAATGTAATTTGTTCATACTATACTCAAGATTTATATCTGTTAAGCTTTTTTGTAGTATTTTTAGGTCAGTTATATTGGTTTTTATACGACTAAAATGTGACATAATATTGTATTGATTTTTATATTATTTAAATTAGTTGGAAATAAATTTGATAGTTCCCTTATATTATAATTCTATATATCCATACTAAAAAATCAACTATTAAGTTTTTTATCATTTTTTTATTGTTGGATGATTTCTTACAACAAGCTTAGTAATCTTACTGAACTTTGATCAATTATTTTAATGTAATATTTACAATTCCTTTATATTTTAGTAATAATATATATAACAAGTTAAGAATGTCTTGGGAAGTATCCTTAATTATCCTAATCAAATATATAATATTATGACTGCTACTTTAGAAAGACGCGAAAGCGCAAGCCTGTGGGAACGTTTTTGTACTTGGATTACAAGCACTGAAAACCGCCTTTATATTGGTTGGTTTGGTGTTCTAATGATTCCAACATTATTAACAGCTACATCTGTATTCATCATTGCATTCGTTGCTGCACCTCCAGTTGATATAGATGGTATTCGTGAGCCAGTTGCTGGTTCTTTACTTTATGGAAATAACATCATTTCTGGCGCGATTATACCTAGTTCTGCAGCAATTGGTATTCACTTTTATCCAATTTGGGAAGCTGCATCACTAGATGAGTGGTTATATAATGGTGGACCTTATCAATTGATTGTTTTACACTTCTTATTAGGTGTATGTTGCTACATTGGTCGTGAATGGGAGTTAAGCTATCGTTTAGGTATGCGCCCTTGGATCTCTGTTGCTTTTACAGCTCCTGTAGCAGCAGCAGCAGCAGTTTTTCTTGTATATCCTATTGGACAAGGAAGCTTCTCTGATGGTATGCCTCTAGGTATTTCTGGCACATTTAATTTTATGCTTGTATTCCAAGCTGAGCATAATATCTTAATGCACCCTTTTCATCAATTGGGTGTAGCAGGTGTTTTCGGTGGTTCTCTATTTAGTGCTATGCATGGTTCTTTAGTAACTTCTAGCTTAATTCGTGAAACAACTGAAAATGAGTCTGCAAACAATGGTTATAAATTTGGCCAAGAAGAAGAAACATACAATATCGTTGCAGCTCATGGATACTTTGGCCGCTTAATCTTTCAATATGCAAGTTTTAACAATTCACGTTCATTACATTTCTTCTTAGGCTTATGGCCTGTTGTAGGAATTTGGTTCACAGCAATGTCTGTAAGTACTATGGCTTTCAACTTAAATGGTTTTAATTTCAATCAATCAGTTGTAGATAGTCAAGGGCGTGTAATCAATACTTGGGCAGATATTCTTAATCGAGCTAACCTAGGTATGGAAGTAATGCATGAACGTAATGCTCATAACTTTCCTTTAGATCTAGCTTCTAGTAATTCTTTACCAGTATCTCTAGTTGCTCCATCAATTAACGGTTAGTTAGCATAACATAATTTATTCTGATTATGTTGTTTTATAAGTATATTTAACTAAATACAAGAAGTAATTACTTTTTGTATTTTTTATATTATATAATTGTCAGTTTGTTACCGACGAGTTTAACATATAATTCTAAAGGAATAATGTAATTAACTTTCGGACGTAGTAATTGAATAGGGTTAGTATTATCTATATAAGTGAAGTAGTGGGGTGTAAAAATTTTAGATGGTCTAAAATACTTCTTTTTTAATATTATATACGGTTTATTTTGAAATCGTTTCTTAAAAAATAAACATTGAATATTTTTATAGTTGTTTAATGTATTTTTGTAGTATTTGCTTGTCTTTTTGAGAAGTTTAACAAATTTTCTGTCTGCTGAATTAATACGAAAATTTTTGTCATTAGTAAATAACTCTTGTAAGCTTTGTTCTCTTCGTCTTCTAGTAAGTTCAACTAAACCTAATTCTGATAATTGTACTATTTGTGGTTTAGCATTATCTATTTTTAATAATTTGCTAAAATGTTCTAATAGTTGTAATTGATCACCTTGCGAAGACATATCAATAAAATCGATAATTACAACTCCATTAATATTTCTTACTTTTAATTGGTGAGCTATTTCAATTGCTGCATAAAAATTTGTTTTTAGAATAGCTTCTTTAGAATTACTTGATTTATTGAATGACCCAGAGTTTACATCAATTACTGTTAATGCTTCATTACTTTCAATGATAATATGACCTCCGTAAGGCAACTTCACTTTTGGTTTGAGTGCATTATCTATAGCATGTTTTATATAAAACTGATCTAATATGCACTTCGATTGATTATATAATTGTAATTTTATGTTTTTATGACTTGATATACAATTCCATTTATATAAGTAATAATTTAATTCATTTAGCCCTTCTTGAGAATCAATTATTATTTTTGTGATATTGGTTTCATAACAATCTCTAATAATTTTTCTGATTAAGTTTTCATCTTTATATAATAATAAAGGTGAAGAATTATCTATAATTGCTTTTTGTATAAAATTCCATTGTTTTCTTAAATCATCTAAATCATCTACAATAATATTGTCTTGAATACCTTCTGCAGATGATTTAATTAATAAGCCCATTTTGCTGGGTTTAAGTAAAACAGCTAATGAGTAAAGATATGTACGTTCATTATAATCGTAAATCTTATGTGATATGCAAATAGTATTACAAAAAGGCATTAATACTAGGTATTTTCCATGCAAATGTATATTGGTAGTTAATCTAGGCCCTTTATAATTAGTAGGTTCTTTGATAATTTGTACTAAAATAATCTGATTTATAGACAAAATTTCTTCTATGTTTTTAACATGTTTTCCTTTTTTAATATGTTTTATATCATTTATATGTATGAAACCGCTTTTTCCAGATTTGTTTAGTTTTATAAAAGCAGCGTTGATACTAGCAAAAATTCTTTCTACAGTACCTATGTATATATCGTTTACTTGATACAAATTATTAATTGTAATAATTTCTTGAATTTTATTATTGTTTAATATAGCTGCTAGATTATTGTAGTGAGAAATAACTATTTTTTTTATCATTCTTGAAACATCGCTATAAAAAAATTAGATAGGTCAATTTATCATAATTATATTTGTAAAAATTACGTTTTTATGGACTGTTTCAATTTATATGCTATAAATTTTTTTCGTTTTTTATAATACTAACTGTTGTATGATTTTTTTTACTCTTTTTGAACATTACTATTCCATTAGATAATGCGAATATAGTGTAATCTTTGGCTAATTTCACGTTGAGTCCAGCCTTGAATCGGCTTCCTCTTTGTCGAACAATGATGTTGCCTACACTTGCTAATTCTCCTCCATATTTTTTTATTCCTAATCTTTGCGAATGAGAATCACGACCATTTTTTGTGCTTCCACTACCTTTTTTATGTGCCATGTGTTATAATTACTAGCTTAATTTATAATATATGATTATGAATTTTGTTACAATAATTTACATAAGTTCAAATATTATTTAAATACTTGTTCTATTAATAATCTTGTAAGTTTTTGTCTGTGTCCTTGTTTCTTTCTACAATTTTTTTTTGATTTTGATTTAAAAACAGTTATTTTTTTACCTTTTATATGTTTTAAAATTTTCGCCTTTATAACTGCAGATTGTATACAAGGTTTTCCTACTTTAATAGAATTTTCTTGTTTTAGAATTAACACTTTATTAAATTGTATATAATCTCCTGGTTCTCCTGGAATATAATTTATATCATAATACTTACCAGGTTCTATCCAAATTTGCTTACCGTCTGCTTCTATTATTGCATATATCATAAATAGATAATTGTTTAATGTCTAATATTTAATAATATAATAACTTAAATTTAAAATAGTAACAAATATATTTTTTAAATTCTAGTTTTAATAGTTCATCTTTTCGAATACTAAATTTGTTGAGTTTGTCATCAATCATGACTAAATAGAAATGATATTTGATCATCTTTTTTGTGTCTGTCTGTAAAGTCTTTACAGCTTATCGTTGTACCATCTGGTAGCATAAAGTCATATCCCCTTTTTAATTTACCGTACATAGGACCTGTCTCTATTTGCCATTGTTTTGCTTTATGTAATTTAAATTTGCCTTTATTGCTAGGAATTGTAATAATAAACTCAAAGTATATAGACTTCTTTAAGCAATATATTTGATATTTATGATCTTTTATAATATAGTTTGTTTTTAATTGATGAAAGTATAAATTATATCTAAAATTAGTTTTTGAATATTTTTTTATCAACTCTAGATATTTCGCCAAATCTGTTGGACCATATATATGTACAGCACTCTTTTTATTGCTTAAACTTAAACTAGATAATAATCCTGGTAATCCAGATATATTACATATTGTCATTTCTGTAATAATGATTTTAGATACTTGGCTTATTTTTATTTTTTGTTTCATTAAATAATGTTGACAACCGTTACAACAATTAAAAAGCCAAACTGTTTTTAGGTTTCTGAATTTACAATAAAAGCAGGCTTTTATATGTTGAGTAAAGAAGTCATTATAATTTAAATGTATAATCTTCATTTATACTTAGTATACTTAATATTGTAGTTTTAAATAGTATTTCAGTTATGGTTATTTAACTTTAATTATTTAAATGATTAATTGTTAATTATTTTCTTTTTTTTCTTGTATATATATAAAACTGTTGGCTTTACCTTTTATTACTGATTTGCCTAATGATATAGATTTTTTACAAATATCATAAGCTTTATGCTTCCATTGTGCTTTTCGTGATTTACATTTTGATTTTGATGTGCGTTTTTTAGGTACAGCCATAAAATTTTTTATTAATTTTAGTATTTGATATTATATGCTTATTTGTCACCCTGATATGCTTCATAAATATATATGAAATATATTTTGATAATTATATTGATTTTTTGAGGGAATCCTATATTATTTGATTCCCTTTATTCTAATTTTAATTTAAGATAGTTTACAATATACTTTACATGCTACGAAATTGTTGTAAAGCTACTCTACCGATATTATATAAAGCCCAAGAAGCAGCTGCTAACACAGGCAGTAGTACAATTAAAAGTCTTATATCCATACTTTTGTTCCTTAAGTTTTTATATAATTATATTATACTTTTATCATAGTTATGACAAAGGAATTATTATGTTATAATTATACTTGATTAATACTCTATTTTTATGTATCCAATTTTTTCTCTAAGAAATAAAAATTGTATTAAACTTTTTGATATCTGTAGACTTGCAGAATAAAAATATATTTGTTTAATATTTTAATATAGTTATATGAGGGATTTGCCTTTTACTTTAGATCAGTTAAGAATTTTAAAAGCTATTATAAAAGAGGGGAGTTTTAAGCGTGCGGCAGATAGTTTGTATGTATCTCAACCAGCTATTAGTCTTCAAATTCAAAATTTAGAGAAACAATTGAATATACCTTTGTTTGAAAGAAGTAATAAAAAAGCAACTTTAACAGAAGCTGGTAATTTATTATTAAGATATGGTGGAAGGATTTTAGCATTATGTGAGGAAACCTGCCGAGCATTAGAAGATGTGCAAAATTTGCAAGGAGGAACCTTGGTTATTGGTGCTAGTCAGACTACAGGAACTTATTTGATGCCTAGATTAATAGGCTTATTTCGACAAAGATACCCACAAGTCAATGTTCAATTACAAGTACATTCTACTCGTTTAATCTCTTGGAGTGTTGCAAATGGTCAGGTTGATTTAGCTGTTATTGGTGGAGAGGTGCCAAATGAATTAAAAGATACTTTACAGATAACTTCATATGCAGAGGATGAGTTGGCTCTTATTTTACCTACATCTCATATATTTTCTAAACTGCCAGATATTCAAAAAGAAGATTTATATAGATTAAGATTCATTGCTTTAGACACTCAATCTACTATACGTAAAGTAATTGATAAAATCTTAATTCAACATGATATTGATAGTAGTAGGTTTAAAATAGAAATGGAGTTGAATTCTATAGAAGCTATTAAAAATGCAGTACAATCTGGATTAGGAGCTGCATTTGTTTCGGTATCTGCTATTGCAAAAGAATTGGAATTAGGTATACTCCATTGGGCTAAGATAGAGAACGTAACAATTAAGCGTATGTTATCAATAATTATTAATCCAAATCGTTATAAGTCTAAAGCAGCTGAGACTTTTAGTAAAGAAATTTTGACTTTGTTTGTTACACCTGCTGCATGAATTAACTTGTATGTAAAATCGACTTTTTCATATTTGATGAAAAAATATAATTGGATTGAAACTCGCCTATTGCGACAAATCCAATTCTCAATTTTAACCATTGAATAAATTGTTTATCTAATGCAATAATAGCTGCGTAGTCTGCTGTCAATTGTGCGTATATATGGTTTATATTAAATGATTTTAACAGATCTGGATTGGTAATAAACCAAAAATCTATATCTTTGTTTATTTCTTTATAATGGTTAGTTCTTTCTCTCAAAATTTCTTCAATTGGTTCCTCATTCATTAAAAAGTTTCTGCTTGCAATTACAAAGTAGTATTTAGGCATATTATATGATATTAATTGTTTAAATTACTCTATGACCTTAATTATCATCTTATAAATAACTATATTATTATATTAATATTATATCTTAAAATATTAATAAATTGAAGCATATATGGTAAACTATTGGCCTGATAAGCAAGGCATATATCTTAATCATGAAGTAGCTTATTTGTTTGCTCATATAAGACAAAAGTTTCATAGAAATTTGTCTAATAATACTCAGGATTATCTCTATATTGATATATTAAATAATTCTGTAAAGCATAAATTGTTTTCCATTGTTTTAGTAGAGTTAGAAATATTAGTTTTAGATTTAGTAGAGTTAAATATAAGCCTTCAAGGTATTCAAATATTAAAGGATAAAATTTTCTATGATTTAATTCAAAAAGTAGTAGCACGTTTCTTAATAGAATTTACTATCAATAGTTCTTCTATTATTCTAATAGAAAGTAAAAGGTATGCTTACTTAAAAGTTATTCTATTAGAATATAAGTGGCTATTAGAAAATTTATTAATATATTTAATTTTTGGTTCTATGCATATTGATAATTATATTTTTGCATTTGATCAAAAAAATACCCCAATAAAACATGTAGAAATTTTGCTAGAAAATGTAATGATACAAATTAGTAATTTGGCTATTTTTATGATATTGGAAAATTTAAAATCATTATCTAATATAATTATATTTTTGAAAACTAATAAATTATGTAATAGATCTTATATTTCTATTAGATCTTTAGCTTCTTTTCGCAACAATTTATTTTATCAAAACTTATTATACTTATATGTTGTTCAACCTAAATATATATACAGTAATCGTTATAAGGTTTGGTTAATGGGACCTGAAGGTTTAGTTACTAGATATATCTATGCTTATAGATTAGAAGATTTTATTCAATTATCATATTTGCAATTAATAATAATTACTTTAATAGAGTTACAAGATTTTATAATTCCTAAGTGTGAAAAATTTTTACTTGTTTTAGTAAAACTCATTTTTTATATATTCATAAATATATTAGGAAATGGAATAATGGTTTTAGTTCGTATTATAATTTTAGGAATAGATAGTTTACCTAGATAGCTATAAAACTATATAAATGATCTATTTTTATCAATGTTGTAATTTTATTAATATAATTTATGAAAGACCTTAATTGTAATTCCATTATGACAGAGCATTTTACTTCTTTAGATATTAGTTGTGATATTCCACAGCAAATAAAGATGATAAAGCAAATCATACAATCAGGTAAAATTGGCCAAGAAGCTCTTTTAAATTTTTTAGTTAATAGATGTATTATTCAAAAGAAAAATGTTGAAGTCTTAGATGGTTTAATATTTGAATTTTTGTATTTTGATAGTGTGGATGATATAAAAAAAAGGTTAAATTCTTATTTTTCTTTTGGTCTTATAGATTTAACATCATCTTTGCGATTAAATTATCAACCTTTGCAAGATCTGTTAATTAATCAGAAATTTCAACAAGCAGATAAGCTTACTCAATCTTATCTTTGCTCATTAGCTAATTTGGATCGAGAATACAATCGTAACTGGCTATATTTCACGGATATATTTTCTTTTCCTAAAGAAGATTTGTATATTTTAGATAAATTATGGCGAGTTTATTCTAGAAATAAATTTGGTTTTTCAATACAACGGAAGATTTGGTTATCTATTGATTGTAATTGGGACAAACTATGGGTTCAAATAGGATGGAATAAAAATGGTATTCCCTCTAGGTATCCTCATGAATTTATATGGAATATTGATGCACCTGATGGACATTTACCGCTATTTAATCAATTAAGAGGTGTACAAGTAATATCAGCATTATTTAATCATAGTGTTTGGAGCGGTGATGAATGAGCATAATTATTATATTGTTTAAATTGTTTAGTTAAATTAATGAAATATTTAAACAAGTAGTCTGAATCATGTGGACCTGGGCTAGCTTCGGGATGGTATTGTACTGAAAATATTGGCTTTGTACTGTGAAATATAGCTGCTACAGTAGAATCATTTAAATTAAAGTGGGTAATATTTATAGTCTTGTTGTACAAAGATTTTTGAGTTACAGCAAAACCATGGTTTTGACTTGTAACTTCTGCTTTTTGTTTAATGCCTGAAGGATGGTTTAAACCTCTATGTCCAAATTTGAGTTTAAATGTTTCTGCTTCTAGGGCTAGACTTATTACTTGATGTCCCATACATATACCAAATATAGGTATGTTAGTATATTGTATAATTTTTTTAACTGTATTTATAGCATACTTGATTGCTGAAGGGTCTCCAGGACCGTTAGATAGTAAAATACCATCTGGATTGTATAATATAATTTCTTTATATGAACTCGTTGCAGGTAATATATGAATAGAGCAACCATAGCTATATAATCTAGATAAAATATTATGTTTAACACCGAAGTCTATTAGAATTATTTTTAAACCACATCCATATGTTCTATCTGTTTTATATTGTAAATATGAAAAATATTGATTAGAATAGTCTTGAAATTTGTAATTTTTCTGTGTTGTAACTTTTTTTACTAAGTCACTACCTTCTATTTGAGGTATATTTTTAAATTTAAATGAGAGTAAATCAGGATTTAAATATTTACTCGAGATACATCCATTCATAGAGCCAGTTTTTCTTAAGTGTTTAGTTAATGCTCTTGTATCTATACCAAAAATATGAGGTATTTTATTACTTATGATATAATTTATCAAAGATTCTTGTTGCCGCCAATTATTTGGTGAAAAACAAAGATTTTTAGCTACTATACCTTTTATATGAATCTGATTAGATTCATTATCTTCATAATTAATTCCTGTATTACCAATTTCTGGATAAGTAAAAGTTATTATTTGTTCTGCATAACTAGGATCTGTCATGATTTCTTGGTATCCAGTCATACCTGTGTTAAATACGACTTCTCCGAAAGATATTACAGAATTTAGTAAAGTCCAACCTTTATAAACTTTACTATCTTTTAACATTAGAATTGCTGGATATAGATTGTACGTCATTGCTTGAGTATTGAAATGTAAAATATATAAATATTACAGGTATATATAAGTTATTCGTGTACATAATAATAGATAGCCATATTCAACAATATTAACTATCTATTGTTATCAATTTAATTTGTTATATAGTATTGGAATTTATAAGCAAGCTAATTGTTTTACCATCCATTTTCTGATTTGTTCAAAACGTAATTAGCAACGTTTTCTATGTCCTCATCTGCTAAGCGTCCACCAAATGCAGGCATAGCATTTTTACCATTTTTTACTTGATTGGTAATAGCTTCTATACTGTTCATACTATTAGCTTCTAAAACATCACCTTTTAGTGTTTTATCTGGCATTATTGCATTGTTTCCACCTGCATGACAAGCTGAACAGTTTGCTGAAAAAATTTGTTCTCCGGCATCTAAATCTGCTGCAGCAGTTGGTTGAAAATTATATGTGAAAATATTGTAAATAACAAAAAAAGTGAATAACCATCTCATAAATTGTATATCCTTAGAATGATAAAGTAAATGAAATCTTAATATATATTATATTTGATTTTTTAGGATCTATAGCATATATAAGATAATTTACATATAATATATTTTAAGTTTGATTTGATTTTTTAGTAGTATATTTTACCTCCTCCCCACTTTTCTGCTGCAATTTTAGGTTGAATTAAAATATGGCCAGCAATTGCAAACAGATCTTCGTCTGTCAAGTTACGCATTTTAGGAAAAATTTCTGCACTTTTTATACTAGGATGTAACTCAGCAATAGAATTGGCACCATCATAACTTGTGGGATCTTTCATATATTCTATTAGGTTATAAATATTATCTCTAACAGGTGTTGCTCCACTTAGTGATTCGGGATCTAGGCCTATATTAGGGTTTGTTTTCGTAATTCCACCATTATGGCATTGAGCACATGAATTATTAAAAAGGCGTTTACCTCTTTTAACTTGTTCTGGAGTTAATATAATAGTTTTCCCAGATTCTTCTAAAGTTACCGTTCTTGTTGCTTCATCTAGTTCTATAGCATAAACTTGATTTAATAAAGTTTCAAAAACAATTATAACAGCAAAGAAACTTAGCTGAATTTTAGTGTTTGAGATCATAAGATTTATATTATCCTTGAATTAAGCAAATAGTTTATATATTATATATTACATAATACTTTAATTACTATTTATTAAATTCTTATTTCACTATAATTTAGTAATTTTGCTTTATATATTTAATAAATGGTTGTTACTAAATGAATTTTTGTTATTATTATAGAGTGTCGATACATTAAGTTAAAAGATTTTCATAGTGGTTTATCATAAAAAGACAAAATTTGGTGAACTGTTGTTTTGAGTTCGATTCTTGATATAATTAAGTCTATAAATCCATGTTTAAATAAATATTCAGATGTTTGAAAATTGTCAGGCAGATCTTCTTTGATGGTTTGCTCTATAACCCTTCTTCCAGCAAAGGCAATTAATGCATTTGGTTCTGCAATAATTAAATCTCCTAGCATAGCAAAGCTTGCTGTTACACCTCCTGTAGTTGGAGAAGTAAGAATGGGAAAATAAGGAAGCTTTTGCTCCTTATGCTTTTGTAGTGCTGAAGAAATTTTTGCCATCTGCATTAAACTCAGCATTCCTTCTTGCATTCTTGCTCCTCCCGAAGCACATATAATAATAACAGGAAGTTTATTAATTGTTGCTCTTTCAATTAGTCTAGTAAGTTTTTCCCCTACTACTGAACCCATACTGCCACCCATAAATCTGAAGTCCATAATACCAAGAGCAATAGGTACATCAAAAACATGCCCTAAGCCAGTTTGCACAGCATCAAATAATCCTGTTTGTATTTTCATATCTAATAATCTTTTACTATATAATTTTCTATCAGAAAAACCAAGTGGATCTGTTGAAGTTAAGAATGTGTTAATAGGTTGCCATGTATTTTTATCAATTAGTTGTGTTATTCTATCTTGACTAGTCGTAGGAAAATGATGCTCACATTTAGGACATGTTTTAAAGTTTTTTTCTAAAGTTTTATAGTACATTAGTAGACTACATTTACTACATTTTATCCATAATCCTTCGGGTACTTGTAAGTTTGTTTTTTTTGTATTGGTTGTTAAGGATGTATTACGTTTAATATTTAACCATTCTGATAAGGACATATGAAATAATGGATGAATTTTGATAATTAGATTAGTTATTTGAATATAATTTATAGTATTCATAAGAAAAAACATAATTACAGATTTAGTAATGATCTGTATAAATGTGTTTTTCTTATTAATTATATGAATATATTGAAGATAAAATAGAATGTTAATTTCTTAATGTTTTATCTTTTTGACTAACAAATAAGAGCGCTAGTGTAATAGGTAATACAACAATTAAAGCACCTAAGATTAAACTGTTGAAAAAACCAGATAGTGATGATGTCATTATGAATTTTCCTTCATTAATAATTTTTGAAACATGAATTTATAAACTAAATCAATAAAATATAGAATATGTATATTTTATTGTTTAATTTGAATCTTATAGATTGTTCCTATATTGTAATACAGTTTATTTAAATAGTTAACTTTTTGTGTTTTCTATTAACATTTCCATTTAATTACAACTGTACCCCAAGTTAAGCCTGCACCGAAACCGGAAATTACTATAATATCTTCTTTCATAATTTTATTGTTCTGTAATGCTTCATCCAGTGCTAGTGGTATGGATGCAGCTGAAGTGTTTCCATATTTGCTTAAGTTAGATATTATTTTACACTTATCCATAGATAATCTATTTGCTACAGCATTTAAAATTCTTTTGTTAGCTTGGTGTAATAAAAGCCAGTTAACGTCTTTTGTTGAAAGATGTAAAGCATTAAGGCATTTTGTAATACTAGCGGGAACTTTTGATACGGCAAATTTGTATACTTCCTTGCCGTTCATTGACATATATTGAAATTGACCTTGAAAAAGTTGGAAAGTATTTAGAGAATATGGATTCTCTTTGTATGTAATTGATAGTTCATCAGATTGTTTTCCATCCGTATTTAGTTGAAAACCTAAAATGGCGTTATCTTCTTCAGAACATGCTTGTATTATAGCTGCACCGGCTCCATCACCAAATAGTATACAAGTTTTACGGTCTGACCAATCGATCCATTTTGATAAAACATCGGCGCCAATGATTAAAATATTTTTGTAACTACCATTTTGTATAAATTGTGCAGCGGTTACAATGGCTAACACAAATCCTGAGCATGCTGCTGTTAGATCAAATGCAACCGCTTTTTTAGCTCCAATTTTTGCTTGTACTTTACTAGCGCTACCAAAAAGATCGTTAGGACTTGATGTTGCTAATATAATTAGATCTATTTCTAAGGGGTCCATCTGAATATTATTTAATGCTTTCATTGCAGCATTATAAGCAAGATCTACTACTGATTTATTTGCACCTGTTAATACTCGTCTTTCTTTAATACCTGTACGTGTTACTATCCATTCATCTGATGTCTCAACTATTTGACTAATATCTTTATTATTTATACATAAATCTGGAACAGCAGAGCCTACAGAAATAATTCGAGCTCCTTGCATGATTGATGATTTCATGTCTTTTTCAAATTCTATTGAATTATAATAGTTTATATTTAAGTATTAGAGACATTATATGTTCATTTATTAGTAATTAATATATTTATTATGTCAATTTTGATAAGATTACAAAATAATAAAACCCGAAAAATACTTTACTTAATTAAGCTGAATTGCTGCTACTTTCCAGTTCTGACAAGTTTAAGCTATTAATAATGTATTTTCCGAGTATAATTAATATTATAGCATTACACAACTAAGCAAGCAACTATTTAATTGCATTGATTAAATTTATATAAGTTTAGTAAGTTTTATGACATACCTTGTATTATAAAATCAAAATAAGGTTCTATAATAATTATTTCATCTTTTTCTAAAGTTTTAATAGTTGCTTGTTTTAAACAGTTTATGGCATCGATCATACCTATGATAGGTACACCTAAAGAATTATACATTTCTCTTACTCCGATTAGACCTATTCTTTCAATAGAATTTTTATCTCCGGTCAATACGCCATATGTTACTAAACGTAAATACCATCCATAGTCTCGAAGACATAAGGATCTTTTTCGAGATCCTTCTGCATTACCTCCAGGAGCTATATATTCTGGGTGAATCTGAAAAATAGATTTACTAGCTTGTTGTATAATTTCTTTTTCTTTATCTCTTAGTTTACTACTGATGCAGATACGAGTTTCTCCGGTTTTTAGATAGTTTGTTATTGACTGTAGTTCTCCAATACTGGGATATCTTAATTCATTGTCTGCGCTTAAAATGATTTGGCTAACTAAACTCATATTAATTAATATAGTTTTAAGTGAATAATTTTTTATATCTATTATATCAACTGATATTTTATTATAAAAAAAAACAAGCTTATAGAATAATAAAGCTTATTTTTTTTAGTCAATATATAATCAATTTAATATTGATAACATACTATTTACAATGATAATGATAATATATCCGGAAAAAAACGATTAATTTCTATTATAAAACCAGCAGTAAATGTTAACCAAATAGCACCTACTACAGGAATAGTTGACAAATATTTTAATAAATTATCATTCATATGAATTGTTAGGCCTTATTGTTTATATAGATTATTAAGTTTAACGCGGTGAAATGGTAATATCTTGATTATGTGCAATTAATTCTCCACTTGTTAGTTCTTTTATCGCTGCTAAAGGCCATGTAAAGCCTGATAAGGAGTATTTTAGTGCTAGTGGTATGTCTAAAATAATTTCTTTTTCTGTAGGCTTAGGGGTTTGTGATATGTCTCGTAAGTAGTTTCTTCCAACCCAGCCGATCCATCCTGTAATATATATAAATATAATTCCTGGAATCATAAATTCGCCTGCATGATTCCATCTGCCATCTGTAATTAAGTGTGGTAATCCGTCTGTTCCACATAAAATACCTGATTTAGCATACTTTTCAAACCTTAATTTTGTTTTTGCTATTTGTGTTTGTAAAGCTATTGCAGGTGGAGTATTGGAATCATATTTTGCTAGCCTTGCTTCTAGTTTTTTAACACTATTGTTTAATCTTTTTGTAAATGCAGGTGATTCTTCACACTTTGTTAATCCAGCTGTTTCTGCTAAGGAATTTATAGGATTAATATATATACAAAGTATAATCATACAAAAAAGAGCAAATATTTTTTTCACAAATTATCTCCTTTTAATCTATTAATTCAATATTTTAATATGACAAAAAGTTACAAGCTAATTAAAAACATGAAATTAGTTATATTATATAACAATAATGGATATTATCATTTTTTTGTTTATGTAGTAACATTTTGTTGAAAGTATCAAAATTTTATATCTATATTAGTTAATATGAGATTTTATTAATCGCAATAAATCAATGGCTTTTTGGAAATTTTTTTTTAAACACAATCATCTTCTTGCTTCTAATGTGAATAATCAGTTTAAAAAACATGATTCAATAGACAAAATTTTGTTAGTCAAACATTTAAAGGCTAGAGATGAAATTATCAATGTTTATTTAAGTTTAAACAGTAATGTTAATTTATATGACTTGGAGAAACTATGTGATTCAGTTGGATGGGTACGTAGACCATTAAAAAAAGTAAAGACCGCCATAGATAATAGCTTTTTAACTGCTTCTTTATTTTATGAGCATAATAAAAGAAAATTTTTAATAGGTTTTGCAAGAGCTACATCAGATACATCGTTTAATGCAACTATTTGGGATGTAGTTATACATCCTGAATTTCAAGGTCAAGGTTTAGGTAAAATTTTAATGCATCAAATAATTAAACAATTGAGATATGAAGACATTAGTACGATTACTTTATTCGCAGATCCACAAGTAGTAAGTTTTTATAAACATTTGGGATTTATTACTGATCCAGATGGTGTTAAAGGAATGTTTTGGTATCCATTGTAAGTATTTAAGTGATCTTCCTTATCTTAGAAGGATTATCATTTTTTTAATTTATTAGACAATCGTATTTAATAAATGATATAATATTTTTTACTAAGCGGGATATAGCGCAGTTTGGTAGCGCGCCTGCTTTGGGAGCAGGATGTCGCAGGTTCAAGTCCTGCTATCCCGATTTCATTATTTGGTTTTACATTTTTAAAGTAAGATATAGAATATTTTCACGTTTATATATCTTCATTTTTATTTAAAACAGTTAGTTCATTATATATTTTACTAGCACTGTTTATATCCCCAGAAAGTTTGTACATATTAGCTAAATTTTTCAAAGTTTGCTTTATACAAGGTGCTTTATTATAAGCTTGAAGGTAATATTTTTTGGCTATCTTATATATTTTTACAGATTGATAGCATAATCCTATATAATTATAATATTGGATTAAAATTGTTTGTTCATTTATTTTTATTTTCTTCATATAAGACTCTAGTAATGTAATACAATCAAGCCATTTCTTTCTATTCATATATATCTTTGCTATATATACAATGTGTTTATTGTCTATGTTAATCATATCTTTTGTTTTTTCTATATCATTTAAAGATTGTAATTGTTGATATATATATATAATGTTGCGTGTGATTAGAAAACAAATAGGTAGTAAAAAACAAGTCGCTAATATAAGGTATATTTCAAACATAATGAAAAATCTCTTTTTAAATGTAATATTCTCTATACAATAGTTGTATTATTTATGTATAATTCATTTTATTACTTTAAACAAAGTTATATAATAATATATTATTAATTTATAAAAATTGGGTATATGAGTAAAGGTTTTAGTAATGGAACGAATCTTAAGCGTATTAAAAAATCTGGTTTTAGAGCTCGCATGAGTATATCTAGTGGTCGAAAAATTCTTAACTTAAGAAGGAGAAAAAAAAGAAAAAAAATAGCTTTGTAAGTGTAATTATTGTTTCTTAATTGTTTAAGTATTTATAATTTGTGATTACTTAGTAATGTAATATATTATAAGTTAATTGTTATATTATATGTCTTTTGAAAATGATTTGAAGTTATTGTTATCTACGCAGAATGTATTAATTTATATTCTTACTTCTGAAGAAGAACGTTTGGAATATAATATTAATCTTATGATTCGACAAAATATAAAAAAAACTATATATTGTTGGAATTTTATTGATGGTTATTACAATAATCCTAACTATTTTAATATGGCCTCTAGAAATCCTTTAGAGGCTATTGAGTTTATTGAGCAATTAGATTTTCCTAAATCGACAATTTTTTTGCTAAAAGATTTCAATGTTTTTGTTAATGATATCAGCATTATTCGTAAAATAAAAAATGTCAGTCGTTTTCTTAAACAAGTTAATTCATCGATTATTATCTCTGCATCGGAAATACAGGTTCCAGTTTTGTTACAAGATTTTTCAACTGTTTTAGAATTTCCTTTGCCTAGTGATAATGAAATTAATATAGAATTACATCGTTTATTTAAAGTTATGAATATCAGTTCTTCTGTTTATTCTGAATATTTTTATGATTTGATATTAGCTTATAGAGGCTTTTCGATTGAAAAGATCAGAATGTCTATAGCAAAATTATTATCTTCTAATTTATCTATTGGTCATTTGATCAAGAATATAATATATGAAAAGCGTCAATTGATTGAACAAACAGATATATTAGAATTTTATGCTGCAAATGATGATTTTGAAGATGTAGGTGGCTTGATTTTACTAAAAAATTGGCTAAATAAACGTTCTAAAGCTTTTTGTGCACAAGCTAAAGATTATGGTTTAATGGTTCCCAAAGGAATTCTATTAGTGGGTATACAAGGAACCGGTAAATCTCTAGTTGCTAAGGCTATATCTGGTCAATGGAAGTTACCATTATTAAAGTTAGATATAGGTAAAATTTTTGCTGGTATTGTTGGAAAGTCGGAAGAAAGAATGCGTAATATGATAAAAATCGCAGAACAGTCTTCTCCGTGTATACTTTGGATAGATGAAATAGATAAATGTTTTACTCGTTTAAATAATTATAATGATAGTGGAACTACTAGTCGTGTTTTAGGGACTTTATTAACATGGTTAGCTGAGAAAAATAAGCCTATTTTTGTCATTGCAACAGCTAATCAAGTTTTGTCTTTACCATCTGAGTTATTGCGTAAGGGACGTTTCGATGAAATATTTTTCTTAGATTTACCCAATTTAGAGGAAAGAGAGACAATATTTAAAATACATTTAATGAAGTTTAGACCTCTATCTTGGGCTCAGTATGACATTAAATCTTTAAGCAGACTTACGGATCAGTTTTCAGGTGCTGAGATAGAACAAGCTATTATAGAGGCGATGTATAATGCTTTTTATGAAAAAAGAGAATTTTCTACACAAGATATTGTAAATGTAATTAATGATTTTGTTCCCTTAGCTTTTACAGATCAGGTTAATATATCAGCTATTCAAAATTGGGCTATTTCAGGTAAAATACGTATGGCTTCATGATATGAATATTAACTACATATGTAGCTATTTAATATATTAGTTCTACAAACAAAAATTTAGTCCTTCTTATATATATTTCTATAATTTATATTTGATGTCAACATATTAATATCAATTTTACAAGATATACTATAACTTATATAGCAATTTTTTACAAAATCTACACTTGATATTTATTATTAAATTATTATATAAATTAGATGAAGTTATAATTTTTGTAAATAATTTAGATTTAGGAGTATATTGTATATGATTAGTGATAGTCAAATTTTTGTAGCATTATTGTTTGCTTTAGTTTCAGCGGTTTTAGCAATTCGTTTAGGTACAGATTTGTATCAATAAATATTTATTAATATTGCAAACTTCACAGGAAATATAGATGTGATATTATATAAATGTAAATATATCGCATCTTTTATTTATTTTATTATTGTTTTTATTTAAAGCAATATATATTTGGGTTTTAATTTATAATTATAGTTATTTTTTGCATTAGCTCAATATATTTGTTTAATTACTATATTTATATGAGTTCAACATTATTATTGTGAGTATTTTAAAAGACAAAGCACGTCCTGTTTTTCCTTTTACTGCTATTGTAGGGCAAGAAGAAATGAAATTAGCATTGCTTCTTAATGTTATTGATCCTAAAATAGGTGGAGTTATGATTATGGGTGATCGTGGTACAGGTAAATCTACAACTATTAGAGCTATTGCAGATTTGCTACCCAAAATTGAAGTTGTACAAGACGATCCTTTTAATTCCCATCCTTCTGATTATGATTTAATGTCTGATATAGTAAAAAATCAAGTAGAAAACAGCGATCATATATCTACTAGATTTATTGATGTACCGATGGTAGATTTGCCTTTAGGAGCAACTGAAGATAGAGTGTGCGGTACAATAGATATTGAAAAAGCCTTAACAGAAGGCATTAAAACTTTTGAACCAGGACTGCTAGCGAAGGCCAATAGAGGTATTCTTTATGTGGATGAAGTTAATTTATTAGATGATCATCTTGTAGATATTTTATTGGATGCAGCTGCTTCTGGTTGGAATACAGTTGAGCGAGAAGGGATATCTGTAAGGCATCCGGCTAGATTTGTTTTAGTAGGATCTGGCAATCCTGAAGAAGGAGAATTGAGACCTCAGCTGTTAGACCGTTTTGGCATGCATGCAGAAATTAGAACAGTTAAAGAACCGTCATTAAGGGTTAAGATAGTAGAGCAAAGAAGCAAATTTGATAGTAATCCTTATTTATGTTTACAAGAATTTCAAGAGCAACAGAATGAATTGAAATCTTCTATTGTAACAGCTCAGGATAGATTATCAAATGTAACTATTGATTATGATTTGAGAGTTAAAATATCAGAAATTTGTGGTACTTTAGATGTTGATGGTTTACGAGGTGACATAGTTACAAACAGAGCGGCAAAAGCTCTTGCAGCTTATCATAATAGGACTAATGTAGATATAAATGATGTCAAAACTGTTATTACATTATGCTTAAGGCATAGATTAAGGAAAGATCCTTTAGAAACTATTGATTCAGGTAATAAAGTTCAGCAAGTTGTAGAGAGTATACTAAAATAGGCTCAGTAGGATTCGAACCTACATTAGAGACTTAGAAGGTCCCTGTCCTAATCCATTAGACGATGAGCCCAATTATGATCAATGAGTTTTATAATGATGGGCGGTACTGGATTTGAACCAGTGACCACCTGCTTGTAAGGCAGGCGCTCTACCACTGAGCTAACCGCCCTTCTAAAGTTACCTTAATATATTTTTCACGAAAATGCAAATAATAAGACTAATAAAATGAAATATTTATTTAATTTTTTATTAAAACTATGCTTATTTTTTAGAATTTTAATTAAATTATGTTTAAGGCTTTTAAATTTTATCTGGACTATGTAATCAATAAGCTATTTAGAGTTGAATTATTAAAGAGTATTTATGTTAATGTTTTAGAGCAAATGAAAATAGTTGGGCCTGATTCTCTAAGTATAGTGATAATTGCAGCATTTTTTATCGGTATGGTCTTCACAATACAAATTGTTAAAGAATTCTTATATATTAATGCTGTTAGCTTAGTGGGTTCTATTTTAACTATTTCATTTATACGTGAATTATCTCCTGTTTTAACATCTGTTATTATAGTTGGTCGTATAGGAGCATATTTCACATCTGAACTGGCCACTATGAGTATAACAGAGCAATTAAATGCGCTTTATATGTTAGAAGCAAATCCATTCAGTTATTTAGTATTGCCAAGAATTATAGCGTGTCTTTTTATGTTACCTTGCTTAAATATAATTTCGTTTATTACGAGTTTATTTAGTAGTTCTTTTGTTTGCTTTACCATATACAATATACATCCTCAGATGTTCTTTCTATCTTCTTTATCATCTTTAGTTGTCGGAGACATATTAAAATCTTTATTTAAAACTTTAATATTTAGTTTTTTAATTTCTTTAATTAGTTGTTTTTGGGGTTTAACAGCTTATGGCGGTGCAAAAGGGGTTGGAAAATCAACCACTTTATCAGTTGTTACATCTCTATTAAGTATTTTTATTTTTGATTTTTTATTATCTTATATTATGTTTAATAAAACAGGAAGTTCAATTAAAGCTTTATAGAATTATGAGTTCATAATATGTATGAGTTAAGTGTATGTATCGTAAAATACTTCAAATATGTTCTAAGTTTCATTTAAAAGTTAATTTCAATCGTTTTGTAGTTCTTGTTACTTTAATGATTTCTGTAGTTATGAGCAGTTTAACTTTTTGGTCGTTAACTATGTTTCAAGAAGATTCTATGATTGCAGGTAGACGCTTTTGTAAAGATTTAGGTCTTTTGTTAGCGTCCAATATTATAGATTCTACTAATCTTAATGATCAAAAAGATATAGCTTATTTTTTAGAAAAGATTTATTTAAGTACATCTAGTATTAGATACATTTTGTTTTTTGATCAATATGGTAATTTATTATTAGGATTACCTATATATAATACAAAAATTCAAAATATATTACAATTACATCAAAGTTTATTACAGTTAGAAAATAAAGAATTTTTATTTAATATACCTTTAATTAATTCAAATAAACTATTAAATCATGACATTATAGATATTCTTATTCCTTTAACTAAATCAGGATATACTTTAGGTAGTTTAGATTTGGGTATAGATTTGAATACAAGACTTTCTCCATCGAGATTAATAAGAGATTTAAGTATTTTTGTGTTTGTATTAGTGTGGTTAATGTTATTTATAGGAGTTGCATTTAATGCATTAGCGATGGCTACTCCTCAAAAGCAACTTTTATTAGGCATTCGTAATATTGCATCAGGTAATTTCTATCAAAGATTAAATTTACCCACAAATAGTGAATTAGGTATCTTGTTTACGAGTTTTAATGAGATGGCTGAAAAGCTGCAATCTTATGAAAAGAAAAATGTGGATAAAATCATATCAGAAAAAAATAAACTAGAAACAATTGTATCTATAATAGCAGATGGTACTATTTTAGTTGATGCTGAACTTAGAATATTGTTTGTTAATAAAAGAGCACAAGAGATTTTTAATTGGTTTAACATTGATCTCACAGGATCGTCTGTTTGTAATTATTTACCCATTCATGTAAATGAAGCACTTTTACCGATATTAAATAAGCTAGTTGAGTCAAGTTATATAAGCAAAAATAAATCACAAACGGAAGAAGTTTATATTAATTTAGATTATAGTTCAAAAAGAATTTGTCGTTTTTTGTTAACAACTTTATTAGACAGAATACTAAAGGTGTTAACTGGTATTGTTATAATCATACAAGATATAAGTAAGGAAGCACAATTAAATGAAGCTAAGAATCAATTCATAGGTAATATATCACATGAATTAAGAACACCTCTATGTAATATAGGGTCATTTCTTGAGACATTAATTGACTATAATGATACATTAGATGAAAAAGAAAAAATTAACTTTTTAACTATTGCTAATAACGAAACTAAGCGCCTCTCATCATTAGTTAATGATATTTTAGATTTATCTGTTTTAGAATCTGAGTATGATTATAAATTGGATTATATAGACTTAGCTCAAACTTTACATAATGTCGTCAATACTTCTCAAATTGTATCTAATAAGAATAATATTCAATTGATAATTGAATTAGATCAAGATATTAATTATGTTTTAGCACATGAAAGTTCTATTGTTCAAGTAATATCTAATATATTAAATAATGCTTTAAAATTTTCTCCTTGTAATAGCAAAATTGTTTTAAGAGTTTATAAAGTAATATATTCTTATAATTATTGCTTAAATATAGATATTCAAAATATAGTTAGGGTTGAAATTATTGATGAAGGAATTGGTATTGCAGAAGAAGATCAAAAAGCTATTTTTGATAGATTTGTAAGGATAGAAAATAATGTGCATACTTTAGAAGGAACTGGTTTAGGCTTATCCATAGTTAAAAATATACTATCTAAATATAATATTAATGTAGTTGTTCAAAGTCAATTAAATGTTGGTACTAGTATTTGGTTTAATTTAAAATACCTAAGCTAGAAAATATATACTAATTTTATTCGACGAATATTCAATCTTTTGTTTAGATTTATTTATTGAGCTAGTATAATATATATATATTTATAACAATGAAAATATAAAGTGTATTATAAAATTAGATTGTATATATACTACTTTTATTAGTATTTGCTTTCTAATTTAAATTTAATTAATAAATTATATTATTCTAGTTTCTGTATTCTTATTGATAGGAGGTATTTATTATGTCAGGAGGATCAACTGGAGAGCGTCCTTTTTCTGATATTATTACTAGCATACGTTATTGGGTTATTCATAGTATAACCATACCATCACTTTTTGTTGCTGGTTGGTTATTTGTTAGTACTGGTTTAGCATATGATATTTTTGGTACTCCAAGACCAAATGAGTATTTCTCTCAGGATCGTCAACAAGTTCCATTAGTTAACGATCGTTTCAGTGCTAAACAGGAGCTAGAAGATTTAACTAAAGGTATTTAATTGAAATATAAGGAATATAAGATAATATATATGACACGAGGTAATTCAAATCAGCCAATATCGTATCCAATTTTTACTTTTAGATGGTTAGCTATACATGGAATAGCTATACCAACTGTCTTTTTTTTAGGTGCGATTACATCTATGCAATTTATTCAAAGATAAAAGTAGGAGATATAATATGAGTGGTCCTAATCCAAATAAGGAGCCTGTAGAATTAAATCGTACATCTCTATTTTGGGGATTATTATTGATTTTTGTCCTTGCAGTGTTATTTTCAAGTTACTTTTTTAATTAATTAATATATGTGTGTAGTTAATTTTTATTATAATTAGGGGTAAAAAAATGGCAGGTACAGGTAGAGTGCCTTTGTGGTTAGTTGCTACAGTGGGTGGTATTGCAGTAATTACTGTTTTAGGAATTTTTATTTACGGTTCTTATTCTGGTATTGGCTCTTCATTATAAGTATATAATATTGATTATATAATTTTTAAATTTTAAATAATTAAAGCCACCTTTGGATTTTAATATAAAGGTGGCTTGTAAATTTGTGGCTTCAGTTGAATTATATATCTAAGATATGTTTTCTTGTTCGATATATAGAAATAGTAAAGCCATGCTTATACCGGGAAAAATTATTCCCACTAAAGGCACTAATATCGACGGTAAGTAAGATGCTGTCATATTGATATGGTAATAGAAAAATAAATTATTTTAATTGTTTATTAAACAATAATATTTATACTTGATATTAGCTAATAATCGATTATTATTGTTACTAATCTAATAATAATAGGTGTATGTTATTTTACAATCCAAATATTGCAAAATTTAATATTTAGGCAATAATATAATTAAAATAGATTGTTATAATTATAATATAACAAAGAATTATAAATTATTATCTGTATATACATATTATCTATGAAGAACATTGGTTCTAAATTTTTCCCTGATAGTTTAGAAGCTATGCGCAAGTTTTCAGAAGCATATGCTAAACGAACAGGTACGTTTTTTTGTTCGGATGCTAGTGTAACAGCTGTAGTTATAGAAGGCTTAGCTAGGCATAAAGACTCTTATGGTTCTCCTTTATGTCCTTGTCGACATTATGAAGATAAATCTAAAGAGGTTTTAAGTGCATATTGGAATTGTCCGTGTGTACCTATGAGAGAAAGAAAAGAGTGTCATTGTATGTTATTTTTGTCTCCAGAGAGTGAATTTGCTGGAACTGATCAGCAAATCAATACGAATGTTTTATTAGATTACATAAGTTAGTCTATGTCTCAATTTGCATGCAGACTAAGTTTATAGTTTGTCTGCATATTACTATATGAAGATTTCTCTGTTATTAACAAGATGTTGTTATAAGTTACCTTTACGTAATGATAATAAAATAATTACAGCTGGCCCTACTAATACAATAATAGCTAGTGAAGTTAGTTGGCCTATAACTTGCCAATTAATCATAATCTGTTTATCCTTTAAATTTTAAAAGTATACTATATGTTATATTTATTATACTATTTTTTCATAAGAATTATATTACTTAATAAATAAATATGGCTAAAGTTTTCAATAGTTACTCTTAAAGTATAAACTTATTTAATTTAATTAATTTAATAAATACATTTCAATTATTGAATATAAATCCAATTTTTATATATGTTAATTTTTAATTGTTCCCACACTATTTTTATCTTTCTTTGGTGTTTTATATGAATATATTTTATTAATTGGTTTAAAATATTATGATTTAAATACTTATTGAAATTATAATAAAAAAATAAATACAGTATCCTTCTTTTTAAAGCTAGATGTTGATCTTTTATGATTTTATAATTAATTGCTATATAGTATGCATGTCGGCTATTAATATATAATTTTATAGCATTCTGTTTAACATATTCATTTTCTACAGATGATACATTTAAGAAATTAATAATATTGTATTCTATTTTAGGACAAAAATATGCTTTTAAATAAGGTAATAATTCATATCTTATACGATTTCTATAGTTGGAGTAATAAAAATTTGTTTTGTCAGACCATACAGGTAGATTAAATTTGTGACAAAACCACAATATATCTCCTATATTCATTTTAACTAGAGGTCTAATAATTTGTATATAATATTTTATTTGTCTTATCAATGGTAAGCTGCTAAGCCCTTCTAATCCTGTGCCTCTTATTAAATTTAATAAAAATGTTTCCAATTGATCTGTTTGATTATGACCTGTAAAGATAATTTGTATTTTATTTTTTATAGCGTGTTGAAGTATAATTTGATATCTTATTTTTCTTATAGTTGATTCTGACATATGTATTGTATGTATTTGATATACATATGTATTATTACTTGTTATATTAGTATAGTTAAGTAAATGTTTAATGTTTTTTTTTGAATCATTTCTCCATTGGTGATCAATATAAATATATTCTATATTATTGAAGTACTTATAAAGATAGTTGAAGTCTTCTACTAATTTTATTAAGCATAAAGAATCTTTTCCACCAGATAAAGCAATTAATATAGAGATAGGTTTGCGTAATTGTTGACATTTTAGTATAATATTTATAAATTTATCATGTAAATAAGTAACCGTCATATAAGTCTACCTTTTTCCTAATTTATGTAACTGATTATGAAAACTTGCTATTATAGTAATACTATGTTATTTATTTGATATATATCTACTAGGGTTGCTAACTCAATGGTAGAGTACTCGGCTTTTAACCGATTAGTTCCGGGTTCGAATCCCGGGCAACCCAATTTTTCAATTTTAATTTTTCCTAAATCAGAATATGAATGTAATAACAAATTGTTTGCGTGATAAAAGTTCTTCTTGTGCTTTAGTTCCATTTATTACAGCAGGTTATCCAAATATTAATATATGTATACAAGCTTTGAAAGTTTTAGATAAAAACGGGGCAGATATTATTGAGTTAGGTGTACCTTATTCTGATGCTTTAGCAGATGGTCCCATTATTCAAGAAGCGTCTCAAGTTGCTTTACAGCAGGGGATATATATTGAACAAGTATTGTATATCTTAAAAACAGTAATACCTGATTTGAATGCTCCTATAATTGTATTTACTTATTATAATCCTATTTTAGTTAGAGGGGTTAATAAGTTTATTAGTGAAATTTCTGCAGCTGGCGCGAAAGGATTAATTATTCCAGATTTGCCATTGGAGGAAGTAGATTACATAATAGAATTATGTGATTTTTATGGTATAGAGTTAATCTTATTTATTGCTCCAACCAGTTCAGAATCTAGAATTCAATTAATATTATCTAAATCGCCGGGATGTATTTATTTGGTTAGTAGCTATGGAGTTACAGGTATAAGAGATAGTATTAATTTAAAAATTAAGCATCTGGCTGATAGTATTAAGAGCAAAACAAATAAGTTGATTATGTTAGGTTTTGGTATTAATAAGACTGATCAAGTACAAGAAATATTGAATTGGAATATAGATGGTATAGTTGTTGGTAGCGCTATGATTAATCAAATGATGGGTAATTTTTCACAAGAAACATTAGATTCATTAGGAAGATTTTGTCAGGAATTGAAGTCTTGCATGAATATAAAGAATACAAAAAAAGAATATATTTAAATATATTCTTTTTACTCTGTTTGTTTGTGCTTGAATATTAATACCCCCAGGGGAATTCGAATCCCCGTTACCTCCGTGAAAGGGAGATGTCCTAGGCCTCTAGACGATGGGGGCTTCATTAATCTATGTATATAGTATATTGATCTTCTTTTTCTTATGACCATACATTAATAAATTTTATGAGTTATGTCAAGTTTTAAAGTAAAAAGAAAAATATAGTAATTGTTTAATTATTTATATTTATAATTAAACGTGAACGCATAATTAAGTATGTAACAGTTTGCCTTATATATGTAACCATATTAATGAATAAAGAAAATGCTTCATTCTTATATTCTATTAAAGGGTCTTGTTGACCATAGCTTCTCCATCCAATAGATTCTCTCAGTATAGCCATCTTATCTAAGTGATCCTGCCATGCTTTATCTATTTGTTGTAATAAGTAATATTTTTCCAGTTTTCTAATCAATCCAGGTCTGAGTTGTTCTAGATAACTTTCTCTGAGATCATAACTAATACGTAATTGTTCATATAAGAATTCTTTAATTTGTTTATAGTTCATACTATTCCAAGTTTCTAAATTGAAATTTTCAGTTAAGTTAAGTAATTTATATGTTTTTTTTATAATATTTTTTTTGTTTTTTATATTATCCTCTTGAAAAAATGTAATTAATATCTCTTCTATAGTACTTTCTGCGTATTCTATGATGCAGTCTCTAGTAAAGTTAGATTCTAATATTCTTTTTCTTTCTGCATATATTGCTTGTCTTTGGCTATTTATTACTTCATCATATTGAAATAGTTGTTTTCTTATATCATAAAAATAAGATTCTACTTTTTTTTGTGCAGAATCTAAGCTTTTACTTAAAATAATTGATTCTATAGGAGTATCATCATCAATATTTAAGTTCTCCATAAGTTTAGATATTTTATCTCCGCCAAAAATTCTTAACAGATTATCTTGTAAGCTTAGAAAAAAACGTGATGCACCTATATCGCCTTGTCGACCTGCTCTGCCTCTTAGTTGATTGTCTATTCTTCTTGATTCATGTCTTTCTGTTCCGATTACATATAGTCCTCCTAATTTTAAAACTTCTTGTTTTTCTTGATAACAGATCTTATTATATTCATTTAAGATATGTAAATAAATTTGTTGTAGATTTTTTTCTTCATTACGTATTACATGTTGACTATTAGTTACTTTCTCAATATAGTTATGTACTTTTTGTGAATTTACAGGTGTATCTTGATAAATCTCTAATTTTTGTATATTTATTATATAATTATTGATTATAGTATGAATTTTATTATCTATTTTATTAAGTGTATATTTTACAGGTAGCCCTAATCTGTCTTGTAAATACTGATTTAATATAAGTTTTGATAAAGCTTCTGGGTTTCCACCTAAAATAATATCTGTTCCTCTACCAGCCATATTAGTTGATATAGTTATAGTTTTTTTTCTTCCTGCTTGTGTGATAATCTCTGCTTCCCGTGCGACATTTTCAGGTTTTGCATTTAGTAGGTTAAAGGGTATTTGTAATATTGTTAACATTTTTGCTAGTAATTCAGATTTTTCTACATTAGTTGTACCTACAAGTGTTGGTCGACCTATATGGTACATATCAAAGCATTCATTTGCTATGGATTGCCATTTCTGATATTCTGTTTTATACACTAAGTCTGGCAAGTCTTGTCTTCTACATGTTCTATTTGTGGGTACTTCTAATACTTCAAGATTATATATCTTATCCAATTCGGTTTCTTCTGTTTTAGCGGTACCCGTCATACCAGATAATTTTTTATACAATAAAAATAAATTTTGATATGTAATTGATGCAAGAGTTCTATTTTCTTGTTGAATGGGAATACTTTCTTTTGATTCAATTGCTTGGTGTAGTCCATCACTCCATCTCCGCCCTTGCATAATTCTACCCGTGAATTCGTCAACAATAATAATTTCATTATTTTTGACAATATAATGTTGATTCTTTAAGAATAGTTCTTTTGCTTTTAAAGCATTTAATAGATATTGTAACCAGGAGTTATTGATATTATAAAGGTTATCAATATTTAAAATATCTTCACATTTACTAATGCCCTTTTCTGTCAGGGTAATATTTTTTGTTTTTTCATCTATTTGGTAATCTATATTACTTTTAAGCAAAGTAGCTATAGAAGTGCATTTTTCATATTTATTTGCTTCTATATCAAAAGGACCAGATATAATAAGTGGTGTTCTTGCTTCATCAATTAATATAGAATCTACTTCATCAATAATAGCAAAATTAAATCCTCTTTGGACTATTTGATTGATATCTATCGCCATATTATCTCTAAGATAATCAAATCCTAATTCACTATTTGTAATATATGTAATTTCACAACTATATGCTTGTTGTTTGTCTTTATAACTCATTGAATGTGTTACTAATCCTACCTTTAAATCAAGGTATGAACAAACTTTTTGGGCTAGTTCTGAATCTCGTTTGGCCAAATATTCATTAACTGTAATTACATGTACACCTTTATTAGTTAAAGCATTGAGGTATGCTGTAGTAATAGCAACAACAGTTTTGCCTTCTCCTGTTTTCATTTCTGCTATTTTACCTTCATGTAATATAATACTGCCTATTAGTTGTACATCGAATAAAGTCATGCCTGTAGATCTTTTAATCGCTTCCTTAACTGTTGCAAGAGATTCTGGTAGTATTTGTGTTAAATTATAGTTTTGATAAAGTTTTTTTTTCAGTTTTCTAGTTTGTTGTTGTAGTTTTAAGTTTGAGTAATCTTGTAATATGTGTCCTATTTGATTAATTTCATCAATTGTATTTTGAAATTTATTTAACTTATTTTTTTTTAAAAAATTTAGCATATGAATAATTAAAATTAGAAAAATGATATTATATAAGGGGAAAAAAATTCTTGTATTGTTATGATAGGTTGGCATTCATGATATATAGTATATTTTCTGCCCCAAATGGGTTCTGCACTATTAAATACATGCTCTAAGTATATAGAATATACATAGTATATTTCATGTATATCTTTATAAATGTCTGTTTTATGTTTTATTAAGGATTTACCTATAGGCTGTGTGTTATTTAAGGTTTTATATATTTTATTATTTAGTTGTAATATCCAATTAGACTGAGCAAATGCAAGATTTCTTTTTAAAGTATCTTGTAAATAAACTTTTCTTATCTTCATTTGTGATGTTATGTATTGCCTCTCTATATATGTTGGACAAGTTATAATTTGTTGTCCTGTCAATGAGTTTAAATTTTGGGTAAATGATCCGTCACTCATAAGTATAAATCTCCATTCAGGAGGTATGAGATTATAGGTCTGTTCATCAAATGAGTATAAATTATCTAGTGGTAGATTGATAATATAATTAAATGAATTAGATAAGTTCATGTATATTTATTTTATAGTATTACTATAGTTCTGAAAGTCTAAAAATAATAATTTTTCTATTGTGTGTTTATGAAATTTTATAAAAAATCAATTATGTGTAATTATTTTGTTTATTGTTAATAAAGATTTGCCGTTCATTTCAGTGGGAATATCTAGATTGAATAATTCTAAAATAGTTGGTGCAATATCTGCTAAATTGCCGTTATTTCTTAAATTATTCTTGTATATATTAAGTTGATTAGATGGTTCCGCTAATATGAATGGAACAGGATTAGTACTATGAGATGTACATGGTTGATTAGATTCATCTAGCATATAATCTGCATTTCCATGATCTGCTGTAATTATAAGTGTATAGTTCATACTTTTAGATGTTGTCCAAATTTTCTTAATGCATTTATCAATTGTATTAATAGCTTGTATGGTAGCTGCTAGATCACCTGTGTGTCCTACCATATCCGGGTTAGCATAGTTTATAACAATTAATGCGTATATATTTTTATTTATAGCATTGATTGCGGTTGTAGTTAGTGCTTCAGCAGACATTTCAGGGTATAAGTCATAGGTTTCAACTTGTGGACTGGGTATCAGCTGTCTGTCCTCACCTGGGAAAGGTTCTTCAATGCCACCATTAAAAAAATAAGTAACATGTGCATACTTTTCTGTTTCAGCTAATCTTAATTGTTTTAAACCATGGTTAGAAATGATTTCTCCAATGAAGTTTATATTTTTTTGTGGAGGAAATGCTGTTTTTATATTCAGACTAGGGTCATATTGTGTCAATGTAATAATTTCTAAGCTTTTAAATTCTTTTGTATGAAATCCTTTAAATGTAGATTTAGTAAATGTATGCAACAATTGACGCATTCTGTCTGGTCGAAAATTAAAAAAAATAATACCATCATTATTTTCAATGCTTCCTTTATGCAATCTTGTAGGAGGTATGAATTCATCTGATATATTCTTTTTATAATATTCATTAATCTTTAATACAGCATCCATTCTATATTCTAAGTTATCATTAAGTAAAACTTCATAACTTTTTTCTGTTCTTGACCATCGACAGTCTCTATCCATACTATAATATCTTCCACTCAATGTACAAATGTTTATATTATGCAATTCTTTAGTGTATTTGCAAATTTGTTCAATAAATATTTTTGATTTATATGGTGAAGTATCTCGACCATCTGTAATGGCATGTATGCAAACTTCAACATTATATTTTTGAATTATATCAATTAATGCAAATAAATGTGTGATATGAGAATGTACTCCTCCATCTGAGCAAAGTCCAATTAAGTGTAGTTTTGCATTATTATTTTTGATTTGTTCGCAGATATTTGTAATAGTTTTATTTTTAAAGAATGATTCATCCTCAATAGATTTGCTGATACGTACTAAATCTTGGTTAATAATTCTGCCAGCTCCAATAGTGGTATGTCCTACTTCTGAGTTGCCCATTTGTCCTTTAGGTAATCCCACGTCTTGTCCTGAAGCATTTAATAAGGTATGAGGATAATTGGCCCATAATTTATTTATTGTAGGCGTGTTTGCTAATTGAATGGCATTTCCTTTTGTTGTTTCTGAATATCCCCAGCCGTCAAGAATAGTTAAAATAATAGGTTTCATGGTATGAAATAAGAATGAAAATTTATAGAAATACTGTCTATATGAAAACAAAAATATCTTAATTGTATTTATTAATTAAATTGAAATCTATATTATCAAAAATATACATCTTTTTAACAATAATATATATTATTTTGGTTTGAGTATCTTATTTTAATATAAAAAATTAAATTTTTATGCATATATAATTATATATGCATATAGTTTCGCTTTTAATAGTAACTTTTATTAAATTATAAATATATTTAGCTTAATGCATTGATAGCATAATCTAAGTATGTATTTGCTTCATTAGCAGCTTGTCCTGAAAGACCATGGCTGTTTTTTATATATTGTAGTGCCTCTATATACCAACTTGGTGACAGTTCAAAGCTGCGGTTAATTTCTTCTAATCCTGCTATTAGATACTCATCCATAGGACCAGTTGCTCCTACAACAAGACAGTATGTTGTCATTCTTAAATAATATCCTATATCACGTGCACATTTTGCTTTTCCTATTGCGCTAGACGCGTAAGTTGGTCCTGGCATCTGAGTAGTGAATGGAAACTTTGTATAAACAGATTGAGCAGCTCCTGTAATTAATCTTTGAGCATTACTAGTTAATGATCTTGCCGCCTCTAAGCTAGAAGATGCTCTCTGGTAACGTCCATTAATTGATTGTAATTCACCATTGCTTAAGAATCTACCTTGGCTGTCTGCTGATGCAACTGCTTCTGTTATAGGTGTTTTCATAATTTTAATTTCCTTGTTTTATTTAATGATTCTAAATCTATTTATAGAATTTATTTATTATTATAAAGTTTTTATACGACTGCAACTGCTGCTCTATCAAAGTATACACTTAGTTCAGCTATTAAAGAGCTGCAGTCTCCTGTGGTTATTCCATTTGAATCATTTGCTAAACTTACTGATGCTTCTTTCATTTTTTGTATAGCAACAGCAACAGATGTTCCAGGAGTTCCTAAAGCTTGATATGTTTCTCGTAAACCATTTAAACATCTATCATCTAATACGCTTGAATCGCCAGCAGTCATAGCATAACTAACATATCTTAAAACGATTTCCATGTCTCTTAAACAAGCTGCCATTCTACGACTAGTATATGCATTACCTCCAGGTTGTACAAGCTGTGGTTGTTCTGCGAATAAAGCACGTGCAGAATTTGTTACAATAGAGGAAGCATTTGAGTTGATTCTATTTACAATGTCAAGTCTTTTATTGCCTTCAGCAACCATTTTTGCTAGAGCATCTAATTGTGTATTACTTAAAAACTCTCCTCTAGCGTCAGCTTGCGCTACAACTTTAGCAAATGCGTCTAACATATTAATATTCTCCTTGAACTAAAAATATTGGCAATAATTTAATGATAACGAACTAATCTTAAATTTGTATAGATAATAGCATCTAAATTGTAATTTATGTTGATCAGGACTTATTAAGCTATTATACTCATATATATTAATTTTTCTTTTACAAAATATTACAAGTATATTCTATCTGTAATAATTATTAAATTTAATCGCTTATAATTTCTGGTTGTTTTATTTCATCTACCATTTCTAATATAGAGCGAATAATTGGTTTAATGTTAGGGTCATCTATAATATCTAAGTCTTCATATTTTTTCCTTTTAGCACGATTTGCTATTTGAATAGTTATTTTATAGCGATTATCAGAAATGTTTAACAGTTCTTCTGTTTTATATATGATTTCATGTAGTTTTATTTGATTGTGCATAATTAATATTTTGTGTTTCCTAAAATAACAATGAATGAATTAATTATTATTTATCAATAAGTTATTTACAATTTATTTAAAGATCATAATTTAGTTTTAGATATGCATCTTTTATTTTAATATATGTAATACTATATCAATAGTCATATTTTATTTTGAATGAAATATAATGAAAATCTTTTATTTCTACTGTATGGGTTTTTAAGAGTTTAGATATTTTCATGTTTTATATCTAAAGTAACTATTAAAAACATTAATCCAGGTTTAATAATATATGAACAATATATCATTTTAAAATACAACAAAAAATAAGAATTAAATATGCAAGCATCAAAATATTATAACTATCAATTGAATAACTTATATAAATATCCTTTTATGTTTTCTGAAAGGGATGCCTGTGGTGTTGGCTTTATAACCCGTATTGAACATTTGCCATCTAATGATATTGTCAAACAAGCTTTGAATTCACTAAATTGTATGGAGCATAGGGGTGGTTGTAGTGCTGATAAAGTTTCTGGAGATGGAGCTGGAATTATGACTCAAATTCCCTGGAAAATGCTATCAGACTATGTAGTAGACCAAAGAATTAGCCAAATTGGTGTTGCTATGCTATTTATGCCAAAAGATAAAATGAAATCTATTCAAAATATAATAGAATGGGTCATTGGTTTAAATGGTCTTAACTTTTTAAAGTGGCGTATTGTTCCTGTTGATGAAAGTGTATTAGGTATTCAAGCTAAAGCTAATCAACCCTTAGTAATGCAATTTTTTGTACATTCTAAAAATTTATTTGGTGATACATTAGAAAAGTCTTTATTCATTACACGAAAAAAAATAGAAAAATTAATTTCTCAGTCTCATTTAAATCTTAATAAACAGTTTTATTTTTGTTCTTTTTCTTCTCGTATTATTGTATATAAAGGAATGGTTCAATCTGAAGTTTTATCTAAATATTATCTGGATTTATGTAACATTAGTTACGAAAGTAATTTCGCAATGTATCATAGAAGGTTTAGTACAAATACTATGCCTAAGTGGCCTTTAGCTCAGCCAATGAGATTTATGGCACATAATGGAGAGATCAATACTTTGTTGGGTAATTTAAATTGGATGCAATCAAAAGAATCCTTATTTCAACAAAGTTACCTTTCAGAAGATTTTGATTCTTTAAGACCAATTACTAACTTTGATAATAGTGATTCAGCAAATTTAGATGCTGTATTAGAATTATTAATACAATCAGGTAAAAGCCCTCAAGAATCTTTAATGATTTTAATTCCAGAAGCTTATAAAAATCAACCAGCTTTAGAAAATTTTCCAGAAATTATAGATTTTTATGAATATCATAATAGTCTTCAAGAGCCATGGGATGGACCCGCTTTAGTTGTTTTTAGTGATGGTAAAATTGTTGGAGCGACTCTGGATAGAAATGGATTACGTCCTGCTCGTTATATTATTACTAATAATGGTTTTATTAGTTTATCTTCTGAAGTAGGTGTTTTAGATAAAAATTTAGGTGAAATTACTCATAAATGTAGGTTAGGTCCAGGTCAGATGATATGTGTTGATATGGTCAATAATCTAATTTTAGATAATTGGACTGTTAAACAATCTGTTGCCAATAAATTTCCTTATAAAAAATGGCTTGATACATACCAAAAATGTTTACAAACGGAAAATTATATACAAGATTCTATTCTTGATTCTTCTACAATGATGCGTTTACATACAGCATTTGGCTATACTAATGAAGATGTAGAATTAGTAATAGAACATATGGCTAGTTCAGCTAAGGAACCTACTTTTTGCATGGGTGATGATATTCCTTTGGCTATATTATCAGAAAAGCCTCATTTATTATACGATTTTTTTAAACAACGTTTTGCTCAAGTAACTAATCCAGCTATTGATCCTTTAAGAGAAAGTTTAGTGATGTCATTAACGACTTATCTAGGATCTAAGGGCAACTTTTTAGAACCTAATGATTATATGGCTAAATTCATAAAATTAGATTCTCCTATTTTAAATGAAATGGAAATTCAACAATTAAGTCAGTATGGTTTAGCTGTCTCTGTGATTAGTACGTTTTTTATGCAAAATTCTGATAGTATGAATTTTATTAACAGAATTACAGAGATTTGTGAAAAAACAGTTGATTTAATAGATCAAGGTTCTGAGATTATTATATTAAGTGACCGTGTAGATGTAGTAGATGAAACAAAAGCATTTTTACCTCCACTCCTAATAGTTGGTGCTGTTCATCATTATTTAATATCTCATAATTTAAGGCATAAGGTATCAATAGTTGTTGAAACTGCTCAATGTTGGAGTACTCATCATTTCGCTTGCCTTATAGGCTATGGAGCAAGCGCTGTATGTCCATATATGGCTTTTTTAACAGTCAGACAATGGTGGCATAATCCAAGAACCCAAAAATTAATGTCTATTGATAAATTACCTAAAATCACTTTAACAGAAGCACAACACAATTATCGTTGTGCTATAGAAACAGGTCTATTGAAAATTTTATCTAAAATGGGAATTTCTTTATTATCTAGCTATCATGGGGCTCAAATCTTTGAGATACTTGGTTTAGGTAAAGATGTAGTAAATTTAGCTTTTAAAGGTACGACTTCATCTTTGGATGGAATTGCCTTAAAAGAATTAGCTATAAGTACAGTTGAGTCTTATAACAGTATAATTAATTTCAAGAAATCTAAAAAATTACCTAATTTAGGATATGTACAATATAGACCAAGTGGCGAGTATCATGTTAATAATCCAGAAATGTCTAAAACATTGCATAAGGCTGTTAGGAATCAAGATATTAGTCTTTATGATAAGTATAAGAATTTATTGCAAGATCGTCCACCTACTAATTTACGAGATTTGTTAGACTTTGTGAGTAATAAAAATTCAATAGTAGTTGATGAAATAGAATCAGTTGAGTCGATTGTAAAAAGATTTTGTACAGGTGGTATGTCTTTAGGAGCATTATCCCGTGAAACACATGAAACTTTAGCTATAGCTATGAATAGAATTGGTGGAAAGTCTAACTCTGGTGAAGGCGGAGAAGATCATACTCGATTTCGCCCTATCATGGATATAGATTCTTCAGGAGTTTCTAATAGTTTTTCTCATTTAAAGGGTCTTAAAAGTAATGATATTGCTAGTTCAGCTATTAAGCAAATTGCATCTGGACGTTTTGGTGTTACACCTGAATATTTGATGAATGCTAAACAGCTAGAAATTAAGATTGCTCAAGGGGCAAAACCAGGAGAAGGTGGACAGTTACCAGGTAAAAAAGTTAGCCCTTATATTGCTAAATTACGTAATTGTAAACCTGGTGTTACTTTGATTTCTCCTCCTCCTCATCATGATATTTATTCTATTGAAGATTTAGCACAGCTTATTTTTGATTTACATCAAATTAACCCAAAGGCACAAGTATCTGTTAAATTAGTAGCAGAAATAGGCATTGGGACCATTGCTGCAGGTGTTGCAAAAGCTAATGCTGATATTATTCAGGTTTCTGGCCATGATGGTGGAACAGGTGCATCTCCTTTAAGTTCAATTAAACATGCGGGATCTCCTTGGGAATTAGGACTATCAGAAGTTCATAAAACTTTGGTAGATAATCAATTAAGAGATAGAGTAATTCTAAGAGTAGATGGTGGTTTAAGAACAGGTAAAGATATAGTCTTAGCGGCTTTAATGGGTGCAGAAGAATTTGGTTTTGGAACAGTTGCTATGATAGCTACAGGTTGTGTCATGGCTCGTATATGCCATACTAATAATTGTCCTGTAGGTGTAGCAACTCAGAGAGAAGACTTGCGTAAACGCTATCCAGGTATACCAGCTGATTTAGTTAACTTTTTTACTTATATCGCCCAAGAAGTCAGAAGTATTTTATCTGACTTAGGTTATTCATCTTTAGAAGATATTATAGGGCATACGGAACTCATTCAATATAAATATAAATGCTTGTATAAGACAAACTATTTAAGCTTAGCTCCATTATTGAACTCTCCTAGATATAATTACAAACTTTGTTCACATACTTCAACACATGATAATGGTAATGTATTAGATGATACTTTATTGGTTGATCAATCTATTTTGCAAGCTATTGAGAATCAAGAAGATGTAATTAAAAGAGTTAATATTGTAAATACTGATAGAACTGTAGGTGCAAGGATATCTGGTTTTATAGCGAGAAAATATGGTAATAATAGTTTTAAAGGTAATTTACAATTAGATTTTAAAGGTGTAGCGGGCCAAAGTTTTGGTGCTTTTATTTTAAAAGGTATGCATTTAAGTTTGATAGGTGAAGCAAATGATTATGTAGGTAAAGGTATGAATGGCGGAGAAATAATTGTTGTACCAGAAGTTACTACACCTCTTGACCAAATGCAACCAGTTATTATTGGCAATACATGTTTATATGGAGCTACCGGAGGTTATTTGTTTGTTAGTGGTCAAGCAGGTGAAAGATTTGCAGTCAGAAATTCATTAGCTCAAGCCGTAATTGAGGGTGTTGGTGATCATGCTTGTGAATATATGACAGGAGGTATAGTAATTGTCTTAGGATCAGCTGGAAGAAATATTGGTGCTGGTATGACTGGTGGTTTAGCTTATTTTTTGGATGAGAATAATGATTTAGTATCTAAGATTAATAGTCAAATTGTTAAACATCAAAGAATTGTAACTTATGAAGGTGAAAAACAATTAAAAAATTTTATAGAACTTTATGAAATAAAGACTAAAAGTTTAAAGGCTAAACATATTTTAGAAAATTGGTCCAAGTTTCTACCTATGTTTTGGCAAATTTTTCCACCCTCAGAAGCTCATACAGCTTTGACTGATCTTTCTTATTCGTCTTATAATGCAATTGTACATGGAGTTAAATAGTCTTATAATTTGATATTTAAGTAATTAGTATCACATTTGACGTTTTATGAAGTTTTGAATTTTTTAATATATATTGATGCATACTATAAACTAAGATACTTTGTAAGATAGTTAATAATTATTTTTAGAACTGTTAATTATATATAATATTTATATTTTTAGATTTTTTATTATTAAGGTAAAGTTAATCCCATGGCACATAATGTTAAAGTTTATGATACTTGTATTGGCTGTACTCAATGTGTACGTGCTTGTCCGTGTGATGTATTAGAAATGGTTCCTTGGGACGGTTGTAAAGCTGGTCAGATTGCATCTGCTCCTAGAACAGAAGACTGTATCGGTTGTAAACGTTGTGAAACAGCATGTCCAACAGATTTCTTAAGTGTACGAGTTTACCTAGGTTCTGAAACTACGCGCAGTATGGGACTAGCATATTAGACTTGTATAGTAAGAACTAATTATATTAATTTATCAAGTGAGTCTATTAGTTATTATAGATAAGTAATAATAATCTAATAGATTAATTTCATAAGTATTTTAATGTAAAAGAGAAACTTATTAATATTTTTGTTAAAGGTCTAAATTATTATTTTTTCAATTATGAAAAACTTATTACCACTTCAATTGCAGCGAAAGATTTCCAAACAAAAAGCTGTTAAAATTATAGCTGGATTAAATAATTTTTCTATTGACTCTATAGTTAAGATAGTGCAAGCAGCAGAGATTGGTGAAGCTAGTTATGTGGATATTGCTGCTAATCCTGAAATAATATCTATAGTTAAATCTGTAACTAGTTTTCCATTATGTGTTTCTTCAATAGAGCCATTAGAATTATTAAATTGTGTTATGAAAGGTGCGGATATTGTAGAAATAGGTAATTTTGATGTTTTTTATGACAAAAAAATCTTTTTTTCTTCTCAACAGATATTGAAATTAGCTAAAGAAACAAAACAATTGATGCCTAATATACCTATATGCGTTACTATACCACATACATTATTATTATCAGACCAAGTTCGTCTTGCACTCCTTCTTGAGCAAATTGGAGTGTCTTTAGTACAAACAGAAGGTTATTCAACCAAGCATAGTATGCACCACCAAAGTTCAAGTATTGTGACATCAATGACTAATGCTTCTTCTGCAATTTCGTCAAGTTATTTCATGTCTAAATATGTTAATATACCTATCATTGCAGCTTCTAGTATAAATTGTATATCGGCTCCTGCAGCATTTTCATATGGTGCTTCTATTATAGGTATTGGTTCTGCAGTATCTAAGTACAATACAGTTTATGACATGGCTATGTATATTTATGAAATAGTATGTTCTATTAAGTCTTCCTCGAATCAATCTATAGCAAACCCTTTCTTATTTCATATGAATGATATTAACTATATAAAATGTTAGTTTATATAATGATAAAATATTTTATTTTTTATGTGTATATAAGGTATAGTTAGGATTTTTATGATTAAAGCAAAATTAAATCAAACATGGAAATATTTAAGTAACGTGATTATATTTTATGTTTTTGTATTTATTTTGGTTATTACTTTTTTTATTTTAAATATAAAAAAAAACCTGGCTATTCTTTTTTTATTTTATTCCATAATGGGTATGGTTTAAAAGAAGGATCTGAAGTTTTAATGAGAGGTATTAATATTGGTTATGTTAATAAAATTCAAGTTAAATATAATTATGTACTTATTAAAGTTAACATTAATGTGTCTTCTATACTAATTCCAAAAAATTCTTTAGTTGAAACAACTCAAACAGGATTATTAAATGATACAGTAGTTGATATAACTCCATTACAGAATATAACTAATCAAGATGTAGGTAATATGAATGTATTTGCTAAATCTTGTGTAAAATCTTTATTTATATGTCATTATGATTATATGAAAGGTGAGAGAGGATTAAACTATGATGATTTAGTAAGAGCTGCAACAAGGATTTCCCAACGTTTTGATGACCCTGCGTTATTTAATTTGGTAAATATATTATTGCAGAATACCATCTATATTTCTAATGAGTTGATAGAACTTACAGATAGTATAGTAGATACAACTATTTTAATTTATGATTATTTGTATCAGATCTTTTTTAGTCAGATGTAGACTGGCAAATATAATTTATAAATCAGTATTTTCAAGTTATTATTCTATTTATTATGACAACTCGCAAAGCTTTATCTCTGGATTTTTTAAGACCCATATTAGAATTAGAGTACCAGATACAGCAGTTAAGTAAAATATCTACTTATCAAAAAGTTTCTTTAGATCATGAGCTGGCTTTTTTTACAGAACAATTATCTATTTTAAAATATGATGTATTTCAATCTTTAACTCCTCTACAACGATTACATCTTGTACGTCAAGCAGATAGGCCAACGACTTTAGACTACATACCTTATATTATGAATGAATGGATCGAATTGCATGGGGATAGAGGTGGTACAGATGATCCTGCTTTAGTTGGTGGTATAGGTAAATTAAATAATTATACAGTTATGTTTATTGGTCATCAAAGAGGTAAAGATACTAAAGATAATGTATTAAGAAATTTTGGTATGGCATCCCCAGGAGGTTACCGTAAAGCTTTACGCTTAATGCAACATGCAAATCAATTTAATTTTCCTATTTTAACTTTTATCGATACTCCTGGTGCATGGGCAGGCATGGAAGCGGAAAAATTAGGTCAAGGTGAAGCTATTGCTGTAAATCTAAGAGAAATGTTCTCTTTAGATGTTCCTATTATTTGTACAATTTTAGGAGAAGGTGGTTCAGGAGGTGCTTTAGGAATAGGAATAGGTGATAAAATCTTAATGCTTGAATATGCAGTGTATACTGTAGCAACTCCCGAAGCTTGTGCAGCTATTTTATGGAAAGATAGCAAGCGTTCTTTAGATGCAGCAGAGGCGTTAAAAATAACTTCTGCTGATTTAAAGATATTAGGGATAATTGATAAAGTGGTAAAGGAGCCTATAGGTGGATCTCAGGCTAATCCTTCTCAAGCTGCATATATTTTAAAAGAGTCTTTAATAGCTGAGTTAGAAATTCTATCAAAACTGTTACCGTCAAATAGAAAAAAACTTAGATATAATAAATTTCGTAAAATAGGAACTTTTTATGAAGGATATTAGCATTATTTTTTATTTTATATAGTACTTGAAGATAGAATAATGACCAAGCTTACTATATTAATTTGTTATTCCTATACTGCTTAGACCAATAATTGCACCAGCACCGATAATATGTCCCAAGCTTGTTGTTGCTAATAGTTCAGGAAGACCAAATCCCTGTAAACCTAAAGTGGGTATAGAGGGACCCAGTCCTCTCACTTTGATTGCGTATCTCCCTAATCCTATACATAATAGATTACAAATAATCATAATAATTGAACTTGATATAGACCAAGAAGATGTGTGTGGAATAATACTAATTAAAGTTTGTGTATTCATTATTATATTAGATATTATTTTAATAAATAGTATATTTTATATTATATGTTGATCCTATATACTTCTGTAAAAATTAGACAAGAATTAACATAATATATTTTTTCTTATAAAAACCAACCATAACTATGTAGTCCTTGGCCTAAAAAATTAACTCCTAAATAGCAGATCCATACAACTACAAATCCGATGGAAGCTAAAATAGCAGGTTTTTCACCTTTCCATTCATTATTTAATCTAGAATGTAGATATGCTGCAAATACTAGCCAAGTTATTAAAGCCCATGTTTCTTTAGGATCCCAACTCCAATAAGAACCCCAAGCTTCATTGGCCCATACAGCTCCAGCTATAATTCCTATAGTGAGTAAAGGAAAGCCAAGTCCAATTATTCGATAACTTAAATTATCTATGCTTTGTAAAAGAGTTATTCTACTTAATTCTTGTGTAGAATTATTCGCATTTATATTGTTGCTTGTTCTAATTCTTATGTTATATAAAATAAGAAATAGAATAGATAATAAAGAACCCAGTATTAATATTGAGTAACTTATCATCATTATACTAACATGCATCATTAACCAATTAGATCTGAGTGCTGGTACTAGTGGAGCGGCTTCTTGCATATTTTCAGGCAATGAAAGACTTGCAAATCCTATAGTAAATAAACTAATTGGTGTAGTAATACAACCTATAAATGGACTTTTATTTTGTTGTTCTAGTATTAATTGTAAAAAACTTAGTCCCCATGTTAGAAAAATTAATGATTCATATAAATTGCTTAAAGGAAAATAGCCATTGTATATCCATCTTAAACTTAAAGAAGTAGTAAGTAATAGGTTGATATTAATAGTAATTATAGTACCTAATTTATATAAAACTTTTGATCTTTTGAATGCTATATTAATCCAATATATCATCAAGTTGACAAGCAACAGTGCGAAAGATATATTAATACAATTGTTTTCCATTAATATGCTGTTCATATATTTATTCAGATTAATTTAGATTAATCATAAATATATCATATATTAATTTAATTAGAATAATATTAAATTAATATATCTTCAATAAGCTGTTATAAAAAAAACAACCAAAATTAAAATATTTTAATTTTGGTTGGTTTAAATGTAGAATCAAATTTAATAGCTATATAATAATTTTATTTATATATTGTATTAAATCATATATGTCTATGATAAAGAATTAATAATGTAATCTAATGCACTTACATATTCTACTCCCGCTTGTGCAGACATATCTCTAGGAACACATATTCTGTCACGAGTAAAAACAAAAGCTGCAACATAAGAAGAAGCTGGAAGATTTAATGTGCGATATACCTCACGAGCTCCAGCTATAGCCCATTCATCAAGAGGACCAGTACCACCTACAACTAATGAGTAGTTAACTAATCTCATATAGTGATCTAAATCTCTATAACATTTGTTAACTTTTTCTTGAGTTGACCCAGCTTCACCTTCATTTTTTAAGTAAGAATACTTACCAAAACAAGCATCACCGGCTTCTTTTACAACTGCTTCATGGTTATCAGCTAGTTTTTCTGCTGCTTCTAATCTTGCAGCAGCGCGTTGAATATTTCCTTGTACAGATTCAAGATCTGAACTAGATGGAAAGCGTCCAGCAGCATCAGCTGCACTAATTACTGTAGTAATAACTGATTTCATAATTGAATTGATCTCCTATAGATTAAGATATGTGTAGGTTATGTTTAATCTTTTTATATACTCAATAGTATTTAGCTAATAGCAGAACATACTCTATCACAATAGCTAGAAACTTCTGAAGATATTGCAGAGCAATCTCCGCTAATTACATCAAGTTTTCTTTTAGAAGCTGTATTAGTAATAAATGCGACAGCAGCTGCTTTCATAATAGTAACAGCTCTGACAGAAGAGTTAGTTGGTACTCCAAGAGCAATATAAGTTTCTTTTAAACCATTTAAGCAGCGATCTTCTAGAACAGAAGCATCTCCTGCAAGAAGAGCATAAGAAATATATCTTAGAATAATTTCTCCGTCACGTAAGCAAGCTGCCATTCTACGATTAGTATAGCAGTTACCTCCAGGAGCTATAAGTCCTGGATTTTCGCAAATCATTCCTGATACAGCATCTGAAACGATACAACTAGCATTAGAAACAATAAAGTTCACAGCGTCTAATCGTTTATTACCTTCTGAAATAAAAGTTTTAAGAGCTTGTAGATCACTGCCACCAACATAAGCAGCTTTGGCGTCTGCATTCATTACAACTCTAGAAAATCCATCAAGCATAGAGCTCTCCTTAAATTTTAATGTAAAGGACTTAGCTGTTTCAGCTGTTATATTTTTTTCAGCTGATGTATTAGTATCGTGAACACAATATAAGATATTTCAACAATTATATTAATAACAAATTAATATTATTTAATATTTTCAATTTTATTATCTATTCATCTATATTTAGATTAGTCAAGATAGAGAGTTTTTAATAAAAAGTTTAATTATATTATCTTTGATTATCATTTGTTTTAGAGTTAATATCAGATGTTGTTTAATTTGTTTATCATTTAGTCTATAAACTTTTTTGCGATATATAGTAAGATTGAATTCTTGTTCAAGAGTTAATAGGTTTTTAGTATCCATATTATAAATTAATTTCTACTTGTAATAATTGAAAATATATATTTTAAACATTAAATAATTGTAATCAATAATATTTTGTTAATATCAATTGATTGAAAGTCATTTCGCTTATTAATTCCAGTATAATATTATATTATGTATATTAATAATATATAGTCTAAAATTATGGGTATAAAAAATTGTTATACATATCATATTGCTATACTATTTATATTTCTTATATAACTCTATATAAGTTCAAGTTAATATTTTGTCTGTAAGATCAATTAGGAGGTTTTTATGTCTATACCTTTACTAAATTACTCATTATCTACACAAAATCAAAGGGTAGATGGTTTTGAATACTTGCCGGGTGAAGAGCAACCTAAAATATATAGTACAGATGATGTTCCAGCTGCAGAAGAGATGGATGAAATAATTTGGGCTGCGTATCGTCAAATATTTAGTGAACATCAAATTTTAAGTAGAACAGCTCAACCTTTTTTAGAGTCACAATTAAGGTTTAACCAAATTAAAGTCAAGGATTTTATCAAAGGATTGTTGTTATCTGAATCATTTCTTACTTTTAATTATAATGTTAATAATAATTACCGTTTTGTAGAAATGTGTATTCAAAGAGTATTAGGAAGAGATATCTATAATCAGAGAGAAAAACTGGCTTTTTCAATTATAATTGCTTCTAAAGGTTTGAAAACTTTTTTTAATATCTTATTAGATAGTGATGAATATATGGAAAATTTTGGTGATAATACAGTTCCTTACCAAAGAAGAAGAGTAATTGCACAAAGAAGTAAAGGTGAAATACCTTTTAATTTGAAAACTCCTCGTATGGGTAAAAACTTTAGTTCTAAACAAGGTATGCCGCAACTATTATGGGCTGGACCAGTGAGAAAATTTCGACCTCAAGAACAACAACCAAAAGCAGGAGATCCAGCTCTATTTTTAAATATGGTGAATGATATTTGATGATTATTAAAATTTGCAGAAAAATTATAAAAATGTGTATTCAATACTTAATATAATTGTACCTTGTTAGTATTGAGACAATTCTGAGTTAATATAATTTAGAATTGTCTTAAAAAATTATATTTTGAAATTTATGTGAATCTTATTTATATAGTAGTTATTCTATAGCTTTTGGTTTTTGATTTTAACTCCCTAATTTAAAAGCGTCTACAAACAATCCATAAATTATACCTATTCGAATGTAATTAAATACGTATAAGCGAACAAGTTTACGCTTCTTTTTTACATTATGGTATATATTTTTACTTATAATTTCATTAACAGCTACTATTACAGATCCTGCTATTATTCCCCAATCACCTGTTTGTGAAGGAATGGTTGAAAAGACTGTAGACAAAAAAAACCTAAAAATAAGGCAATTAAGTGAATTATTATTACATGAAGATGTTCTTTTAGCATATTTTATTTCCTACTAATCATGTTTGATCTGTATATAAAATGAAATTATATATACAGATCAAATATTGGTATTAATTTATACTTTTTATAATACTCATTCTAATTAGATAATTTACAGATCTTGTTCACTTAAACTACTCATCATATATTGAAATGGTTCAATAATAAACTCTATTGCATCAATATTTTGTAATTTTATTTCTTCTGTTGTAACATCTTGTAAAAGTTTTATACTTCTAATAGTCGGCGCAATGGGTACGCTTAACGAATTGTACACATCTCGTAGTCCATCTAAAACTCTTTCTTGTAAAATTTTAGTATTTGCAGCAACTATTGCATAGCTTGCATATCTTAAATAATATTCAATATCACGTAAGCAAGCAGCATATCTTCTAGTTGTATAAGAATTACCGCCAGGCCTTAATAGTTCTGGCTGTTCTTCATACAATCGTGTAGAAGCTTCCTTAACTATTTTAGCAGCCTTACAATTAATAATTTCTGTAGCTTTAATTCTATTTGAACCTGTTACAAAATAATTATTCAATTCCTCTATTGCTATTTTATCTAAATATTTTCCTGTTAAATCATATCTATTTAAAATTGTAGTAATAGCATCTTGCATTACTTATATCTCCTATCAAGTTGAACTAACATAGATATTATAATTGATTTTGATTATTTTGATATATTGTATAACTATTTATAAATTAGAAACATAAAATATATAGTATAATAAAATTCTAACAATCATAAAATTAAATTATATATTTAATGGATTCTTATTATTGTTTAGTTAAAATTATTAATAATTATAAAATTGCTTGCTTTATCTTCCGAAAAAACAATTTTGATTTTCGTGAATATCCTATTTGTTTGACAGCATATAATTATAGTTCAATTAATCAATTAATGACCCAACATGACTATATAAAGCTTTTATCTATACAGCATATACAATATATCTCTAAAGAATTGTATAAAGCCAATTTATGTTTGTTGTTATCTCAAACTTATATTCAGAATTAACGTTTTTTGCGTGAAAAGATTTAGATATATCTTAAGAGATTATATAAGTCTTAGTTATTTATATGTTTTCACTTTTATGATACAATTTATGATAATTTATAAATAAAGTTTATAAACATTTTATGGTATGTGTAATTAAGTAATGAACAATAGAGCATGTAACTCAGAGGATAGAGTGTCAGATTCCGATTCTGAAAGTCGAGGGTTCAAATCCTTCCATGCTTATTTATTATAAATAAAGAATATATTAGATATATCCTAAATGATCAATTATATTTTATTTATATCTAACATTAGATAAAAATTAATAATTCAAAAATAATTTGAATTTTTATCAAAATGGAAAGAGAATTTGATTAATTAGTTGAATATTAATAAAAAGTATAAAAAATTTACTTTATTGTTGTATAATATAAAGTATTAATATTTATCATGTCTCCATATTCTTGTAGATAAATAAGAGGGACTGTAAGGTTTCTACATATAATATATTATATATTATGCTATAAATATAAGCTTTATTAATAATAATAAATGCTAAAAATAACATATTAACTTTATCTAGAAAATTAGTTTGTGTTTAAATTACTGAAATGTATTTTATTAAATGAAAATCTCATAACTACATACTTTTACTAGAATTCAAATAATGCGAACTTATACATTTATTTGGTATATTAAACTTAGTTGCTCTTTAGTTCATTTTCATTAAGAAATTGATATATAAGATAAGTAATAAATTCCTATAATATCAAATCATATCTTTCTTAAGTTATATTACTGATACAATAATTAGTAATATAATTAGACTATATATAATATATTATTATGGACGTGGGTTCAATTCCCGCCAGTTCCATAATTATTATTATTATATTTTGAATTTTATAATAATATTAAACACTAATATACGTTATTATTAACTAATATTTATGGAAAATATGACATAAATTTCATCTTTATTTCATTTAGTAATTTAATATATGATTTTTATATCTAATTCATTTTTTAATTATGTACTATATTAATACACATTTATATTCTTTGTTGTTTGCAAAAAACGTCTTTTCATCTAGCTACGATCTTAATATTCCCTCAATTAGTAAATCTTTAGTTTATCGTCCATTTATAGGGAAATTAATTAATAAATATTGGCAAGAAAAAATTTTTTTATCTGTTTCAAGCCCATATTCAGAAAAATATATTAATCAATTGAAATTAGAAGGTATTTTAGTTTATAAAAATGAACAAAAAAAATTTTTGCTTGATTTTAGTAGATCCTTACTGTCAGGCAGAATTGAAACGTGTTTAAATTTTAATCAAGTAAATTCAAATAATAATCAGTATATTTCTTATGTTTGGAAAAAAGGTTTTAATTTTCCTTTGCCAACAAAATCGATTTTTTCGTTATTTCACAAAGATAATTTGTCATTAAATAAAAATGAATTGATATTTGTCAATCATCTACAAAATCAATCTCTTCCTTTATTTACAGTAACCAATCATTTAAATCAGATAGTATTAGCTGATTCTTCTGAGAATAATACTGGTAATCTAAATTCTATAGATAAAATCTATAAATGGTATTATAGTAAGTTCGTTACAGATCATTTAGCACTTCCTCTCTACTATGGATTATTTTTTATACATCCAACAGATGCTATAGAATATGCTAAATATATAAAAAGTAAACATAATACTTCAAACAAAACAAGTCAATTAACTCTTTTTTCGAGCAATTTATCTACTTATTATAAATTAAACCGAATCAATGTAAATAATTTACAATTTCGATTAATACCTGACCTTGAAGAAATATCTAGACTTCTCTATAAATATAGATATTACCGCAATTTGAAATTTCATAAATACCAAAAATATAGTAAAAATTTTTTTCAAGGGCAACCTATATACACAATTGAACCAGTTTTTGCATATAATAAGAAAACTAGTAAAATGCAATTATTAAACTATTATTATAATTATAGGCATAATATAGATAATAATATAATTGAATATAAAGCGGTATTTACTAACTATGAGACTCTTTTAAGGGCTTGGCATCAATTTAAACGTACAAAAATCGATTATAAAATACCAAGCAAGCCTAAAGTTCTTGTATATAATCTTGAAGATTTTATTAGAACACATGAATATAGTCACGAAACAAAAACAAGAAATATTTTATTTATTCCCTCTCAAAAATCATATGATTTTATAAAACATTATAGATTTGTTAAGAATAAAAATAAAATACAACAAATATTCTCCAATAAGTTTTTAGCTCTTAAAATACTTAGTCAAAGAATTATTTGGTCATTAACAAGCAGACAACCTATATATTGGTAAATAATTCTTCTTGTTATTTTCTGAAATATACAAAATTTTAGTTAATTACTATAATTATTATTTTGACTACATTACTTTCTTGAATAATATTCTACAACTAACAGTTCATTCATTTGTAAAGCAACCCATTCTCGTTCAACTATAGCATTAACTCTTCCATTGAGCATTTTTGTGTCTAATTCTAGATGATTAGGTATACTTGCTAAAGTAGGAAAACTTAAATATTTTTTTACTAAATTTTGCGATGAGTTTTTAGCTTGTATTTGGATAAGATCACTAGGTTTACACTGATAGCTACATATAGATACTTTATTATTATTGACTAAAATATGACCATGATTAACTAATTGTCTTGCAGCTGGAATAGTTGGTGAAAGTCCTAGACGGAATATTATATTATCTAGCCTCATTTCTAAAATTTGCAGTAATATCAAACCAGTTGAGCCAGGAACTTTCTTAGCTGCTTTAACATATTTTGAAAGCTGTCTTTCACTTAATCCGTAATTAAATCTTAATTTTTGTTTTTCTTCTAGTCTTAAAGAATATTCTGAAGGTTTACGTGATTGTTGACCATGTTCACCTGCAGGAGTCAATTTTTTCGAAGTTTTTCGTGTTAATCCAGGTAAATCTCCCAATCTTCTAGATACTCGTAGCCTAGGCCCTCTATAACGAGACATGTATTAGTCCTTATTATTAATATTATATATAATTTAATGGTATGTATAAACATACAATAGATTATATTTTATAAAACATATAATTTATTATTATCATAGTTTTTTAGGTGATAAAATCATGATCATATTTTTTCCATCTTTTGCAGCGGGTTGTTGAATTTCTGCTATATGACTTAAATCTTTTGCCATTTTATTTAACAATTCAATAGCTAATTTAGTATGCTGTATTTCTCTACCTCTAAATATTACATTAGCTTTAACTTTATCGCCAGCTTGTAAAAAACGTAATGCTTGATTAATACGTACATTATAATCATGTACATCTATTTTGTATCTCATCTTAACTTCTTTTATTATAACATTATGTTGCTTTTTCCTGGCTTCTTTAGCTTTCTTTTCTTGAGCGAACTTATACTTTCCATAATCTATTATACGACATACAGGAGGATTAGATTTTTCACTAATTAACACTAAATCCAAACCTACATTAAATGCCATGTTTAAAGCTTCGCTAGATGAGTATATACCTAATTGAGATCCAGAAACATCAATTAAACGTACTTGATTATACTTAATTTGTGCATTTATTAATGGTTCTATATCATTCTTTTTTCTTTCTTTTTTCGATTTATCTAACACAGATAGGTAGTTTTTTATTTTTAGGTTTATAAATAATGTTGTGAAATATATGCAAATTATTATAACATTACATAAGTAATTAAAAATAACAATCAAGTTGAGTTTATTAAAAATGTATTAAAAATCAGGAGATGCTTTGTGAAACATACTTTATCTGTTCTTGTGGAAGATGAAGCAGGAGTTTTATCTAGAATTGCTGGTTTATTTGCTAGACGTGGCTTTAATATTGAAAGTCTTGCTGTTGGTCCAGCAGAACAAGCTGGTATCTCTAGAATTACTATGATAGTAAATGGTGACAATAGAACAATAGAACAACTAACTAAACAATTATATAAATTAATCAATATATTGAAAGTTCAAAATATTACAGACATACCTTCTGTAGAAAGAGAACTAGTATTGATAAAAATTCATGCTTTGTTAAAAAACAGATCGTCTATATTAGAAATTGCACATATATTTAGAGCAAAAGTTGTTGATATGGCTCATGAATATTTAATTTTAGAGGTTACAGGTGATCCAGGGAAAATGGTTGCTATTGAAAATTTATTGAAACAATATGGAATTATTGAAATTGCTCGTACAGGCAGAATTGCATTGATTAGAACATCAAATATTAATACAGAAATACTAAAAACAAGTTTAAATAAGTACTCCTTATCATAATCGAAAAATATAATATAATAAGGAAAATGTATATAAGGATATTTTTAAGTTATCCAATAACCAGGAATTTCAACAAATGATAAACATTCTATAACATCCCAGTCAAACCATATATTGTAATCAGTATAATTAATATTAATATTAATCAATGCTTCTTTTGGTATGAAATAATTAGTAATAATCTTTTTATTATGTCTGTAATTATGTTGTTTTTGGATTAGATGGTAAGTAACACAATTATGAACATGTCTACAGTTTACACATACACACATAATCAATATTATAAGTTTATATAAATTAATATATGAATTATATTATTTTATTGGGGATGGAGGGACTTGAACCCTCACGATTATTAAAAAATCAACAGATTTTAAGTCTGTTATGTCTACCATTCCACCACATCCCCAATTATATTTTATAATTAGTTTAGTAGGCGACACCCAGATTTGAACTGGGGATAAAGGATTTGCAATCCTCTGCCTTACCACTTGGCTATATCGCCGCAACCTCTATTAAAACTAATGGTATATGAAAAGCTATACTTTGTCAATAAAATAAATTATAAATAATACTATTGTTTACTGAGTAAATAAACGACTTTTCAATATATCTTCCGCTTTAATTGTTACTAAATCATTTTTAGTTAAAACTTTATCTCCACTAATAAAAATCCTATTTGCTTGTCTCATTCTAGCCCTGTCAATTGCATTACGTATGCTACGAGCATTAGCAAAGTGTGGTTGTTTCATTCGTCTTCCAGCATATTCTAATAAAACTTCATCTGCTTCTGGGGCAAAACGATACTGTTGCTCTTCTAACATAAGTTTAGCTATAGCTAATAATTCCTCAGCTGTATAATCTGGAAAATCTACATGATTTGTCACTCTCGATGATAAACCTGGATTAGACTCATAGAATTTATCCATTCTATCTTTATAACCAGCAAAAATGACTACTAAATCATCCCTTTGATTTTCCATGACTTGCAGTAAAATTTCTATTGCTTCTGCTCCATAATCTCTTTCATTATCTGGTTTATAAAGATAGTAAGCTTCATCAATAAATAAAACTCCTCCCATGGCTTGTTTAAGCACTTCTTTCGTCTTTGGAGCTGTATGACCAATATATTGACCAACAAGATCATCTCTAGTTACCGTCATCAAATTACCTCTTCGAATATAACCTAATCTATGTAAAATGTCAGCCATTTTCATAGCTACTGTTGTTTTACCCGTCCCAGGACTCCCGGTAAACGACATATGTAATCCAGGGCTTCCAGATACCAATCCAAGGTTATTTCTCAATTTATCAACTAATAACAAAGCTGCTATTTCTTTAATTCTTGTTTTTACTGGTTGAAGACCTACTAGTTCTTGTTGTAATTCATCTAGAACTTCTTGTATTTGAGTTTTATTATATTCTTCTTGTAAATTCACTAAAGTATTATCAATCATATTTTTATTTTTCTATAAATAACTTAATTATTATATTTAATAATCTAAAAAGAGATTAACATTGTTAATCTCTTTTTAGATAGTTAACTCAAATTAGTATCTAGAACCCTCTGGTTTAGCTGTTGCATAACTGCGGAAACTATATCTTTGATTTCTGCCGATATCTTCTGTTCTAACTAATTCAAAACCTGGTTCATAAGCTGGTCTATTGATAATAAATGATAGTACACAACTTTCTGTTCCTCGAGTATTATCAAATGCATTAAATTTGATGTATAAATTTGGATACTGTTTACGACAACTATTGATTTCAAATAGAACAGTTGCAGGATCCTTAATATCAAATAATGGTAATCCCCATAATTCCCAATAATTATTACGTGGATGAGGATCTTCAGTATGTTCAATACTGATAGACCAATTTTGCTTCATAGCATACTCAATCTGTTTAGTGATTTGATCATCTGTTAGGTCTGGAAGGAAAGAAAAAGTTCCTTGTGTTAATCTCACTATTAAAAACTCCTTAATAATATTATGAAAATAAATCTGATCACAAGATAAAGAATAGATATAGACTATACGTTAGCTGTTGGAGTTTCTACAAAATCAGCTGTATCTGTAGAAGTATAATTAAAAGTAATATCTTTCCATAGGTCTAAAGCTGTTTGTAAAGGTCCACATGTTTTAGCAGCATCACGTAAAATTTGTGGGCCTTCTGCAACATAGTCGCGGCTTTCGTTACGAGCTATTACCATAGCTTCTAGAGCTACACGATTAGCTGTTGCTCCAGCTTGTATTCCATCAGGATGACCAATTGTACCCCCTCCAAATTGAAGAACAACATCATTACCTAAGTAATCTAATAATTGATGCATTTGTCCGCAATGAATACCACCTGAGGCAACAGGTGTAACTTTACGTAAAGAAGCCCAATCCTGTTCAAAGAATATACCTTGAGGTAAATTGACTTCTAAATGTGTCAGCAATAAAGTATTATAGAAACCTCTGATCATTAATGGATCACCTTCCAGCTTACCAACTACAGTACCAGCATGGATATGATCTACACCAGCCATACGCATCCATTTACAGATGACACGAAAATTCATTCCATGGATTTTTTGACGAGAATATGTTGAATTACCAGCACGGTGTAAATGTAAGATCATATCATTTTTGCGTGCCCATATAGCCATAGTTTGAATAGCTGTATAGCCAATAACAAGGTCAATCATAACAATGACAGTTCCTAGTTGTTTAGCAAATTCAGCTCTTTCATACATATCTTCCATGGTAGCAGCTGTAACATTCATATAATGTCCTTTAACTTCACCACTTGCTGCAATTGATCTATTTACACCTTCCATTGAATATAAAAATCTTTCTTTCCAACGCATAAAAGGTTGAGAGTTAATGTTTTCATCATCTTTTAAGAAGTCTAATCCACCCTTAAGACCTTCATATACAACTCTACCGTAATTTTTACCAGAAAGACCTAATTTAGGTTTAACTGTTGCACCTAAAAACGGACGACCAAATTTATCCATACGCTCACGTTCTACAACTAAACCAGTAGCAGGGCCTTGGAAAGTCTTTAAGTAAGCAACTGGAATACGCATATCTTCTAATCGTAAAGCTTTTACTGCTTTAAAACCAAATACATTACCAATAATTGAAGCTGTTAAGTTAGCAATCGAACCTTCTTCAAATAAGTCTATATCATATGCAATAAAAGCAAAATACTGATCTGTAGTATTTGGAACGGCATTTACCTTATATGCTTTAGCTCTATATAAGTCACAAGCTGTTAATAGATCTGTCCATACAACAGTCCAAGTAGCTGTAGATGATTCACCTGCAACCGCAGCAGAGGCTTCTACTGGATCTACTCCTGGTTGTGGACTAACACGGAACAAAGCTAGTACATCCGTATCTTTAACTACATAATCAGGGTCCCAGTATCCCATTTTTGCATACGGAATTACACCAGACTCATAACGTTCATTTTTAATTCTTGTCCGTTCTTCTACAGATTGCGACATTTATTCCTCCTTGAGTTTAAGGCAGTATCATTAGGTTATGGGTTGACTAGTCAATATTAGAATAAAAGACATATACAATATCTTAATTTAGTATTAACCTCGTTTCATAATATTACTATATTCAGTATATTATGTTTAATTAACCTTATATATAAATTTACCATTATATATGAATCAAATAATTGCAAAGTTATTTATAGTAATGATAATTTCTATTAATATCAAAAAATGTATAATATAAAAAATCTATATAATCAAATTACTAATATTGGTAATTGCAGTATTTTTTATGCTAATATTTTTCAAGTAAGAAATAAAGGAGATAAATAAATTGTCTGTACCACAAGTTATTGATGCTTCATTTAATGAAGAAGTAATAAAATCAAGTTGTCCGGTGTTAGTAGATTTTTGGGCTCCTTGGTGTGGTCCATGTCGTATGGTTGCACCAGTTATAGATCAAATAGCTAACGAATATCAAGATAAACTTAAAGTTGTTACACTTAATACAGATGAAAATCCTAGCACAACTACTGAATATGGTATAAGAAGTATACCTACATTGATGATTTTTGTAGAAGGTCAAAGAGTTGATACTGTAATTGGTGCTGTTCCTAAATCGACTCTTGCAACTGCTTTAAATAAATATATTAAAAAAAATAATAACAATAATTGATATTATTAACAAAATATTAAGGAGTCATAAATAATAATATGGGAAAGAAATGTATGTTAACAAATAAAAAACCAAATAATGGTTATAGAATCTCACATTCTCATGTAAAAACTAAAAAAATACAAAATATTAATCTACAAACTAAAAAAATATGGTCATATAAGCAGAAACGTTGGATTAAAATCAAAATATGTACGAAAGCCATGAAATCTTTACATAAATTAAAAATATAAGTCTATATTTTTTATAAAAAATCCATGACAAGTAGTGACAAATTAAGTATATTGTGATAATATTTATAGTATATTATGCTAATAAATTAGAGAGTAAAGGGAGAAACAATTATGGAATCACTGCAATATATTAATAATATAAATAACGATTTAGATGTAGATGATTTATCATTAGAAACACCTATAGGGTGGTCATCTACCTGTTTTGATGAAACAATTCATTACTATATAGATTGCAATTCAAACTCTGTAGATATTAATGATCAAGATGAAACTAACAGTAATTAATATCTAAAATAATTAAAAATAAAAAGGTATTATAAAATACTGTTTAATACCTTTTTAAAACGCTAGTATAGCTCAATTGGTAGAGCAGCTGATTTGTAATCAGCAGGTTATGGGTTCAAGTCCCCTTACTAGCTTAAGATATAAATAGTAAACTTCTTTTAACATTCAAACACTATTATGAATTTTTCCAATTTTAACTTAATCCAAGATTTTGCAAAATAGGTATATTGGCTAGAAGTAAATAAGCAAAACCTGATCCTCCAACAGCCCCAACTAAGAAGCCTGCCGTAAATTGTCCCCATCCTTCCGATGTTTTCAATATATCTTTTGAATCGTTTTTATCAAATGAAACATTGCCATACATAGATAAGCATACAGTTAAAATAATAATTAATCCTACAGCAGATAAAAAACCTGATAATAAGGCAACATCTGTATTTCTTAAAGGCCCTAATTTATCAAAAGGGCCAACTAAAAAATAGCCGTGAGCCATACCTATTTCTAACCCTCTTAATAAAGGAGAAAGACCTCTTCTATAAGCGGGTAAATTACTTAATAAACCTCTTGTAAATGTTGAAGTACTCACAGGAGTTGATAGATTGCCTACAAAAGGATCATTATTATATGATTGAACAAAATCTGACATAATTCTGCATCTCCAGAAGAAATAAATAATATATAGCTAAATATGATCTATTGAATTGATATAATAATTTATAAACTTGATTTTATTATACTAAATTCGATATATTCATATCTATAAATATAATTAGTATTATTTTAATATTAATAATGATTAATTATATTAATAAGTCTATATATCTTAATTAATCAGTCACAAAAGGAGTTTTAATGATATCATGTATATTTTGATTAGTTATATATTATTTACAACTATATTTACTGGATTAGCGCTAGGCCTATATTTTGGTTTACAATCAATTAAATTAATATAGACACTCATCTCAAAAAATATATACCGTATCAAAAGCTAGTCTTTTGATACTTTATAAAATTATTAATTAAACTTTTATATTAAAAAATTATTTGCACAATGCCTCAAATTAAAATAGATAAAATATTAGGATCTCGAAGAATTAGCAATTATTGTTGGGCTACCATAATTTTTTTAGGTGGATTAAGTTTTTTTTTAGCTGGTTTATCTAGCTACTTGAAAATAGAGTTATTACCTTTCACACAATCTACCAACTTATTATTTATACCTCAAGGTATAATTATGACTTTTTACGGTACAACTGCTATATTAATCAGCTTATTTTTATGGCTAACTATTATCTGGAATGTAGGATCAGGTTATAATGAATTTAATCGTGATCTTGGATTGATAACTATATTTCGTTTAGGCTTCCCAGGCAAAAACCGTGTTTTACAATTGAAATATCAAATCAATGAAATCTATTCTATTAAAGTTAGTATACAAGAAGGTTTAACACCTAAAAGAGAAATTTATTTAAAAACAAAAGATAAAAGAGAAATACCCTTAACTCAAGTAGGACAACCTATACTGTTATCAGAAATAGAAGAGCAAGCAGCATCTCTAGCAAAATTTTTGGGAGTTGTACTTGAAGGTATAAATGAAATTTAAATTAAATAACATATATAAAACTTTTACCTAAAATATAAGAATATATGTTAATATTAGTTTAGCGGCGGGTATAGTTTAGTGGTAAAACCTTAGCCTTCCAAGCTAATGATGCGGGTTCGATTCCCGCTACCCGCTTTATATAAATTATATTATATTTAAGATGCATCTGGCTGGATTCGAACCAGCGACGTCCTTAATAAGATGGCGGATTATTAGAGTCGATTTCTTTAAAAATCTCTCTTACAAAACCGTACTTGAAATTTTCACTTCATACGGCTACTATCTATTAATTTGTTTTAAAAATATCATATATAATAAATGTACTCTAATCTTAATCATAAAATTCACAAAAAATCTACTATTCCAGTTAGTATTGAACTGTAATCTACAAATTCTTTTATACTTTTTTTTATACCAGTAGTATAAAATATTACAAAATAAATTATACATTTTTTTAACTATTTCAAAAGATACTAATACATTATAATATTCAAAAAAAATGACCAGTAAATTGAATAATTTATGTATAAATTGTTTTAAATTAATATGATTATTTAAACGTAAGCGTTTTAACGTATCTTTATTATATAATAAATGCTTACATTGATATATTAAACGATTATATATTTGTTTATTTAAATCTAGATTCCAATATACATCGTAATTTGACAATTTATACTTGTTTTTAAATATCCAATAAAAACGACAAATTCGATTTTTTAAATATTTTGTATCTTGGCTAATATATAAACTAATATAACTACGTATAGATATAGATACAATATATAAATTTGTTATATACTGAGTATAATATAAATTGTCATAATTATATATTCTATAATTCATTAACATATAATCATTAAGTATCTTTATTTTATCTAAATTAAATACTGTTTTTGCTATAGATACAAATTTAAAGTTAAACCATTCAATTCCATGTAAACATATATTACATATTAAAATATATAGTCTATAATTAAAAGATATAAATTCATCTGGCTTTAAACAGTATGATAAATTAGATGCTATGCATCGCTCATTTAAATTTTGTATTTGCAACCATTGTATTAAATTAGATAAAAAATATGAACATGTTTGTATTTTTTTTTTATATATTCAATATTAATATATTGACTAGGTATATAGTATTTGAAGTTTATTAATTGAGTATTTTGTATATCATACATATAGCGATAAGATATCAATTTCTTTTCTTCTATTCTATATGATATATGATTGTACATACTTGTATCAAAAATAGACGTGAATTTTGCATTCCATTCTGACTCTAAACATAAATAGATCATATATTGTTCAATCTTTTGTATTATAGATTGAAAAGACGCATATATTTTATTTAAATGTTGATTATAAAATAAAAGACAAAAAATATGTATTTTATGTACATCTAATATATTATAATTTTCTTTATTCCAATTTATGTATGTATTCTTTATAGATGTACATATATATTGAATTGCCATAATTTTGGCTTCATTAGAATTGATTAAATTATTTTGTGCTCTATATATTAAATTTTTATCACATTTTTTTGACGCTTGATATATTTTGTATTTCAATACAGAGACTCTTTGCTCTATTTGATCCCATGGTAAACACTTCCACTTAGTCTTTTCATCAAGTATATAACTAATCATGATTATATATAAATTTCGTATAACTAAACGTTATTTCAATTAATAGATGTAATAAGTCTGTTTTAATGATAGCTTGCATTACTAAATTAACAACTTTACTATTACTTCTTGCTGATAAGCATTGTATATTTGCCTTAAATGTAACAAATGATTAATTATACAATTTATATATTGTTTTATACTTACCAGTTTCTCCGTTCCGTACTTTTCATAGCCTTTATTAACTTAGGTTCCTCTTTATATACTAACTGCCACTAATAAAAATCATACTTATATTAACTCATAATAATAAAGCTTAAGGGCTATATATATATATTTAAAAACTATCATCTAAATATATTTTACTAATTAGTACTTTTTACAAGGGTTTGTTCCCCTAACCATATTAACTTTTTGATGAGTTTGCTTTATTCGTTTATAATTAAGGCTGATATAGAAACAAATTAACTCATCAATTATATTCATGATCTAGAATAGATGGATTCGAACCAACAAAAAAAGTACAGTTTATTCAAATCTTGTGCTACAATATGAGCTTATCAAAATTTGATATTTAGTTAGCTAACATCTAAAATCAATAGATTATAGACCGGTTAACACCTAAAAAACGGGTCGCACATGAGTCCGCTGCCTTCGGCCTCTCGGCCACAGATGCTTAAAAGACAATATTAAACTTAAATATATAAAAAATCAAGTATTTTATTCATTCATATTATGATAAGTTGCAACAGCTGAAGGAGAAATTTTATTTAAATATCTAAAAATCCAATATTTAAATACGGTATCTAAAACCACAGGAAAAGTAGAAATAAAAACAAAAATAAAGTCTCTGCTTTCAGGTAAGCCTAAATGTCTTAAAATTATTTCTATAATTACTTCCCAACCATGTGGAGAATGAAAACCAACAAACATATCGGTAAATAATATTATTAAAAAAGCCTTAGCTGTATCACTTAAACTATACACTAATTCATTTATAAACGATCTTAATATAGAAAATTGTCTTTTACTAAATATAATAATAGAAATAAAAATAGCTATAGACAATAAATCTGCTAGAATATTTTTAATAGCACAAGAACTTTCATTCGCATAATCTACAGCTAGCTCTAAAGCTTTTTCTGTCATTTTATAATTAATTAAATTTGAAGAAGGATTATCTATTTTACCAATAAGAATTTCAAAATGTAACTTTTCTTCAAACCTTTGTAGATCAGCAAATGCCCGTTCCTCTTGTGATTGGTTAAGAAAAATAATATGCTCATCCCTATTCCATAAATAGTTAACAAAAGGACCAAAAATAAAACTTTTAGAAACTTGGTTAATGAGAATAGGAATAATAAATAAAAATACAAGATACTTAACGGATGTAACTGTTTGATATCTTGCAACTTTAAAAGTTTCTATTGCTTCAACTTCTGCATTTGGATCTAACTCTTTTTTAAATTTTTCAAAAAGTTTACTAATTGATCTAGGTATAACGCCTGTTTTATCTAAAGATGACTGATTAATTTTTTTTAAATTCCAATATTTCATGATTCGTTATAAAACAATATAAATCAACAAAAAATTAATATATAATTAAATTGCATAAGTACCTTATAAATAAATATTATATTACTCAATAAATTGAATAACACGATAGATATAATTTTCAATTAGGATTATAAATAAAATGCCTTTGATTCTTGTACATTTACTTTTTATGATTATTTATTCATTGCTTTATAGTTCTAAAAAGACAAATTATTTAGATTATTATGCAATGGTATCTAGTACTTGCTTTAAAGAAAAATCAAAATCTCCCAAGTTAAACCGTATACAAATAAAGATCAACCTATGTAATAACTATTTATTACAAAGAATAAGACCTTGTAAACAAACTCCATATAATAAAATAAGAAATTTTAATCTTCATAAAAAATATCTAGAAAAATATATAAACATATTAAAAAATTCTGGTTGTATTAGGGCTATTAATAAATACACCGTACTATATTTAAAATACAAACAAACTATATTTGATGTAAACATATATCCCATTATAAATCAAATAAGTATAAAAGAATATAAAAAACTAAAAATATGTCCTAAGTTTTTAAAAGCCTTATTCACATATCAATTAGGATTACCTAAAAATCACTTACTAATTAATTATATTCTTCATAAAATACATACTTGGTATTTATTGCGAGGTTATATATGGTCAAGTATTAATATAAAAGTTATATTTCCAGTGAATAAGCTTTATTTTATCATTAATGAAGGAATAATTCATTCTGTAGTTATAGAGTGTAAAACTAAACAAATAAAAAAAAACAAAACTTTAATAAATTAAATGATTTAATTATCAAAAATCTTTCTATTGTACCTAAACAAATATTAAATTTATATAAATTAGAATCTGGTATATCTTTCTTAAAAAAAGAAAGAATAATAAAAGACTGTACTTATAATGTAATTGTTGATCCAGAAGGATTAAGTATATATATAAAATACAGCCTATTTAATAATCAAATAAGATATATTTATGATCAAGATAATATAAATATATGGAAAAAAAATAGTTTTATATTTTTCAAATATATTGAATATATTTTAAAAGCATTTCAATTTAAATATTCTAAAAATTTACTAAATAAATTTGTAGCATTCAAATTTAGACAATTTTATATGTTAGAATTTAGATATTATTGGAATTTCATCAAAAATCTACAAATTAAATTAAATAACTCAACAACTTTAACGAAAATCAATATTAAACTATCGCTCGTGCAAATTATAAGTGATTATATTAATATTTACTTTTCATACAGTTATTGTATTATGTATTACTACAAATTCACTTATAATTACAATTACATACAAATTCTCAATTCGCATTTTTCTTTAGGACAAATATCAAATCTAAGAATAACAACTAACAATTTAATTATCAAATTACAATATAAATTTAAGAATCAACTGAATATGATTCAAAAATTAGCCATAAAGTATGAAGAAAAACATTTTATCTCAGTTTACAATTATTCTTATAAAAATATGAAAATCCATACTGATTATTTCTCGTACAATATATCTAAATTCAAAAATTCAAAAGAATTATACTTATTATTAAAACATAACTTATTTCAATACTTTGATACTCTAAAATATTCTACTATATACTTGCATTTACTATTTTACGATAATATTTTAACAAGTAAATGGACGAATTACATAATTAATTTATATCCATACATAACATACAACTACAATAGAGTATTTAATTTCATATCAGTTTTACCTTGGCTATATAAAAATACTATACAAATAAAGGGCAAAATAAATATTTTTGATATTACTCACAAGTTAATGTCTATTAAGTCGGTTTATAACAAAGATGAATATAATACTACAAAAAACATATATAATTTTAAATTAATTAGTACAACTAATTACTTATTCAATATACAATATACAATGTATCCAATAAAGTATATTGCAATATACTTATTAATTGACCATATAAAAAGTACCTCATATCAAATTTTATACTTACCTGATATATATCTATCGAAATTAATATATCAAAATCATAATCGAGTAGGTATTGGAATAAATATATATACTCCATTTAAGAAGAAACCTATTATATTTATTGAATATTGCACAAATGATAAATACGAAAATATAATATATATAGGTACAAATTATAGTTAAATTATATTTTATAATAATATGACATACAAAAATATTTTAAACCAATTAGAAGGAAAATGGATATGCCAACGAACTAATTATTTTATTCATCAAACAAAAATAAGTTACGATCAAAAAGAAATAAAACTTCAACAAGTACATAATACCAATATATCGCAACAAGAAAATAATATATTAAGCCATTATCAACTAAATGGCATAAACAATAATCAGAAAACATATTATTTATTTTTTAAAAAAGAGCGATCTGAGTTTGGTCAATTACATAAAGTTACCAATAATCAAATTAAGTATTACAGATTTAAAGTTTATACATATAATTGTATAAAAATTGAATCTGTAAAAGAAAAAATAGTATATTATGAGTATATTTATTTTATCAATCCCAAATTTAAAATTACGATTTCGGTATTGAAAGAAAACCAAAAGTATTTAGCTATATCTTTTATCTCTGAAATCCAAGTCCCGAATTAGTTGTTATCAAAATTAAGCAAGATAAATTACTCCAAATCTTTTCTGTTAGGATTTCTAGAAGGATCATTAGATAAGAAACCAAAAAAGAAAAGAGACACAAAAAAAATAACAGTTGTATAAACAAAGATTTTCAAAGTAAACATAATTAATATCCTAATATAGTAATTGTAACAACTTAAAATAAGTCAATAAGCTTATTATACATTTAAATAGATAAATTATGAATTTTATGAATTTTAACAAAGATCACTTTCGATTTTTTTTTATTATTATGTACAGTTTTCATTTTTTTCATATAAATAGAGCTTTCAATAACAAGACTATTTTTCTGTTTATACACATCAAAAACTTGCTTAGCAACTTTCCCTTTCGCAAATGCTTTAATTTTAATATTTGGAATATTATCTAAAACATTCTTTAAAGATAATAACATATAACAAAAATTTTGATGTTTTACTTTTGTTAATTTAGGTTGACTTAATAGATAAGCTGTACAAATAAAAATGTTCATAATACAATTTATACTATAGTAAGATTAAAAATTACTGTTATTAATTTTCTGATTTGCTTCACTAATTGATTTATAATTGATGTCTTTTAATTTTTTCATAACTTTACTAAAATATTCTTTAAAATAATCCTCTAATCTTTCTGTTTCTTGTTGATTAGTTTGCAAAAGGCTATACACTTCATTCATAGACGTATTGAAACTGTCACTGTTTGTTAAAACTACAGTAAAAGCTAATCTATCAGATATATTCCAACTCCATTGAAAGAAATATGTTAATCTACGTAGTAAGTATAAAATCAAAATAGGAATACGAGAAATTTTAGATCTTTGTCCAGATAGCTTCTCACATAATTCGATAATTTCCATCGAGCTCCACGATTTATGACCAACCATAGGTAGAATTTTGTTTTTAGCCTTAGCTGAAGATAAACTTCTAACAGTTAGCTTAGCAATATCTTGAGTATCCATATATGCAATTGATTTAATATCATTTGTAATCCAAACTGTTTGATTATCTAAAATTGGTAAAGCATATTGAGTTATTAAACCTTGAAAAAAACCAGCTAAATTAAAAATTGTATAATTTATACCTGACTTTATCAAATAATCTTCTATAATTACTTTCATCTGAATTAAAGGTATTTCAGAATATTGATGGGCATTAAGAATAGAAAAAAATATATACCTCTTGATATATGCTTTTTTAGCTGCTTCTATAAGAATATATTTGCCATAAAGATCTATTTTAGCTGCATTATATAAATCAGAAGTCCTAGCAGTAGAAGCATCTATTACTGCTGTAATACCTAGTAATGTTGGAGGTATTGTTTCTGGTAACTTCAAATCTCCATAAACCAGTTCTGCCCCCCATTCTTTCAGAAATACAGCTTTACGAAAATTTCTAACAAAACATTTAACTTGAAAACCCTCATCTAAAGCCCGTCTAACAATTTGTCTTCCTAAAGTACCTGTTGCACCTAGAACTAATAAACTCATATAATTATTTTATATTTAATGTTTCTAAAGGTATAGGTAGAAAGGGATTTGAACCCTCATAACTGTAAGTTGTCACATTTTGAATATGATGCGTATACCAATTTCGCCATCTACCTTAATATTATACAAATTATAAAATCAAAAATCATTTATATCCATTAATATGAACTTAATAGAAAGTTGTTTACTTCATCGATATATTTATTCACCCAAAAATTGGTTACATAAATTAAAACCTTACTATAAAACTTACTTTTTATTTATATACTTATGTATTATACCATATAGTTATTCTAAATATATTGCCATTAGTTTATGCTTATATTGGATCATTTTTTTATATATTAAAAACATATATTATAAATATAAAAAACTTTTATTTTATATATTATATTTATTATTTATATCCATATATATTGCATATTTCTTAATTAAATTGCAATTTAATAATTATATAATAAAGCTATCGTATATTTATTACATAGTTCTATATATATGTAATAAATATATATTTTATTTTAGAATAATGTTACTGATTATACACTATTTTTTGAGTATACATATTTTATTTATGACAACAACATATGAAGATATCATATTCTCTTTTCTTAATTTATTTAAAAAGTATGAAAATAATACAATAAACAAAGTTATTTTTATTTCTATATTTGCTTCACAAGTATTAGAAAATATTGTAATAAGAATAAAAAATATATTACTTAGTGTAAAAATAAAAAAAATTTCTCAACTATTTAAACTAAAGTATTATGTTTATTTGATATTAAAATTTATGCAAGATGTATACAGTGATATTTATAGAGTATCTACTGTATTGTATACTCGAGAATTAAATAATAACTTACTATATATGACTAATATTTATGAATAATTCACAGCATTTGACTTTGAAATTATGTACATATATATAATATGATTCACAATTCATATTAATTATAAATATTTAAGATAAATAAAACGTTTAAATCATGATATGACTATAAATAATTTCATAAATCAACCATATAAATATGGCTTTTATACTAATATTGAATCTGATAGTTTGCCTCCAGGTTTAAATCAAAATATTGTTGAAAGTATATCCGCAAAAAAAGATGAACCTATTTATTTAAAAAATTTTCGTCTCAATGCTTATAAAAAATGGAATAAAATGAATGAGCCTAAATGGGGAAAATTAAAATATAATAAAATAGAATACGATAAAATAACCTATTATTCTACACCTAAATACAAAAAGAATATTCAGAATTTAGATGAAATCGATCCAGAAATATTAAATACATTCAATAAACTAGGAATTCCTCTAAATGAACAAAAAAGATTAACTAATGTAGCTGTCGATGCTGTATTTGATAGTACATCTATAGCTACAACTTTTCAAAAAGAGCTTGCTGAAGTTGGTGTTATTTTCTGTTCTATTACTGAAGCTATCTATAAATATCCAAATTTAGTTAAAAAATATTTAGGATCTGTTGTACCAATCGGTGATAATTATTTTTCTGCACTAAATTCTGCTGTATTCAGTGATGGTTCTTTTTGTTATATTCCCCCAAATACACATTGCCCATTAGAACTTTCTACATACTTTAGAATTAATAATAAGGAAGCTGGACAATTTGAAAGAACGCTTATTATAGCTGATAAAAATAGTTATGTAAGTTATCTTGAAGGATGTACAGCTCCACAATTTAGCAATAATCAACTACATGCAGCTGTAGTGGAATTAATAGCTCTTGAAAATGCTACCATAAAATATTCAACTGTACAAAATTGGTATTCAGGAAATTCAAAAGGGGAGGGAGGAATCTATAACTTTGTTACTAAACGTGGATTGTGTTCAGGAGACAATTCTAAGATTTCATGGACACAGATAGAAACAGGATCTGCTATCACCTGGAAATATCCTAGCTGTATTTTGACAGGAAATAGTACTATTGGAGAATTTTCTTCAATAGCTTTAACAAATAACTACCAACAAGCAGATACAGGTAGTAAAATGATACATGTTGGAGTTAATACAAGAAGTAAAATCATATCTAAAGGGATTTCTGCAGGTCATTCTATCAATAGCTATAGAGGTTTAGTTAAAATCGGTCCTAAAGCTAATTATGCACGTAATTATTCTCAATGTGACTCTTTATTATTAGGAAAATTATGTGAAGCTAATACATTTCCTTACATTCAAGTTAGAAATCCTTCAGCAAAAATAGAACATGAAGCTTCAACTTCAAGAATTGGAGAAGAACAATTATTTTATTTTTTACAACGAGGAATTGAAATTGAAGAAGCAATTACTTTAATGATTAGCGGTTTTTGTAAAGAAGTATTACAAGAACTACCTATGGAATTTGCAATGGAAGCAGATAAGCTATTAAATCTTAAATTAGAAGGAACGATTGGCTAAATATTAAATACAAAATGATAAATCAACAAATGTTAAAAATTGAAAATTTACAAGTTACAATTAACACCAAAGATAAGCTCTTAAAAGGCATTAATTTATCTATAAATAAAGGAGAAATACATGCAATAATGGGAAAAAATGGCTCAGGTAAAAGTACATTAGCAAAAGTAATTGCTGGACATCCCAAATATCAAATTGTAGAAGGCAAAATTTTATTAAATCAACAAGATATAACTCATGAAGAAGCAACAAGCAGATCTCATAAAGGTATTTTTCTTGCATTTCAATATCCAGTCGAGATACCAGGTGTTAATAATATAGATTTTTTAAGATTAGCATATAATTCTAACAGGAAAGCTAATCAACATGCAGAATTAGATCCTTTATCTTTTTTTGAACTAATTAGTACAAAAAGTAAAACCATTCAGATGCAATCAAACTTCTTAACAAGAAATGTTAATGAAGGATTTTCAGGTGGAGAGAAGAAAAAAAATGAAATTTTACAAATGGATTTATTAAATAGTAAGCTAGCTATACTAGATGAAATTGATTCAGGACTTGACATAGATGCACTGAAATCCATTGCAAAACAAATTAACCAATTTAAAAACAAAAATAATTCAATTTTAATAATTACCCATTATCAAAGATTGTTAAATTATATTATTCCTGATTACATACATATTATGGATAAGGGAAATATAATATATACAGGTAATTCAGAGATAGCCCATAAATTAGAACAACATGGTTATAAATATATAGATAATATAAATAATCTCTAAGCTTAGAAACAAATAACTTATGTTAGTTATTTTAATTACGAAACCATAAATGAAAGTTAAATTAGGATATTTAATTTAATAATTAAACTAAAATATCCTAATGATTAATTGTATATTGCTAATTAAAACTATACTGAAAAAGCTTGTTTTACATCTTCAATTGACTGTTTTAACAATTCTTCTGATTCTTCACTCAATTTCTTTGTAGTACGTATGCTTTCTCCAAATTCAGGTTTTGAGTTACGTAAATCTTCTCTCAAAGCTTGAATAAAATCCTTAACTTGAGATAAATCAATATCATCTAAATAACCATTAATACCAGTATATATTACTGCTGTTTGCTCTTCAACAGGAATAGGGGAATTCTGTGCTTGTTTTAAAATTTCTCTTAGACGTTGTCCACGAGATAATTGATTTTGTGTTGCTTTATCTAAATCTGAAGCAAACTGAGAAAAAGCTTCTAATTCTGCAAATTGAGCTAATTCTAACTTTAATTTACCTGCGACCTGTTTCATAGCTTTAATTTGAGCTGCTGAACCCACACGAGAAACAGAAATTCCAACATTAATAGCTGGTCGAATACCTGAGTTAAACAAATCTCCAGATAGAAAAATTTGACCATCTGTAATAGAAATAACGTTGGTTGGAATATAAGCAGAAACATCACCTGCTTGTGTTTCAATAATAGGTAAAGCAGTCATACTACCGCCACCTAATTCATTATTGAGCTTTGCAGCTCTTTCTAATAATCGAGAATGCAAATAAAATACATCGCCAGGATAAGCTTCTCGTCCAGGAGGTCGACGTAGCAATAAAGACATTTGACGATAAGCTTGCGCTTGTTTAGTTAAATCATCATATACTACTAAAGTCGCTTTACCTTTATACATAAAATATTCTGCCAGTGCAGCACCTGTATAAGGAGCAATATATTGCAATGTAGCTGGATCATCTGCATTAGATGCTACAATTATTGTATATTCTAATGCACCTTTTTCTTCTAAGGTAGATACAACTTGAGCAACTGATGAAGCTTTCTGACCAATAGCAACATAAATACAAACAACGTCTTGACTTTTTTGATTAATAATAGTGTCTAACGCTACAGCTGTTTTACCTGTTTGTCTATCGCCAATAATTAATTCTCTTTGCCCTCTTCCAATTGGAATCATTGAATCAATTGCTGTAATACCAGTCTGCAAAGGCTCACAAACTGATTGTCTACCAATAATACCTGGAGCATAAGATTCAATTAATCTAGTTTCTGAAGAATTTGGTAAACCTTTTGCATCAATCGGTCTTGCTAGTGGATCTACAACTCTACCTAAAAAAGAATCGCCAACTGGGATTTGGGCAATTTTGCCTGTAGCTTTTACAGAACTACCTTCTAATATATTCCGACCATTACCCATTAAAACAACTCCAACATTGTCACTCTCCAAATTTAGAGCTATACCAATTGTTCGATCTTCAAACTCAAGTAATTCTCCAGCCATGACCTCATCTAGGCCATATACTCTTGCAATACCATCTCCAACCTGTAAAACGGTACCTATATTAGCTACTTGAACTTCTTGTTCATACTTGTCAATTTGTTGACGTATGACATTACTTATTTCATCTGGTCTGATATTTACCATATTAAAATTATGAATTATTATTTATTATAGATCTTATTTTAAATACTTATACTTGAAGCCGAATTCAAATAATCGCTTATATGCTTTAATCTTCCATGTAAACTTGTATCAATAGTTTTAGATCCTATCCTTATAATAAAACCAGCAATTAACACTGGCTCTATTGTAATTACAAGTTTTACTGTTTTACTATTAGTTATATCTCTTATTTTACTTACTAATGCACTTTGCTGTACATCTGTTAACACAATGGGCGTCAGTATTTCTGCTACTACTATTGATTGCAATTGATATACTAATTCCAAATACTTACTAATAATAATATCTAATAATGTAATTCTACGCCTATCTATGAGAACAAGCAAAAATCTAATAACAAGACTATGGACTTGATTATTAAATAACTGATTTACAACATTTTTCTTGACTTCTTTTGCAATTAAAGGATTATAAAAAAATGTTTTCAGTTCTTGCGATTCATTTAATATCTCAGATATCAAGGATAAATCTTCATTTACCTTGTCTAATATAGAATCAGCACTAGCTGATTCCATAAGAGCCTCTGCATAAGGAGTAGCTATCTTAGACATAAATCCTTGACTGCTCATAAATGCCCTCCTAATTGAGCAATATTATTATCAATAATTTTAGATTGAAGAGCAGGTGTAATTTGATTTTGTAACTGCATAGTTACCCTTTTGATAGCTAGCGATGTAATTTGAAGCTGAATTTGTTGCTTAATTTGAATCTCAGCTGTTGAAATACTTGCTTTACTAGCATATAGTAACTTATCTATATCTGCTTTTCCTTGATCTAATATAGATTGCCTAACCTTTTGAGCAGTTAATTCTGCTTCTTTTATAATTTGAGCAATAACTACTTGTGTTTGAGCTAACTGTTTCTGTGACTCACTTAATCTTAAATTAGCTTGTTGTAAACGCTCTTCTGATTCTTGTATAGCTGATAAAACTTTCTCTTGTCTAGTTACAAGAATAGAGCCTAAAAATTCTTTTAATACATAGATGAGACCTGATAGTAATAATAAAATATTAATTACATTAGCCTCTAAAAAATCTGTATTAAAACTAATACCTAAATTGACATCTGTCTCAAAATTTGCAATTATATTAAAAAGTTGCATAAAGCTTTCCATTTTATATATATATCCCAAGAAATCAAGTAATATAGTAAAAAAATTGTATAGTTACAATATTTACTAATTGTTTAATAATTTTATTTTAATCATATCACTTAAAGCATCAACTTGTGTTTCTAAAGTTCTTAATGCACTCTCTTTTTGAATACTTAATTGATTATATGCTTCAGACACCAATTTTTCTGCATCAAGTTGAGCTTCTTTTATCTTCACAGCTACTATTTCTTGAGACTGCTCTTGTGCAACTTTAATAATATCTTGAGCTTTTTTTCTTGATTCTGCTAACTGATGCTCGTATTGTTTTGTCAACTCATCAGCTTTTACTAAAGAAGCAGAAGCTGTAGTCAAACTATTACGAATATATTCATCACGTTCATCAAGTACATTAATAACTGGCTTATAAAAAATAAAATTTAACACAACAGTTAAAGCAAAAAATTGCAATGCCATTAAAGGTAAAGTTGCATTAAAATCAAATAGCCCTCCTTCTGTACTTGTACTTAACATTTGAAATAATAGAAAGGGAAAGTCCATCATTTACCTGCTTGTATTGATTTTATATTTAATATTGTAAACGTGTAATTGATCATTTATCATTATAACTTTATAAAACGCTTAGTTTTTTATTCTAAAATTACTAATAGAAATATAAAAACTAAGCGTAAATAACTAACTTATCCCGTATAAGGATTTGCAAATAAAAGTGATAATGCAACTACTAAACCATAAATTGTTAAAGACTCCATAAAAGCTAAACTTAAGAGAAGTGTGCCTCGAATTTTGCCTTCAACCTCTGGCTGCCTAGCAATACCTTCTACAGCATTAGCTGCAGCACTACCTTGACCAATTCCAGGACCAATAGCAGCAAGACCTACAGCAAGACCAGCAGCTATAACTGAAGCAGCAGAAATAATAGAATCCATAAATAGTATTATATAATTAGAATATATAGAAAATTAACAGATTTCAAAGATAACTATTCAGCACATAAAATTTATATGTGAATTTAATGATCACCATGTCCTTCCATAGCTTCACCTATATAAGCGGCCGATAAAGTAGAAAAAATCAATGCTTGAATAGAACTAGCAAATAATCCTAAAATCATAACAGGTAATGGGACTAAAATTGGAACTAGTAATGTAAATACTGATACTACAAGCTCATCAGCTAAAATATTACCAAATAATCGAAAACTAAGAGACAAAGGTTTTGTAAAATCTTCCAAGATATTAATCGGCAATAATATAGGTGTTGGTTCAATATAACGCATAAAATAACCAAGACCATTCTTAGTTAGACCAGCATAAAAATATGCTATTGAAGTTAATAAAGACAGAGCAACTGTTGTATTTATATCATTAGTCGGTGCTGCTAATTCGCCCTCTGGTAAATGAATTAATTTCCAAGGAATCAAAGCACCAGCCCAATTACTGCCCAAAATAAACAAAAAAATAGTTGCAATATATGGAACCCAGGAACGATATTCATGATCTCCTATTTGATTTTTTGCTATATCTTGCAAAAATTCAAGTATAAATTCCATAAAATTTTGCCATTTTTCAGGTACCTTATCTAATTTTCTGGTGCCTATAAAAGCAATAACTATTAATACAGCTATTACTAACCATGAGACTATAAAAACTTGCCCATGAAGTTTATAACTACCTATTGTCCAATATAAATGTTTACCTACTTCTACTGCAGATACTGGAGCAAATGAAGAAATCTCTGCTAATTTTGTATAATCCATAAAAATTATAATTTTAATAAGTAGTATACATAATACGAATATATTAGATTTTTATTTTAAAAGATTTTTAAAATAAAAACACTATTATAATTAATTATATATTGATATAGTTATTATTTAACTTTATTTTTAAAACGTTTTAGTATTACGATATTAATAAGTTAGTTTGAGTCTATTTTTTCGCCTAACAAAAATCTTTGAAAACGTCTTACTTTTATATTTTCTCCAAGTAAAGCTATATGTTGCTTGATTAATTCTTCAATTATAATATTTGGATCTTTTATAAAAGGTTGATATATTAAGCACATTTTCTTTAAACTTTTATCGATTCTTGCTTTAATAATTTGATCTTTGATTTCAGAAGGTTTATTCATAATATCTTCTTTTTCTGACTCAATTCTAATTTCACGATCAATAATAGATTGAGGTATATGTTTGACAGATATATAAAATACATTTTGACAAGCAGCAACTTGCATAGCTAAATCTTTAGTTAACTTTTGAAATTCAATACGTCTGGCCACAAAATCTGTTTCACAATTCAGTTCAATCAACACACCTATTCTTGAACCTATATGAATATAGCTATCTATTATACCTTCTGTTACTGATCTCGTAGATTTCTTATCAGCTGATGCTAAACCTTTTTTACGCAAAGTTTCTACAGCAACTTCCATATTCCCATCAGCTGCCTGAAGGGCTTTTTTACAGTCCATCATGCCAGCACCTGTTTTAATACGTAATTCTTTAACAACATGTGGAGAAATTTGTATTGTCATTATATATTTATCCTTAATCAATCGTTAAAAATAACTAAATTATTAATAATTATCATATAAATTTCAGCTCACAGCTTAAGTTGCCGAAGTAGAATTTGCACCTTCAATTATGGAATCAGCCATCTTACTGATAATTAATTTAATAGATCTAATAGCATCATCATTCGCTGGTATTGGAATATCTATAATCTCTGGATTACAATTTGTATCTAATATAGAAATTGTAGGTATACCTAATTTAATACATTCCTGAATTGCTGTTGTTTCACGTTTTTGATCTACAATTATAACAAAGTCAGGTAATTTCTTCATATCCTTAATGCCATTCAAATTTTTTCTTAACTTTTCTAATTCTCTGCGATAAATTGAGGCTTCTTTTTTAGGCAATATATCCATTATACCAGCCTCTTCTTCCATTTCTAATTTTTGTAAACGCTCAACTCTTGATTTAATTGTCATCCAATTAGTTAACATACCACCTAACCATCTTTGATTAATATAATAAGAATTAGAACGTATAGCCTGTTCTGCAATTACTCCCGCAGCTTGCCGCTTAGTTCCTAAAAATAAAAATTTTTTCCCCTTACTAGAAGCATCACGAATAAATCGGCAGGCTTCAGTTAATAATTGAGATGTTTGAACTAAATCTATAATATGTATACCATTTCTTTCGGTATAAATGTATGGAAACATTTTAGGATCCCATCTTCTAGCCTGATGGCCAAAATGAGCACCAGCTTCTAATAATTCACTTAATGAAATAATTGACATAACTTGTTATATAATTATATAGACAAAAATAAAGAAAAAACAGAATAGAATTTTTATTAGTATGTAAATTATAATAACACAATGGTTTGAATCAAACCTATATTATAAGCCACATTTTTACTAAATCAATGATTATCAGCTGTTATTAGTAGAATAAATATGGGCACTTCTATCATCAACAATAATATCTTCAAAATTCAATTCTTTAGAATGTTGAGAAAATGATAATAAATTTTTCTGATTAGTATTTTGTGGATCTTTATAATTGAACTGTGTATTATTATAAAGGTTAAATCCAGTGCCTGCAGGTATTAATCGTCCTATAATTACATTTTCTTTTAATCCTCTTAGCCAATCTAATTTACCTGAAATTGCTGCATCTGTTAGTACTTTTGTGGTTTCTTGAAAACTGGCTGCAGATATAAAGCTCTCTGTATTGAGTGATGCTTTAGTAATACCCAACAAAATTGGGTGATATAATGCTTCTTCTTTAAATCCTGAACGTAAAGACTGATTAACTAATTCTATTTTTTGTAATTCTATAATTTCACCTGGCAAATAATCAGTATCACCTCCATTTTCAATTTTCACCTTAGAAGTCATCTGTCTCACAATAACTTCAATATGCTTATCAGAAATTTCTACACCTTGAGACTGATAAACTAATTGTAATTCTTTAACTAAATATAACTGTAATATTAATAAACTTAATCTTGTTGCATCATATAAACTTAAACCTTGCTTCAAGTATTCATGAAATTTAGATTCTAAAACGACATGTGGATTAACAACTGTATCTGCTTTTTTGCGTGCTTCCAAGATTTCTTCTATTCTTGGCAAACCTTGCACAATATCTCCGGTTTTTGCTCTTTCAAAAATTAATGTAGCAATGTTTTCTCCTCTTTGAATTAAGGCTTGATTATTAACATGAATAAAAGAACCTTTGGATATTAAATATGGTTGACCTAAACGTACAGTTATTTGATTATCTTGAATAGAAACAACTCTCCCAGAACTGTAGGAAACAATATTAGTAGCAATCTCGTCACCCGCATAAATCCAATCATTTACATTGACTTTAATATTTTGATGATTATTAACAGAAAAAATTTGTGTATCTAACGAAGTAACTAACAAAATTCTCGCATTTGAAGCTTTATTTTGCTGAATAGAAACTACTTGTCCTTGATGACAAGAAAATATTTCAGTCTGAGCTAATACAGTCCCACTTTCAACATATTGATTATTTTTAACTAATAAACGGGTTTTGGTATATAAATCTTTATTAATACCATTTATATCATTTTTATCTTTTAAAGACAACTTATCCATTGTGACAATTTTCATTCTAGAGATAGAGCTATTTATAAAATCAGCATTCAATTGCAAAGTACATTTTAAATTTGAACATTCTTTATGTAAATCAGCTATCAAATAAGTTTTAACAAGATGTATACCCGAAACTGATTTTATTCTTTCACCATCTTTAAAATAAATACGTTTTACTAATTTTAAGTTACATAGATTCCTATTAAAAGAATCTTGAGAATGTACAAAATTCATTGTTTTATTAGGAATTGAATAGACTATTACTGGCCGAATTAAATTAAATTGCTCATTTTTAATATAAAAGTGCTCCCAGTATACTAACTTATCTGTTTTTAAATTATTGGCAATTACTTCTCCTGGTCTTAAAAATCCCCTAGATTTATTATTATCATACCTAAAATATGGATATAATATACCTGGCTTAATTATAATTTCTCTAACAATTCCCTCTTTCTGTATAATATCAATAATTCCACTACTTTTAGTAAAAACATTTTTTATAATCTCTGTACCTTTATCTACAAACTGACCATGAGTAACTAAAAGTAAAGATATATCTTTATTGATTTCATGTGTTTCTTCTGCTATCCATAATACGTAGCCACCATCGATAATATCATAATAATCCTTTTTACTTTGAATATCGGTTTTTTTATCTGATACAGATAAATCTAAATATTTAATAATTCCTCCAGTATTTGTACGATAGAGATCAGTAATTAATTCAGCTATCAATTGATTATTAATAATACATTGATTGGGTAAAATCTTTAAAAGAAACTGATCTTGTTCTTTCGTCACTAAGAAATGATTTTTATATCCATTATAAAATTTTGTCACAACATCTAAATTAGTATACGTTTTAGAAGATGTAATAATAACTATGTCCTTTATAGAATCCCGCTTTTTCTTTAAAATACGAATTTTGCCATTATAACGAGTTATCAATTCAGTTTTTCCTATTAAATTGTTTTCATATATAAAATCATTTTCAGAAACTATCAATTCCGCTCCATATGGAATCGTAAAAACATGTCCAGACAGAATCCATACAACTCCTCCATTAACAACACTTTTAAAAGTCTTTTGTTCATTTTGAACTTCATTCAAAGATAAATCTGTTAAATGTACACTTCCAGAGAAATCTGCTAAAACAGCTTTTTGTGCTTTTTCTGTAATAATTCTGTTGGTTATGGGATACTCAGCTATAACTTGTCCAAATTTTACAAAATCTAAGTTCCGTACAAATAACAATGAACCTTTCACTAAAGGTAAACTCGTTTGCCTTTTATAAACATCTATTAGTTTTAATTTAATATCTTTTTCTAGCAAAAAAGCATGATCACCATGACGAGTACGTGTATTACTTAAAACAATATTATTTGGATATTCAACCCGACATTCAGAAGAACTAATTACAGTTTGCGCTAACTCACCTGTAAAAACACCACCTGTATGAAACGTTCGCATAGTTAATTGAGTACCAGGCTCACCAATAGATTGAGCTGCAATAATACCAACAGCTTCTCCCAAATCTACAATTCTACCATGAGCTAAATTCCATCCATAACATGATTGACATACTGATTTTATAGAATCACAAGTAATAGGAGATCTAACTAATACGCTAGATATGCCCAAATTAACTATTTCATTAGCTAATTCAGGTGATATTTCTTTATTTGATCTCGCTATCAAATTTCCATTAGCTGAGTTAAAAAGATCTTCTGCTAATACACGTCCTATTAAAGCTTGATTTAAAGAAATCAAAGTTTTTCTATTATCTGTCATGGCTTCTAATACGATACCCTTAGAAGTATTACAATCTGCCTCTCTAATAATTACATCCTGTGCAACATCTACTAAACGGCGAGTCAAGTAACCAGAATCCGCTGTACGTAAAGCTGTATCAACTAAACCTTTGCGAGCCCCATAAGAAGAAATAAAATAATCTGTTACTGTTAAACCTTCCCTAAAATTACTAGATATAGGTAAATCAATAATTTGACCTTGCGGATCAGCCATTAAACCTCTCATACCTACTAATTGTCTTACTTGTGAAATATTAGCTCTTGCTCCAGAAAAAGCCATCATATAAATAGAATTTAAAGGATCTTTCTCTATAAAATATTTAATCACCTGTTTTTTTAAGGTATCACTTGCACTATTCCATGTATCAATAACCTTCTGAAAACGTTCAACCGCTGTTATTTCTCCCCTCTTATATTTACTATCTGTATCACCTATTACTTTCATAGTAACTTCAAGTAAATTATTTTTAACTGAAGGAATCCTTAAATCTTCTAAACTTAAAGATATACCTGCTTTAGTTGCATATAAAAATCCTAAATCTTTCAAAGTATCTGCCATATTCGATGCACGGGCTATACCGTAATTTCTAAAAGCCCACATAATTAATTGTCTTAGTTGTGATTTATCTACAACTTTATTTAAAAATAATGGTTCTACCAACTTTTTTTGTGTCATGTAATAAAATAAAAACAATAAATAATTAATCTCTAGTTACATTAATGACTCTCTAATAGCTTTATTAAATAAAATACGTCCAGCGGTTGTACGAATATATTGAACTAACATTTTGCCATCAATATTATACTTCATTATTTTATCAGTAAATATTTTAGTTGTAGTACCATCAAAGTTTAGCTTTGATGAAATTATATTTTGATCAAATGAATCATCTACTGGACCATTAAAACGAACCCAAATTAAAGAATGTAAACTTATATTATTATGCTGATAAGCCATTAATACATCATCTAAATTAGCAAAGTATTGATTAGAATTATTAATAACCGTTGGATTATAGGTTGTTAAATAATAACAACCTAAAACCATATCTTGACTTGGCATTAAAATAGGCTGACCTGTTGCTGGGGATAAAAAATTATGCGGTGCTAACATTAATAAACGTGCTTCTGCTTGAGCTTCTAAAGATAAAGGTACATGTACAGCCATTTGATCACCATCAAAATCAGCATTAAATGCGGGACAAACTAATGGATGTAATTTAATAGCTCTACCTTCTACTAAAATAGGTTCAAACGCTTGTATACCCAACCTATGTAAAGTAGGAGCTCTATTCAACAAAACAGGATGGCCATATATGACTTCTTCTAATACATTCCATACAATCGGTTCATTCTTTTGAATAATTTTTTTAGCGGCTTTAATATTGTTAACTAAGCCTTGTAAAATTAGTCGATGAATTACAAAAGGTTGAAATAATTCTAATGCCATTTCTTTTGGTAAACCACACTGATGCAGTTTCAAATTAGGACCAACAACAATCACTGATCTACCAGAATAATCTACGCGTTTTCCCAATAAATTTTGCCTGAATCTTCCTTGTTTACCCTCAATTATATCAGAGAGAGATTTTAAAGGACGATTATTGGCTCCAACAACAGTTCGACCACGGCGCCCATTATCCATCAAAGAATCTACTGCTTCTTGCAGCATCCTTTTTTCATTTCTAATAATTATTTCAGGAGCTAATATTGCTTTAAGGCGTGCCAAACGATTATTGCGATTAATAATCCTTCTATAAAACTCATTTAAATCAGCGGTTGCAAATCGTCCTCCATCTAACTGAACCATAGGCCTTAAATCTGGTGGTATCACAGGAATTACAGATAAAACCATCCATGAAGGATCTGCTCCTGTAGACAGAAAATTCTCTAATAAACGCAATCTCTTCATTTTTTTATTAAATTTATTAGATGGATTTTTAAATAATTTAGGTGGCTTTAATGACTCTTCTCTTAAAATATCTACTGTATTATTTAGATCTATATTGTCTAATAATTTATAAATTGCTTCTGCTCCTATACCCACTTCAATATCAAATAGATCAGATGAGTGAGAAGATAATTTTTCTTCTAAATTTCTCCATTCATATCCTTCTAACAGTTGCTTATAATTTAATTTATGGTAATTTCCTGGATTAATAACTACATAAGAATGAAAATAGACTATTTTTTCTAACTCTTTAACAGTTAAATCTAAAGCTAAAGCAATATAGCTTGTACTTCCTTTTAAATACCAAACATGAGTTATAGGAGCAGATAACTCAATATATGCCATTCTATGTCGTCTAACTTTTGATTCTGTCACTTCAACACCACAACGTTCACATACAACACCTTTATAACGAAATCTTTTATATTTACCACAATGACATTCCCAATCTTTTACAGGTCCAAAAATTCGTTCACAAAAGAGACCATCCATTTCAGGTTTCAAAGTTCTATAATTAATTGTTTCTGGTTTAGTTACTTCTCCCACAATTTGACCATTCGGAAGAATTCTTTCACCCCAACTTCGTATCTTACCAGGAGAAGCTAGACTGATTTTGACATAATCAAAATGGTGATCAAATTTAGTCATGAGTAAAAAATTAATAAAATAAATTATAAGTCAGTAATTATATTCTTAAAGTTGTGACTAATCTTTATAAGATAATGCCTTTATCTTGATATAGTAAAAGATTTAATGTAAATAAAATTTTAATTTAGTTAGTTAAATTTTTAAACAGAGCTTATCTTATCTAATTGTTCATCAGACATTAAATCGATTTCTATACTAGCTTTATTTCCATCGTCAAGTGATTCTATTTTGTGTACTGCAACATCAAGTGCCAACGATTGTAACTCTCTCATAAGAACTTTGAAAGATTCAGGAGTTCCTGGTTTAGGTATAGGCTTACCTTTAACTATTGCATTTAAAGCATCATTTCTTCCTTGCATATCATCTGACTTAACTGTCAATAACTCCTGCAAAGTATATGCTGCTCCAAATGCTTCTAATGCCCACACTTCCATCTCACCTAATCTTTGACCTCCATGCTGGGCCCGGCCTCCTAAAGGCTGTTGTGTTACTAAAGAATAAGGCCCTGTAGAACGTGCATGAATTTTATCATCAACTAAATGAACAAGCTTAAGAATATAAGCTTTACCAACTGTTACAGGATTATCAAATAATTCTCCTGTTCTACCATCAATTAGCATAACTTTACCAGGATGCAAAGAATTAAATAGCCAAGATTTATTAGTAATTAAACTAGCCTGTTGCAATTTATTATTTACTAAGGCACGAGAAGCTTCTGGGCCATACATTTCATCAAAAGGTATAATCTTGAACCGTTTACCTAAATATGACCCTGCTAAGCCAAGCAAACACTCAAATAACTGGCCCACATTCATTCTTGAAGGTACTCCCAAAGGATTTAAAATAATGTCTACAGATGTACCATCTGGTAAAAAAGGCATATCTTGTACAGATAAAATTCGTGAAATAATACCCTTGTTACCATGACGGCCAGCCATCTTATCACCTACTTGAATTTTTCTTTTTTGGGCCACATAAACTCTTATAATTTGATTTGTTCCTGGTGGAAGCTCATCTCCTTTTTGACGTTTAAAAATTTTTATATTAACAACTCTACCTTTAGTAGCATTAGGTAATCTTAAAGAAGTATCACGTACATCTCTGGCTTTTTCACCAAATATAGCTCTTAGTAATTTACCTTCTGGTAACTGATCGGATTCTCCTTTTGGTGTGACTTTGCCTACTAATATATCTCCTGCATCTACCCAAGAACCAATAGAAATGATACCATTTTTATCTAATAAACTGATCGATGATTCACTAACATTAGGAATATCACGTGTAATTTCTTCTGAACCAAGCTTTGTTTGTCGACATTCTAATTCATACCTTTCAATATGTACAGAAGTATATAAATCATCATACACAAGACGCTCACTAATTAAAAAGGCATCTTCATAATTATAACCTTCCCAGGGCATATAAGCAACTATAATATTTCTACCTAAAGCTATCTCGCCTCCGTCTGTCGATGCTCCATCTGCAATAGTTTGCCCTACAGAAATATTTTCTCCTGGCCATATAATTGGTCTTTGATTAATACAAGTATCTTGATTAGAACGATAATATTTTTTTAATCTATAATGAATTGTATAGCCATCACTATTTTGTATACCAATTTTTGTTCCTGATACATAACTAACAATACCATTAGTACGACTAGTTATAGTCATACCTGAATCTTTTGCTATTTTAGCTTCTAAACCTGTACCAACGATAGATTTCTCTGGAAAGAGTAGAGGTACTGCCTGCCTCTGCATATTTGAACCCATTAAAGCTCTATTTGCATCATCATGCTCTAAAAAAGGAATTAAAGAAGTAGCAGCAGATATAAATTGAATAGGAGAAACAGCCATATAATCTACTTGATTAATATTAGCCGTGATAAACTCTTGCTTATATCTTACAGCAATTACATTATCTTTTATAAAATTACGAACATCTAAAATAATATCGGCTGGAGCTATACGCAAGTAATCCTCCTGATCAGCAGTTATATAATAAAGCTTATTGTTTTTTAACACTTGACCATTAACAACTTTATAGCATGGAGTTTCTATAAAACCATACCGGTTTACTTTAGCATATATGCTTAAAGATCCTATTAAACCTGCATTTGGCCCTTCAGGTGTCTCAATTGGACATATACGCCCATAATGACTAGGATGTAAATCCCTAACAGCAAAACCTGCTCTATCTTTATTAAGGCCTCCAGGTCCTAAAGCACTAATTCTGCGCTTATGAGTTAACTCAGATAGTGGATTGGTTTGATCCATAAATTGTGATAACTGACTAGAACTAAAAAATTCTCTAACTGATGCCATTAAAGGCTTAGGGTTAACTAAATTAGATAAACTTAAAGAATCAAGATCACAGATCATCATACGCTCACGTATGATTCTCTCCAGTCTATTTAAACCTATACGTACTTGATTTTGAAGAAGTTCTCCAACTGATCTTACTCTCCTGTTTCCCAAATGATCTATATCATCAAAAGTTCCAATATTTTGTTCTTTTATGTTAAGTAAATAATCCAAAGAAACCAAAATATCTTCTGGAGATAAAACACGAAAATTATTAGGAACTTTTAAATTTAATTTTTGATTAATTTTATGCCTACCCACCTCACCTAAGTCATATCTTTTAGGATCAAAAAAACGTGTATATAACATCTGTTTTGCAACAGTTAAAGTGGCCGGCTCATTAGGGCGTAACTTACTATAAACAATCACTAAAGCTTCTTCTTCAGTAACTTCCTCAATAGAAACATGATTAGGATCTTTACTCAACTCTTTTCGATAATAACTTAATGACGAATTAATAAGGTAATTATACTTTGTTAATCTACTCTTAATATCATCATTTATTAAACCTATAGCTCGTAAAAAAATATATGCATTGACTTTATGATTTTTATCAATTTTTGCCCAAATTTGATCTTTAGCATCTATTTCAAACTTCAGCCAAGATCCACGATTAGAGATTATGCTACAACTATATATTTGCTTGTTATTTTTGTCTAATTCTTGTTTATAGTACACTCCTGGACTTCTAACTATTTGATTAATAATTATTCTTTCTGTACCAGAAATCACAAAAGTACCCCTATTGGTCATTAACGGAAGATCACCTATAAATACAGGCCTTTTTCTATATTTTTTGTTTAAATCTTGAGAATTAACTAAATATGTAAAACTTTTAAGAGTTGATGAATTTTCTCTAATTAATTCAGTATCTTTTCTAGTTAATTTTGCAGGTATATATATTTGAGCACTATATGTTCTGTCTCTGCTTTTTGCTTTTCTTACACTATATCTTGGAAATTTTAATTTATAATCTTTACCAAAAAATTGCAATTCTAATTTTCCTGTTGGATCAACTATAAGAGGAAAAGCATTTAATACTTCAGACAATCCCTCCAATAAAAAGTATTTAAAACTTTCTTTTTGAATAGCTGCCAAATCTGGAAATGCGTATTGAAACATAATTTCTTGTGACATTAAAAACCTCACAATTTAAAAATTTATTGCCTATAAAAGCTAAAATTTGAATTTACAATAATTTTGAATGAATATAAATATAATACTAAAATAGTATCTAAATATATTCAATAAATAATAAACATATGAAAAGTTTACTGAAATAAATAATAGCTAATCTAATTAAGTTCACTTCAGCAATTAAAAATTAGTAAAAATTTTGAAACTTAAATCTTTGATACATTTTGAGATATTAAACTCTTCATAGATTTAGCAAGAATAGATTTTTTGCGAGCGCCATTATTTTTATGTAAAACCCCTTTACTTATAGCTTTATCTATTTTTTTATAAATAACTGACAATTGTAATATATAATCTTGAATTTTATTAAGACTAAACTCATTATGTAAACTCAAAATATATTTTTTAGTAAGAGTTTTAATAGCAGATTTATAACTTTTATTTCTATATTTATTACGTAAAGATATTTGATTCTTTTTAACAGCAGATATATTTTTAGACATTGTTATATAATCGTGTAATATTAATCGACAGTGTATAATTCATCGAAATTTAATCTTCAATATAATTGGATTATAGCATTAGTTAATATAAATAAACAAGAATATATCACTATACATCATATAATATTCCAAACACAAAAATTCAACTATTATATTAGATCTATGTTGTTTACTAAATCTATCGAAATTATTCATTAGACTTGATACAATCAACAAAATTATGACATAATAGTCTTATATTATTATTATTGAATAACAAAATATTATGGGTAAAAATAAAGGAGCACGTGTAGTAATAACACTAGAATGTTCCTGTAGAAATTTGATAAATGTAAATAAAAGAAAAAAAGGAATATTTCGTTATACTAGTACAAAAAATAGAAAAAACACACCTAGCAGAATAGAATTAATGAAATTTTGTCCTCTTTGTAATCAGCATGACAAGTTTAAAGAAATTAAATGATATTATATAAACAGAAAAATTCAAATATTAAACCAGATGAACAAATTAATTATAAAGATATAGATTTACTCCGTAAATTTATAACAGACCAAAGTAAAATTGTTTCTAGGCGTTCAAATGGTTTAACAGTTAAACAACAAAAACAATTAACAAAATCAATAAAAAGAGCACGTATATTAGCATTACTACCTTTTGTTAATAAAGATTAATAACATAAATATACCAAATATTAAGATAATATTTATAATCTCTTTTATAATATCTTAATATTTCCTATAATATATCTAATATTCTTATACTTACAAGACTTTGGGTTTTTGATAAAATTCATAAACTTCTATTAAATCTTGTGGTTGCCATAAATTATAATCTTTACACATAATACCACATTCATTACCTATACTAACTTCATTGACATCATCTTTCAGACGTTTTAATGAGCTAATAATACCTTTATAAATTAACTGATCTTCACGATAAACATTTATTAAAGCATTTTTTTTCAACTTACCCGATTTAACTATACAACCTGCTACAGTTCCCTTATTCACAAAAAATGTAGTTTGCACTTTAGCTTGACCAATTAATAATTGATCATATTCAGGATCAATTAAATCCAGCATATAATTTTTAACATAATCTATTAAATCGTAAATAAGAACAAATTGGCATAAATGCACATTTAATTTTTCTGCGGCATTTAATATATTGGTAGTAACATTGATATTAAAAGCTATAATTAAAGCTTGAGTATTACAAGCTAAATCAAGATCTGTGCTAGAAACAACCCCTAAATTAGAAGTTAAAATATTCAATTTAATTTTACCTTGAGGAATTTGAATAAAGGAATTAATTACAGCATCAATTGTTCCTTGTGTATCTGCTTTTATGATTAAATTTAAGTTCTTACTATTTGCTTTATTGTCTAATTGAAGATTTGAATTTAATAAATTCTTTGTGCTTTCTATAATATTAGACGAGATAGTTTGTGTAATCAACTTTTTCGCTTCTTTTTCACTTTGCACTACATGAAAATATTTTCCTGTTTGTGGAACAGAATAAAAACCTAACACTTGTAAAATAGATGAAGGTTCTGCCATCAATAAATCATCACCTACATTATTGACAATTTTTTTTACGCGCCCGTAAGAATTATCTGATACTATAATATCTCCAATTTTCAAAGTACCATTTAAGATAATTGTATTAACCACTGTACCCTTCGTTTTATCTAAATAAGCTTCTAGAATAATACCTTGAGCTAATTGCATAGGATCCGTTGTTAAGTTAATGGATTCTGCCAAATTAGAAACAGCTTTTAATAATATATCTATATTGATTTTCTTTAGTGCACTAATTTCAACAAACTCAATCTCACCTCCCCAATCGGTACTTAGAATATTATAATCTGCCAATTGCTCACGAACTATAGAAAGATTGACATCTATTTTATCAATTTTATTAATAGCAACAATATAAGGAAGCTTTTTAGATACAATATAATCGATTGCTTCAATAGTTTGAGGCTGTAAACCATCATCAGCAGCAACAATTAAAATTATTATATCGGTCATTTGAGTACAACGTAGTCTCATACTAGCAAAAGCTTCATGCCCTGGTGTATCAATAAAAATTAATTTTTTATTTTGTGAATCACATAAATAATTGACCTGATAGGCACTTATTGATTGTGTTATTCCACCTATTTCCTTACTTACGCAATCAGTATTTCTAATAGCATCTAATAAAGATGTTTTACCATGATCTACATGACCTAAAATTGTAATTATAGGAGCTCTATTAACTCCCGTAACAGAATGGACTTGTTGTAATTTATCTAATTGACTCAATTCTAATTGATGTTTTTTATTTAAAACTGTAAAGTTATATTTTTGAGCAACCTGAATTGCTGTAGGTATATCAACTATTTGATTAACTGTGACAGAAATACCCTGTAAAAATAAACCTGTAATAATTTCTGCAGGTGGAATTTGAAGTTTTATCGATAATTCTTCAATACTTAATGGGCTATCTATAATTACAGATTTATCATTATCATTAATATCTAGATTAATATTTAACTTATGTTTCAGTTTTTCTTTCTTTTTTTGCTTATTGGATTTTATAGATCCTTCAACTATATTATTTAAATCATCTTGAGTATTAACTATTGGTTTACTTTTATTTTTCTTCTTAAAAATATTGTATTGATTTTGATCTGAATCAATAATATCTACCTTTTTTTTCTTTAATCTACCTTTATTATCCTGTTTAAATATATTTTTTGTTTTCTTATCAAATTTCAGATTAAAGTTTGAATTCTTAATAGATTTTTTAATTTCTAACGAAGACTTGAAATCTTGATCTGATGGAATATCTATTAACCTTAAACTATTAATAAATTTAGGATTCTCCAATAAAAAAGCGTTTTCATTTTTTATGGACATACAAAAACTAAAATCAACAAAACCATTATAATACAACAATATTTTCCCCCTTATAATTACAATCAACAAATATTGAACTATTATTTAATATTAATACATATTAGTTAAATAGATATTTTTTTAAAAGGATGTAATAGGATAATTTTCAGCTCATACAATAACTATAATTAAAACATATATAAATTATTATAAGAATATGCAATTAGAATTAAATATAAGGAACATTATGCCTCGCTTACAAAAAAATGATAATTTTATAGACAAAACTTTTACCGTATTAGCAGATATAATTTTGAAGATATTGCCTACTACAAAAGAAGAAAAACAAGCTTTTTGTTATTATCGGGATGGTATGTCTGCTCAATCAGAAGGAGAATATGCAGAGGCTTTAGAAAATTATTATGAAGCACTAATATTAGAAGAAGATCCATATGATAGATCATACATAATATATAATATTGGACTAATTTATGCAAGCAATGGTGAACATACTAAAGCACTAGAATACTATCATCAAGCTTTAGAATTAAATCCTAGATTACCACAAGCATTTAACAATATCGCCATTATATATCATTATCAAGGTTTAAAAGCAGCTGATAAACAGGATAATAACATTGCAAAATCTATGTTTGATAAGGCAGCAGAATATTGGAAAAAAGCTATTTACTTAGCACCTAATAATTACATAGAAGCTCAAAATTGGTTAAAAACGACAGGCAGATTAAGTAACAACTAGTATAATATATAAATTTGCTATATTTTATAATTCTTGTTAAAAACTCTGATTTCCATCTATAATTAAATTATAGTTAATATCACTATAATATAATATAATCAATCATTAAAGAAATTACGTCCATTTACTATAATTAAATTATATTCAAACTCATATGGTAAGTATAAGTAATCAAGGATGCGTAACACAAATTATCGGACCTGTATTAGATATAGAATTTCCTAATGGACAATTACCTAAAGTATTTAATGCGTTAAAAGTTCAAGGTCCAGATAATACAATAACCTGTGAAGTCCAACAATTACTAGGAGATAATAGAGTTCGAGCTGTAGCTATGAGTTCGACTGAAGGGCTCAAAAGAGGTATAGAAGTTACTGACACAGGAGCTCCTATTACAGTTCCTGTGGGTATACCAACTCTAGGTAGAATTTTTAATGTACTTGGTGAACCTGTAGATAATTTAGGAACAATTAAATCTGAAGATTCATTACCAATACATAGAGCAGCTCCATCATTTACTCAATTAGAAACAAAGCCTTCTATTTTTGAAACAGGGATTAAAGTAGTAGATTTACTTGCTCCATATAGGAAAGGTGGTAAAATTGGCTTATTTGGTGGAGCTGGTGTTGGTAAAACTGTATTGATTATGGAACTAATTAATAATATAGCAAAGGCACATGGAGGTGTATCCGTATTTGGAGGAGTTGGAGAAAGAACAAGAGAAGGAAATGACTTATATGAAGAAATGAAAGAATCAAAAGTTATTAATGCAGACGACTTAAAAGAATCAAAAGTAGCACTAGTATATGGCCAAATGAATGAACCACCAGGCGCAAGAATGCGTGTAGGTTTAACGGCATTAACTATGGCAGAATATTTTCGGGATATTAATAAACAAGACGTACTGTTATTTATTGACAACATTTTTCGATTTGTACAAGCAGGTTCTGAAGTTTCAGCCTTATTAGGACGAATGCCGTCTGCTGTTGGCTATCAACCAACATTAGCAACAGAAATGGGAACTTTACAAGAGCGAATCACATCTACAACAGATGGATCAATCACATCAATACAAGCTGTATATGTTCCTGCAGATGACTTAACTGATCCAGCCCCAGCAACTACATTTGCACACTTAGATGCAACAACTGTATTATCAAGAAGTTTAGCAGCTAAAGGTATCTATCCTGCAGTAGACCCTTTAGGATCTACATCAACTATGCTACAACCATCTATAGTGGGACAAAAACATTACTCTACAGCACAACAAATAAAATCAACTTTACAGCGCTATAAAGAGCTACAAGACATTATAGCTATATTAGGTCTCGACGAACTATCAGAAGATGATAGACTCACTGTTGCTAGAGCAAGAAAAATAGAAAGATTTTTATCACAGCCATTTTTTGTCGCCGAAGTATTTACAGGATCTCCAGGAAAATATGTATCACTAGAAGAATCTATAAAAGGCTTTAATATGATATTAAGTGGAGAACTAGATGATTTACCTGAACAAGCTTTTTACTTAGTAGGCAATATAGAAGAAGCTATAAGTAAAGCAGAAAAGTTAAAATAATAAAATTATAAACATGACATTAAATATACGTGTTATTGCACCAGATAGAACTGTCTGGGATGCAAATGCAGAAGAAGTGATTTTACCTAGTAGTACTGGGCAAGTGGGTATCTTAAAAGGACATATTCCTTTACTTACAGCAATAGATATCGGCGTTATGCGCGTACGTATTGAAAAAGAATGGCAACCTATTATATTACTTGGAGGATTTGCTGAAGTTAAAGACGATAACATTACTATTTTAGTAAATGGGGCAGAACAAGTATCAGAGATTAATGTAAAAACAGCGCAAGAAAATTTAGACAAAGCTACTAAGATTTTAAATGAAGCTAAAAACGATAAAGATAAAATTGAAGCTACACAAAATCTAAGAAAAGCACGTGCTCGTATACAAGCAGCCAATGTATTAAATAATTAACAATTGATGAGAAATAAAATAAATAAGTAATGACGATAAATAAACTAATTATCATTACTTATTTATTTTAATATTTATTAACTTAAACCAGAGCAAATATAGTCAAAATATACTCCCATTTCTTTTCCTGCATCTTGACCTACTAAACTAGAAGTAACTTCTTTCATAGCTTGTATAGCTTGTATAGTTGCGCCAATAGGGACACCTAATGAATTATATGTTTCTTTTAAACCATTTAATACACGCTCGTCTAGAATAGAAGGATCTCCTGCTAACATACCATACGTTGCATAACGAAGATAATAATCTAAATCACGTATACAAGCAGCATATCTTCTAGTTGTATACATATTACCACCAGGCCTAGTAATGTCAGAATATAATAAAGCTTTAGCCACCGAATCTTTAATGATTGTTGCAGCATTAGCTGCTATAGTAGCTGAAGCTCTGACTCTTAATTCACCTGTTTGAAAATAACCTCTTAATTTATCTAATGAATTATCATCTAAGTATTTTCCTTGTACATCAGCTGCATTAATTACAGAAGTAATAGCATCTTGCATAGTTTTTAATTGTCCTTAAATTATTTTTTTATTTCTATTATTATTTGATAATCTAAATTTTTATGCTTTATTGCATTGCACCTAAAGTGTAATCAAAATAAAACCCTGCCTCCGCTGAATCTTCTCCAGACAATAAGGAACAAGCAACCTCTTTCATTGAACGTACACCTTCAGCAACTCCAGAAATAGGTGTACCCAAAGAATTATACATTTCTTTAACTCCTACTAAACCAATTTCTTCTATTGGAGTTACATCACCAGCTACTATCCCATAAGTTACTAATCTTAAATAATAATCTAAATCTCTTAAACATGTTGCTGTCATTTCTTCACCATAAGCATTACCTCCAGGAGATACTACATCTGGACGTTTTTGAAACAACTGTTGACCACCTTGTTTTACAATTAATTCACGATTATCTGTTAAAATTTGTGCTATTCGTAAGCGCCTTTGACCAGATAGTACAAAACTTTTTATTCTATCTAACTCTCCAGGACTTAAATATCTAGCTTCTGCATCTGCATTGACAATTGATTTAGTAATAATACTCATTAATAAAACTCCAATAATACTATAACCTATAACATTTATATAATAAAATACAATTTAAATCTCTGTTTCTAACTACATAACAACTACTTAAAAGCTTTTACTATAGGTACAAAAAAAACATGTTTAAGAAGTACTAAAACAAGAAAGATAATATACTGCATGATTAAATAATCATTTACTGATTGCCACCTCCAGATACAAAACTAGTTACAACAATTGACTTATTTTGCTTAGTTAAACTATTATACAATTTTTCTGTATTTGGAAAATTAGCAGCCGGTAAAGTTGGAAAACGACGATAAGGTACAGTATTTATACCAAATACAATATCATATTCTTTACTATTAACTAAAACAGATATGAAATAAGCTAATCCTTGAGATGCTAAGATTTGATTATAATACCTGATTTCAGCTTGATTATTAGGCGCTCTGCCTAAGAAATGCTTTGTACCCAACTCAATAACCTTTATATTAGGATATGGTTGATAAAATTCTTTGGCATATAAACAAGAAGAACCTAATTTTTCTACTATTTGTTTAACTGTTATTTCTCTATTAATAAATGCTTTTTCCAGATTAAAAAATTCATCGCCTATAATAAAAGAATTTAAATCTCTCTCAAAAATTTGACGATATATAGCTCTCAAAATTTGAAGCATATTAGCATTATCCATTGAAGAATCAACTTTAAAAACAACTGTTTGATCTCTTTTTATATTAACACCTTGCTGAATTCTTTTCACAATGCTCCCTTGCTGAACAATCTGAAAATTAGATATTTGTTGTTGCGTTAAACCAGAAATAAGAGTTGCTCTATACTGTTGGTTACTTAATCTGAAATTTCTAGAAGCTAACTCAGAGGGTGTAATATATCTTTCATATGGCACAATATTTTCACCGAAAGTTTCAATATATTCCAAACTATTTACCATAGCATCTATCATCTTATAATAACCTTGCTTATAAGCTATATCAAAATACTTATTAATTTCTTGTCTACCATAAGTAGGCCTCCCTATTAATCGATTATGTATATACTCTATAGATTTGCATATGTATAAATCATTCCAATATAATGACCTGAATACAGAAGATTTAGTTAATTCACTTATAAACTGACGAACAGAAATTTGACGATCTTTGAATAAATCTTCAAACTTTTTAATTGTGACTTGCTCAAATTGATAAACAAAACGACCAAAAATCCTTAAATATACAGCTTTTATAATTTGCTCTATATTATTCTCTAAATCCACTTGATTTAATTGAAATATTTTAGGACCTAATGAGCCTGACATTTTAGACCGTAAGTTTGGACTACTAATTTGACTATAAATTCCAGGACCACTTCTAGGCAAAATTCTTCTCGTATCTTTTCCAAAAGGAGATGACTTTTTACGTAAATTCATACTATTTTGGGCAAAAATTGCTCCAAATTGTATTAATAATGGATCATTACTTAAACCATAAGGATGCTGATCTGGAAGATTGGATTTATAATCACTAAATAAAGTGACAAATTGAGGAATCTTTCGAAAAACTGTACTATATTTAAGTAATTCAATTTGAGCTCCCCAATTACGAGCTTCCTGTGCTTCTTCTCCTAAACTACGCAAATAAGGCACTGTTTCTTCACCAAAATAATCTGCATATTCAGTACTATTCATCATAGCATCTATTAAACCATCTAAACCTCTAGAGGATAAAACAGCAAAATATTTTTTAAATTCCTCTAAGGAACTTATCCCTCTACCTAAAAAATGCCTAAATGCTAATTCAGTAACACGGCTGTTAACAAAAGGTTGTACAAATTGCTTACGATAAATATATGATTTTCCTAAACAACGAATAAATTCTTTAATTGATAAAGTGCCATTTTTAACTTTTGATTCTAAATCTTTAAAATTTAATCCATATGCTTTCGAAATATCTCTTTGAAAAATTTGTCTGTAACAAGCTTTAATAACATTATTTTTTTCTTCTGAAGATAAACTCGTTTTCATAACAAAACGTTGTTTTATAATACTAGATTTCGTATATATTTGAGGTAAACGTAAACCTTGTAAATCACCAGAGGTCCTTCTACGCAGTTTATCAGTTAAAGCAGATTGATCAAACTCTGTAATAATAGTATCAAAGTATTCTTTTACTAAATCTTGCCCTTGAATATCTTGATTAAAAATACTTAATGCAATTTTACGCATTTCTCTCAATGCAACTATTGCTGCAGCACTAGAGCAAGCATTATCAATTAAATCTCTCAAACCTCTAATATTAACAGATAAAATATTTGGATCTCCTGCAACAATTGCATAAGTTAAATATCTTAAAAACCAGTCTAAATCACGCAAAGATTTTTTCATACGACTAGTTCCATAACGTACTATACTAATAGGCTTAAAACCAGCTGGCAATGAATCACTTGTACTAAAAGGTGATGAAACTATTCCTGATAAATTATTTTGAATATCACCTGATAAATTTTGTAAATTCGACCCATTATTTAATTCACCCGTCGACAAAAATGACGCTTGTGGTCTTTCTAAGTAAGAAATAGGTGACCCTCCTACAAATATTTTATCAGCAGCTTTAGAAACTAATATATTAGCATTCTTAGTTAATATATCAGCTACTTCCAAACGTTTATTGCCTGAATTTAAAAATGCAATAAGCTGATTAAGTTCTCCTAGATCTAAAAAACGATCTTGCTGTTCTGCTTGTGATATAGCAGACATTGAAGCTGTGCGAAAAAGCTGCGGACATACTAAAGGACTTCCACCAATTGCTTTAACACTCATAAAATATTTATCTCCTAAATACTATATTTTTATCTAGATTGTCTTAATTATGATATCAATAATTTAGTTCAAAGACACAGCCACTTAAAAAGTAAATTTTACAAATACATTATTTTTTTATAAATATAAAATTTAAGCTTATTATATTGTAGCAGTATATATACTTAGTATATAAATTTATACTTAAAATATATATCTACCTTGAATAAATATAACTTTTGTAATACTTAGATTAGCTATATATCATAGTCTATATATTGTTTATATATTAAATTAAAATACACTGATATCTAACAAATTAAAATTCTTTTAATTTAAATAAATAAAATGAATAAAAAAGTAAATCCTAACACAGAAATGTCTATTTTTGAACATTTAGAAGAACTGAGAGAACGTATATTTATTGCTTCTGTTATTTTTTGTATGCTAACCATAGCATGCTTCACATATATGAAAAATATAGCATATATACTACAACAACCAGCAATAGGAATAAAGTTTTTACAGCTAGCACCAGGAGAATATTTTTTCACCTCTATTAAAGTAGCATTATATACAGGTTTTTTATTGAGTAGCCCTTTTATTATTTATCAAATTACTTTATTTATTTTACCTGGGCTTACTGAAAAAGAAAGTAAATTGATAATACCAATACTATTAACATCTATCATGTTATTTTTTAGTGGCATTATATTTGCTTATTTAATTTTAGCTCCTGCAGCTTTGCAATTTTTAATCAATTATGGGAATGAAATTGTAGAGCCAATATGGTCATTTGAAGAATATTTTAACTTTGTACTACTTCTCTTATTTAGTACAGGTATTGCATTTCAAATTCCGATTATTCAAATAGTTTTAGGGATACTGAACATTTTTTCCTCTACAGACATGTATATATATTGGAAATACATTATTTTAGGCTCCACAATAATTGCAGCTATTATTACTCCATCTACAGATCCAGTCACACAAATTATTCTTTCTTTAGCTATTATAATTTTATACAGTAGCGGAATTATTATACTAAAACTTTTAAATAAATAAAGCTTATATATACTAAAAAAGTGATATAAAGATATTAAAGAATACGATAATAATTAAAAACTATAATAATAAGGATTTATGAAAAAATCACAAATATAGAATGTTATTATAAATAAATAAGATATATAATTATTAAAAATCCAATTTTATTTAATATGACTCATAATTATAATCAATATTTTCATATGAATATTAAACTTGCATTATTAATTTTCGTTAGTACGATAAACTTAATTATAATTCAGCCTATCAAAACTTCAGCATTTCCTATCTATGCACAGCAAGGATATGATAATCCTCGAGAAGCAACTGGTAGAATAGTTTGTGCAAACTGTCATCTAGCACAAAAAGCCGTTGAAATTGAAACACCTAAAACAGTATTACCAAATAGTGTTTTTGAAGCTGTTGTCAAAATACCATATGACAAAAACAGCAAACAAATTTTAGGTAATGGACTTCAAGGACCGATAAATACTGGTGCCGTAATTATTTTACCAGAGGGCTTTAAACTAGCTCCTAAAAATTTATTATCAGAGGAGTTACAAGAAAAAACTAAAAATATTTACATACAACCATATAGTACACAACAAAATAATATATTATTAGTTGGTCCTTTACCTGGAGAAAAAAACCAAGAAATTGTTTTTCCTATCCTATCACCAGATCCAAACAAGGATAAAAATATCCATTTTTTAAAATATCCAATCTATATAGGTGCCAATAGAGGAAGAGGGCAGGTATACCCAACTGGAGATAAATCCAATAATAATGCAGTAGTATCTTTATATAATGGGAAAGTTGCAGATATTACATTAATGGAAAGAGGAGGATATACAGTTAAAATTGAAAAGAAAAATGGAGAATTTTATACAGAAAATGTACCACCTGGCTTAGATTTACTTGTTTCTAAAGGAAATCAAGTATTTGCTAACCAAAGTTTAACTATTGATCCCAATGTAGGAGGATTCGGCCAAACTGAAACAGAAATAGTACTCCAAAGCCCTTCTAGGATTAAAGGCATGATAATTTTTTTCTTTACTGTAACAATAGCTCAAATATTTTTTGTGCTAAAGAAAAAACAATGGGAAAAAGTACAAGCAGCAGAAATTAATTTCTAAAGTGTCACTGAATATTTAACAATCAATAAGTAAGTTGACATAAACTTACTTATTAATAAGTAATGTGATTTAGTAATATATATAAACTAGACTATACTTTTAACAGCTTCAATAATTTGTTGAGGATAAATAACCGTTGCTTTCTCTAATTTGCCATTGTAGGGTGTAGGTATATCCTGAGAAGATAATCTTATTATAGGAGCATCTAAAAAATTAAAATAATTATCATTAATTTGTGCTATTATTTCAGCAGCAATCCCCCCTGTTTTCATACATTCCTCTACTATAATCAATTTATGTGTTTTCATTAAAGATTGTCCAACAGAATTTATGTCTAAAGGTTTTAATGAGATTAGGTCTATCACTTCTGGATCATAATCATAATTGACAAGCTCTTTAACAGCTTGCATGACATGATGACGCATTCGAGAATAAGTTACAATAGTAACATCTAATCCAGATCTAACTAATTCAGCCTTATCTAGAGGAAGAAAATATTCATGACTAGGTAACTGATCTTTTAAATTATATAGTAAAACATGTTCAAAAAAAATTACTGGATTATTATCTCTAATAGCCGATTTTAATAAACCCTTAGCATTATAGGGTGTTGAACAAGCTACAATTTTCAATCCTGGTATAGCTTGAAAGTAAGCTTCCAATCTTTGTGAATGCTCCGCACCTAATTGTCTACCAACACCCCCTGGCCCACGTATCACGATAGGAATTTGAAAATTACCTCCTGAAGTATAACGCAACATACCAGCATTATTAGAAATTTGATTAAAAGCTAACAATAAAAAGCTCATATTCATACCTTCTACTATAGGCCTTAAGCCCGTAATTGCTGCGCCAATAGCCATACCCATAAAACTGTTTTCAGCAATAGGAGTATCTAAAACTCGCAAATCACCATATTTAGAATGTAAATCTTTAGTAACTTTATAAGAACCTCCATAATGACCGACATCTTCTCCTAAAACAAATACAGAAGAATCATTTTGCATTTCTTCATTAGTAGCCTCTCTTAAAGCATCAAACATAAAAACTGAACTCATAAAACGACTATCCTCAACTAAAATAATATACTAAATACAATCAATCTGCAAATAAATATTTTTTCAGATCTTTAACATTTGGTTCAGGACTAGATATAGCAAATTCAACTGCTTGATCCACTTCTATTTTTACATCCAAATTTACATCATTAACTTGTTGCTCTGAAAACAAAGAATTATCCAGTATGTAGTCTTTTAAACGCTTAATCGGATCACGAGCCAACCATGTTTCTTTTTCGGTTACTGATCTTAATTCATCTGGATCAGCTAAAGAGTGTCCACGAAAACGGTAAGTTAAAGCTTCTATTAATGTAGGACCATGGCCATATTTTGCTCTGTTAATAGCTGCTAGAGCAACTTCTCTAACAGCCAAAACATCCATACCATCAACTTCTATACCAGGAAGACCAAAAGCTTCTGCTTTCTTATGTATTTCAGGAAATGAAGTAGACCTATGATGAGCCATACCTATTGCCCATTGATTATTTTCAACTACAAAAATAATAGGAAGTTTCCATAGAACAGCCATATTCAAACATTCAAAAAATTGTCCATTATTACTTGTACCATCACCAAAAAAACAAGCTGTTACACGCATTGGTTTTTGATCATTTAAAACTTGTTTTCTATATACACTTTGAAAGGCAGCACCTATAGCCACTGGAATACCTTCACCAATAAATGCAAAACCACCTAAAAAATTGTGAGGAGCTGAAAAAATGTGCATTGAACCACCTCGTCCACGGCTACAACCAGTTTCTTTACCAAATAACTCTGCCATTACTAATTTAGCTGGAACCCCTTTACTTAATGCATGAACATGATCACGATATGTACTACAAACATAATCCTCTTCTTGCAAAGCTTTTATAACTCCTGTAGAAACAGCCTCTTGTCCATTATACAAATGGACAAAACCAAACATTTTGCCCCTATAATACATTTGGGCACACATATCCTCAAAATAGCGACCAAGTAACATATCTTTATAAAGTGATAATACAACATGAGAATTTATTTCATATTCACTAAATACGCTTGATGGTAAAGTAATTTTATTCTTCATTTGTTTAAATATTATAATTAATTCAAATATCGAAAATAATAAGTTGAAAAATCATATACATAAATATAATAAATATACTAATAATAATACATTAGGAATTTTTATATATCAATTAACAAATAAATTTAAATAAATAACTTATTATCAATATTATAGTTATAATAAGTTATTTGAGTTTATATTTTATCAAAATTATATAATTAAAATGGCTATGAATATAGTACCCAAAATCTTACCAAATATCCATACAGATTTATTGATTTTAGAAACAAACTTAAAAAAAATGGTTACTGCTAAACATCCAATATTGTATGCAGCAGCAGAACATCTTTTTAGTGCTGGAGGGAAAAGAATAAGACCAACTATTATATTGCTAATAGCATTAGCAACAACAAAAAAGCTCAAGATATTACCAGAGCATAAACGTCTAGCAGAAATCACAGAAATAATACATACAGCAAGTTTAGTGCATGATGATGTAATTGATGAATGCGAAACAAGGAGAGGAGTTAATACAGTACATAATACATTTAGCACTAAAGTAGCTGTATTAGCAGGAGACTTTCTGTTCGCTCAATCTTCTTGGTATTTAGCAAATCTCAATAATTTAGCAGTTGTTAAAACTATTTCTAAAGTAATTACTGATTTTGCAGAAGGTGAAGTACGACAAAGTCTAACATGTTTCGACGAAACAATATCTATGGACAATTATATAGAAAAATCCTTCTATAAAACTGCATCGTTAATGGCATCAAGTTGTCAAGCAGCAGCTATATTAAGTAATACTAATATAAGTATACAAAATCAATTTTACATCTATGGAAAACACTTAGGCTTAGCTTTTCAAATTGTCGATGATATCTTAGATATAATTGGTTCTGAGGCTTCTTTAGGAAAACCAGCAGGATCAGATTTAAAAAATGGAAACTTAACTGCTCCACTTATTTTTGCTTTACAAGAAAATTCAGGACTTCATAATTTAATTGAAAGAGAATTCGAGCAAAACAATGATATTGGTAAAGCTATAGAAATAATTAAAAGAAGTAGTGGCATTCAAAAGTCATATGACCTGGCTCAAGAACATATACAAGCTTCAATACAAGCTATTAACAAGATTGATAATAAGCTAGCTCAAGAGAGCTTGTCTTATATTAATAGTTATATCATCAAAAGACTAAATTAATAAATGAAATTATAGTTAAGTAGTATTGCATACAATAATATATAATTATTATTTCATTTAGATATATAATCATGACAAAAATAAAAATTCAATACATTGAAAATTAATAATTATGATATTGTGTATTAAAATACACATCAAGATAACATAATATTACCTAATATACAGTATATAAATACGAAAATTATAAACTATTTTTTTCAAGATTATATAAATCTCAATATAACTTTAGTATATTTGGCTAAAAAAATAACTAATTTTGCTTTCAACAATTATATTTACTTAAATATTTTATACCTCTCCATTTAATTCACAAGACTTTATAATCATCTTAAATAAATTATTATCTAAAATAGCTAACTGAGATAACATTTTGCGATTTAATGCAATCTTTCTTCTTTTTAATTTTTGTATAAATTCACTATACGTAATACCATAAGGTCTAATAGCAGCATTAATACGAACTATCCAAAGACTTCTATAGGTACGCTTCCGCTGTTTTCTACCTATATAGGAATATTTTAAAGCTTTTAATACCTGTTGTTTAGCTGTGCGAAACAAAATTGAATGGGAACCTCGAAAACCTCTTGCTAATTTTAAAATTTTTTTTCGTCTTTTACGAGCAACATTACCTCTTTTAACTCTAGTCATAAATATATTCTTAATGTATATAAAGTATCTTAAATTTTAGCTTTGCTATATCGCACTTTTTAAGACTAAGAACTTTTCTTAATTTTTGTTTTCTTTTAGATGATTTCTTTTGTAATAAATGGCTATGATTAGCCATATGTCTCAAAACTTTATTTTTAGACTTAAATTTAAACCTTTTAATTATTGATTTAGAATTTTTTAGTTTATACATAAATTATACTATCAAATTAATTAATTAAACAACAAGACAATAATGCATTAACTCAAGCAACAAAATTCACTTATGTATCTATATAGAGAAAAATGAGATCTTAGATAAGATATCAATACTACTAAGATCATAAACTATATATTTAAGTAATAATCCAACTCAAAATTACAAATATTACATTTTACATAATTTTTTTTCGCAAACTTGTTATTGTATTCAATAATAACATTCCCATAATCTTGATAAAATTAGAATTTAATTCTTGAAAAACTTTCATATTGAGATTAAAAGCTATATTAGCTTCAGTAATAATTTGTTCAATTTGTAGTTGATCAATAGGTGCATTATCTAATGCCTGACGATACATTGTTTTAAATCTTTTATCATCCTTGATATCATGAAAGTTATAAAAAGATGTTCCTTCATTACTAGATAAATTCATAGCCGTTTGAGCAATTCTTTTCAAAATCTGTCCTCCAGATAAATCACCCATATATCTAGTATAAGCATGGGCTATCAATAATTCTGGTTGATTAATACTAATATTACGAATTCTGTCGACGTACGTTTTTGTTGCTAAAGAAGGATAAACTTGCTCTCGCCAGTTAAAACCATAATAATATTCAAGATCTTGTTTTAAGCTAAGGGTACGATTTAATTCTGGAAAATATATAGATTGCACAACAAAATGATGCTTATTTTTCTCAATTTCTTCTTCAAGAGCAGTATATACAAAAAACAGATTAGCTACTAATCTGCGATAAGATTTCTTATCAACTACACCTCCTAAAAATGATTTAACAAAGCTAACATTTTCAGCCATACTATGAGCTTTTGTAGTTCCCTCACGCAATTGTTGAGCTAAATTAGTAGACATAAGCATTATTCCTAATAAATTTATAACTAAAAATACACAAAAACAATATAATTCTATTGAAAATTATTTTATACTAATAACTTAATAATACAGAATAAAGCTTTATGGTATATAATTATATTAAATATTTTAAACAGAAAGCTCGTATATTAACTATATAGACTGAAAGTAATCCTTCGATTTTTGAGGATTATTAATTATAGTGGCTTGTCCTGGTTGCCAATCTGCTGGACAAACTTCATCTGGATGAGACTGTACATATTGAATAGCTTTTAAAATTCTCAAAGTTTCACTAACACTACGACCAAAATCAAGATTATTAACTAAAGAATATTGTATAATACCTTGTTTATCAATAATAAATAAACCTCTCAATGCTGTTCCTTCTTCTGTCAAAACATTATATGAAGCACTAATATTTTTAGTTAAATCAGAAACCAAAGGGTAATTTAGATTTCCTAATCCTCCAACATCTCTTTCCATTTGTAGCCATGCCAAATGCGAATATTCACTATCAACAGATATACCCAAAATTTCTGCATTTAAACCTTTAATATCTTTATATGCATCACTAAAAGAAGTAATCTCAGTTGGACATACAAATGTAAAATCTAAAGGATAAAACAATAATATAACATATTTACCCAAATAATCAGATAATGTTATTTGCTTAAATTCTTGATCATATACGGCAACAGCAGAAAAATTAGGCGCTTGTTTACCAACTCTAACATCATTATTATTTATTACCATGTTAACATTACATTTTTTGTTATAACATTTAGGATTTTTTGTATTATTTATTTTATAAAATAAAAGTAATAAAACAACATAATATCATAAATTAGTATAAGTATTACATATAATATTAAACTATTACAATAGCGGAGAATGGATTTGAACCATTGACCTTCGGGTTATGAGCCCGACGAGCTACCAGACTGCTCTACCCCGCGAATAACATATAATCTTAATATATTTATTAAGGTAAAAGCAATGAATACACCATTTTTTCTAAGAATAAAAGAGTAATACTAATTACTACACCATATTTGGCTCGAAATAAAAACGGCATCACTTCATAAAATCCTACAAGACGATCTTGTGTTAAAGCTTCTGGACTTTTAATCCATAACTGACCATCATACCAACCCGATTCTTCATAGAAAATAGTTGCATTAATTAACCTTTTTACAACATAAGACCATGCCAAGTATAAACGTATAAAAATTAATAGAAAAATAAAAGTGACTATGAATATATTTAACATTATTATTTGCCATATGGTATAACCCGAAATTACATTTAATGTCATAAATATAGATATTGAAAAGATAAATACAAAAATAGTAACTATCTTAGTGAAATACTTATTTAAAGGCAAAGTACATAAAGAAAAGAACCAAGAAGCTTTTAAAGCAAAATATTCATTTAAAGGTTGTTGATCAAAAGGAACAGGACATGTTTTTTTAGAAATAGACATAAATTGTTCTAAATATTATATTTTTATATTAATAGATATTAGAAGAAAGCACATACAATATAGTCCATACTAAAAATAAACATATATTAACAATAATAATCATTTGCAAATTTTTTTGCGTACTACGAGTAACATTTAAACCGCTTGATTTATTTGAAAAACCACCCAAACTTGTAAATTTAGGATTATTAATTAAAATTAATATAATTGTAAGAACTCCAATAAAATACCATAAACCTTTCATATAATTCCATTTTTAAAATAAAAGCTATATAAATTAGAAGAATATGATTATCATATTCTTGCTATATTATTTATATATTAAGTAATTAAATTAAATATAAAAATAATAACTTCATGCTATGTAAAAATTATTTATTCACCTTGAACTTTGAGCAATATGAATCCTAATACAAGGCCTAATAATATAAGTATAAAACTTACACTACTGGCAATTAAAATTTCTCCTCCCATTATAGTACTCCGTATAGATTTATTTAACAATAACAATATAGAAATTAAAAACCATTACGTCCCCATACTACTAATGCAACTGAAAAACTAAATACAGCTAATAGCGATCCCCAACCTAAACTAATTATATCTAACATTTCACTGTAACTCCTATTATATTAATAATACATAATTATTTAAAGCTTAATCTAATAAAGCTAATTGTATCAAACACCATACGATAAAATTCTTTATATTGAATAATAATATAAAAGACAAAAATCACAAAATGTAAATTTTTTACAATTATCAATCAACTATATGAAACTTAAGGTTAGTATAAAAATAATAATATATTATATATTACATTAAATAGTATATAAAATTACATCAATTATCTTAATTATGGAAACTACTAAGAACTCATCTAAAATCACTGCACAAGAAACTTTACTCACTCCACGGTTTTATACAACAGACTTTGATGAAATGTCTAAATTAGATATTTCGCCAAATATAGATGAGTTTGAAGCTTTATTGCAAGAATTTAGAACAGATTATAACAGACAACATTTTATTCGAGATGAAGAATTTGAACAATCTTGGCATAATTTCAACAGCAGTACTAAAGCATTATTTATTGAATTTTTAGAAAGATCATGCACAGCAGAGTTTTCAGGTTTTTTATTGTATAAAGAACTATCAAGAAGACTGCAAAAGACTAACCCTGTGCTTGCAGAATGTTTTTTACTGATGTCAAGAGACGAAGCTAGACATGCTGGTTTTTTAAACAAAGCAATGAATGATTTTAACTTATCATTAGATTTAGGTTTCTTAACTAAGAATAGAAAATATACTTTTTTTTCTCCTAAATTCATTTTTTACGCTACATATTTATCAGAAAAGATTGGATATTGGAGATACATTACTATATATAGACACTTAGAACAATACCCTGAGCATAGAATATATCCCATTTTTAAATTCTTTGAAAATTGGTGTCAAGACGAGAATCGTCATGGTGATTTTTTTGCAGCATTACTAAAATCACAGCCACAATTGTTAAACAATTTAGAAGCAAAATTATGGTGTCGATTTTTTTTATTAAGTGTATTTGCAACTATGTATTTAAATGATTTTCAAAGATCAGATTTTTATAAATCTATTGGACTAGATGCAAGACAATATGATATGCAAGTCATTAGAAAAACAAATGAAAGCGCATCAAGAATTTTTCCAGTTGCTTTGAATGTTGACCAACCTGAATTTTTTCAATATTTAGACCAATGTGCTTCAGAAAACAAAAAACTAATAGAAATAAATACAAAATATAATAATTGGTTGATTAAAAAGATTATTACAGTACCTATCTATATGAAATTAAGCTACTATCTAATAAAATTGTATTTCTTGCCAACTATTGCTTCATCATATGTAATATCAACTATTAGATAATTTAATACTTTATAAATAAAAAAATAAAGCTTTATTTTCTATTTTACTTCTCGAATAAAAAATAGTTTACAATAATATTTTATATATACACTACATACAATTTAAATATTTATTATGACTAGTACGATAGACTTAAAAATGCCATCACCGACTTTTGGTGGTAGCACAGGTGGATGGCTAAGATCAGCAGAAATAGAAGAAAAATATGCTATTACTTGGTCTAGCAAAAAAGAACATATTTTTGAAATGCCTACAGGCGGAGCTGCCATAATGAATGAAGGTAATAATCTTTTATATTTAGCAAGAAAAGAACAATGTCTTGCCTTGAGCTCACAACTGAAGACAAAATTCAAAATTACAGATTTTAAAATTTACAGAATTTTTCCCAATAGCGAAGTTCAATATTTGCATCCAAAAGATGGTGTATTTCCAGAGAAAGTTAATTCTGGTAGAATTGGTATAGGAAATATAAATCATTCAATAGGGAAAAACGAAAATCCAGTGAATAGAAAATTTACAGGTAAGGCTACATATGAATAGTATATTCATAATTTATGCATAAAAACCACGATATAAACTTAATATATTATATAAGCGATAAGTAAGATTACAATATAAAATTGTATTTCGTATCTTACTTATGATATAATTTATCTCCAGATATACAAAAAATTAGGAGAGGTGGTAGAGTTGGTTTATTGCGTCTGATTTGAAATCAGATGAACCGTTAGGTTCCGTGGGTTCGAATCCCACCCTCTCCGTATACTTAATACAGTTACTAAATTAAACCTTAAATCTCATTTACTTTACACCTTCGCTGATCTTACGTTCTATAATCTCTATAACTTGTTGAACTTTCTCTACGTCGTCAACATCTTCATCAGGTATATCTATACCAAACTCTTCTTCAAGAGCCATTACCAGCTCAACTGTATCTAAAGAATCAGCTGCTAAATCCTTAAACGCAGTCTCTTTCGTAATTTCTTTAACATCCACACCTAACTGTTCAACAATAATATTTTGTGCTCTTTCAAAAACAGATAATGTAGGTGATGACATAATAACTCCTTAATTAATAAATAGCATATATTTGCATTAAAATAACCTGTATCTACAATTATTAAAAATATAATAATATATCTAATAACATAATTCTCTATAATATTAATCAGGATAAATTTTTAATCTTCTATTAGGTTCTTCACCAAAACTACGAGACCTTAGATTGTAAAAATTGATTAATTGATGTTGTAATTGACGTAACTTTACATTTCTAGGAAGTAATTCAACTGACTGTTTTTTTCCATTAACAATTTTTTCTATAGCTATTCTAGTCTCTATCAAAGTTTTCAACTCTATTTCTTTTTTATTTTGACATACAATATTCCAATTATAATTAGATACTTTATTTATATTTAAAATTTTTGTTAAAGCACGCTTAATGTTGGCAGAAGTACTACTACATATAGTATAGATTGTTATCTGTCTTGCTTTCGCTATTTGCTTTAACTTTGTATTATATTTGAAATTTGATCTTAAAGCTAGAATAATATCAGCTTGTGTAATATCTCTTGTAATAATAATAGGTAGATATAAGGAATTCACTATCGTTTGTACTTGAGTAATATTAACACAATATACATACAGATGTATACTAAAAAGATCTTGAATAACATTTTGAGAAAAGCTCGGTACAGAAGATATTTTGGGCGATTTTATTATACTTTGTTTGCTGTAAAAATTTGTAGGCGCCTGCGTATTTACCAAATTTATACTTGTATTATTTGACTTTAAATTCTTAACACTAATGTTAGAATAGTAAGAGCTAGTATGAGAAACAAAATTAATTGGTATATATTGTTCACATTGAATAAGAATAGAACCATTAGGCAAGAATTTACGTCGCTGAACCCATAAATTTATACCCTGCAATAATTGATCAACAGCCTGACTAACTGATTCATGCACAATCCAACTATGACGATCATGAATTTCTATAGCCACTTGAAATGCAGGAGACGCTTTTCTTTCCAAAATACTTTTTTGCGACCCTCTTCTCTTAGCTTCATCATCGCCGAGAGTGACATACTGTATACCTCCAATTAAATCAGATAAAATTGGGTTTTTTATTAAGCTGTCCAAATAATTACCATGTGCTGTACCAACCAATTGAACACCTCTCTCAGCTATTGTACGAGCAGCTAAAGCCTCCAATTCTGTTCCTATTTCATCAATTATAATAACCTCAGGCATATGATTTTCTACCGCCTCAATCATAACTTGATGTTGCAACTCAGGTCTTGATACCTGCATTCTCCTTGCTCTACCAATAGCAGGATGAGGCATATCACCATCACCAGCTATTTCATTTGATGTATCAATTATAACCACTCTCTTCTCCATTTCATCTGCTAATACCCTAGCAATCTCTCTAATTGCTGTAGTTTTACCTACACCAGGTTTACCTAATAATAATATAGAAGGATTTTTATCGAGTAAATCTCTAATAATGCTTATAGTACCTAATATAGCTCTACCTACTCTGCATGTTAAACCGATAATACTGCCTTGTCGATTTTTAATAGAACTAATTCTATGCAATGTCCTCTCAATACCAGAACGATTGTCACCACTAAAATTTCCTAGACGCTTAATAGAATAATCTAAATCTTGCCAAGTTATAATTCTACTAGATAAATATTGAGGTCCTTTAGGGAAACGTGCTTCTGGTTTCCTACCTAAATCCATAACGACTTCAATCAACAATTTTCTTTCCGAATGAATTGCTAAAGGATGCCTAATAAAATCAGGTAAAATTTCTAATAATTGGTCTAAATCATCTGATATTAACATGATTGATTTAATAATTGATTAAAATAAAAACTTATATTTTTCAATATAATAATTAACTTTATTATTAGGCTTTTAAAAAGAACATCCCATTTATAATTAAAGATATATTTCATTGTTAATTATTTGCTATGACACCGATTTATTACAAAGCAATATATTTAATACTATACAATATCTCCTAAATATAATAATTTAGATATAAAAAATAATAGTTAAGAAATATATTGTAAAAATATACAAAAATGTTTAAAAATCAACTACAATTATAAAAATATAAAGTATACATTTGGTGTATTAAAAATATAATCCAGGAGAACATATATTAAATATGAACTTTCAAGTAAAAGATTTAAGAAAAATATTATATTCCATTAAAACAAATAGAATTTGTCGTCTTAATATAGTAAGCCAACAATTTGAATTGTTTATTAATAAGGATAACATTATTTTTAATACAAATTCTATAATACGAAAACCTAAATATTCTGAGATTCCTATAGGGAATACAATCAAAATTCAGGAAGATGAAAATCAACTGAAATATAATAATTCGCATAATATACAGATTCATACTAATGAAGCTAAAAGCTACTCTACAATAGTGTCACCTATGGTTGGTACTTTTTATAGATCCCCAGCACCAAACGAACCTCCATTTATAGAAAAAAATGATATAGTTAATAAAAAACAAACAGTATGTATAATCGAAGCTATGAAATTAATGAATGAAATAGAGGCTGAAGTAAGTGGTAAAATTGTTGAAATATTAGTTAAAGATGGGGAAATCGTTGACTGTGGTCAAGCTCTTATGAAAGTACAAACAATCTGATTATGATTAATCATATAATAAATAAAATTGACAAATCGTAGATTTTAACTATTGTTAACAGATCTTAGGGAAGAGATAGGTTATATTTATAATATAAGTTAGTAATAAAAACTCAATTGTGAAAACTATATAATTTCGTATTAATTAACAATATATACATGCAAAGATATTAACATAATGAGTGTTTTATTAAATTGTCTCATTGTATTTTATTAGATATTAGAATAAACAGGAGAATCTCAATGACAATTAGCTCACAAGAGCAAGAGACAAAAAAAGTTCAAGTGACTGTAGACAAAGATCCTGTTGCTACATCGTTTGAGAAATGGGCAAAACCTGGTCATTTTTCAAGAAAACTAGCTAAAGGTCCTAAAACAACCACTTGGATCTGGAATTTACATGCAGATGCTCACGACTTTGATAGTCATACAAGTTCTCTAGAGGAAATTTCACGTAAAATCTTTAGTGCACACTTTGGTCAATTAGCAATTATATTTCTATGGCTTAGCGGAATGTACTTCCATGGTGCAAAGTTTTCAAATTATGTAGCATGGCTGAGTAATCCCACTGCAATTAAACCTAGTGCTCAAATTGTATGGCCTATCGTTGGTCAAGAAATTTTAAATGGTGATGTAGGAGGAGGATTTCAAGGAGTTCAAATTACATCTGGTTTTTTCCAGTTATGGCGTGCATCTGGAATAACAACAGAATTCGAACTTTATGCAACAGCAATAGCTGGGCTATTTATGGCTTGCTTAATGGTTTTTGCTGGTTGGTTTCACTATCATAAAGCTGCACCCAAACTAGAATGGTTTCAAAACGTTGAATCTATGATGAATCACCACTTAGCTGGCTTACTAGGATTAGGTTGCTTGTCATGGGCAGGACATCAAATTCATATTGCTATACCTATAAACAAGCTACTAGATTCTGGTGTATCGCCACAAGAATTACCTTTGCCACATGAATTCTTAGTGAATAGAGAACTGATGACCCAATTATATCCTAGTTTCAGTAAAGGAATTATTCCTTTCTTTTCCTTAAATTGGAATGAATACTCAGATTTTCTAACTTTTAAAGGAGGCTTAAATCCTATTACTGGCGGTTTATGGTTAACTGATACAGCTCATCATCATTTAGCTTTAGCTGTATTATTTTTGGTAGCAGGCCATATGTACAGAACCAATTGGGGTATTGGACATAGCATGAAAGAAATATTAGAAGCTCATAAAGGTCCATTCACTGGAGAAGGACATAAAGGTCTTTATGAAATTCTAACAACTTCTTGGCATGCACAATTAGCTATTAATTTAGCTATGATGGGCTCATTAAGTATTATTGTAGCTCATCATATGTATGCAATGCCTCCATATCCTTATATTGCTACTGATTATCCAACTCAATTATCTCTGTTTACACATCATATGTGGATAGGAGGTTTTTGTATTGTAGGAGCAGGAGCACACGCTTCAATATTTATGGTAAGAGATTATAACCCAGCACAAAATTATAATAATGTACTAGATAGAATTATAAGACATAGAGATGCTATAATATCTCATTTAAATTGGGTATGTATCTTTCTAGGATTTCATTCATTTGGTTTATATATACATAATGATACAATGAGAGCCTTGGGTAGATCTCAAGATATGTTTTCAGACACAGCTATACAATTACAGCCTATATTTGCACAGTGGATACAAAATATTCATAATCTTGCTCCAAGCAATACAAGCCCGAATGCATTAGCAACAGCTAGTTATGCATTTGGAGGTGATGTAGTTGCAGTTAATAATAAAATTGCTATGATGCCTATAAAATTAGGAACAGCAGATTTCATGGTACATCATATTCACGCATTTACTATTCATGTAACAGTACTCATCTTAGTTAAGGGCTTTCTATTTGCTCGTAATTCCAGATTAATACCAGATAAATCTAACTTAGGGTTTCGCTTTCCTTGTGACGGCCCGGGAAGAGGTGGTACATGTCAAGTATCCGGATGGGATCATGTATTTTTGGGACTTTTTTGGATGTACAATTCATTATCTATAGCAATCTTTCATTTTAGTTGGAAAATGCAATCTGACGTTTGGGGAAGTGTTACATCTGCAGGAACAGTATCTCATATTACAGGAGGTAATTTCGCTCAAAGCTCTATTACGATTAATGGATGGCTACGAGACTTCTTATGGGCCCAAGCTTCACAAGTAATTCAATCGTATGGATCTGCTTTATCAGCATATGGACTAATCTTTTTGGGAGCTCATTTCGTTTGGGCATTTAGCTTAATGTTCTTATTTAGCGGACGTGGATATTGGCAAGAGCTTATAGAATCTATTGTATGGGCTCATAATAAAGTAAAAGTAGCGCCATCTATTCAACCAAGAGCATTAAGCATTACACAAGGAAGAGCTGTAGGTGTAGCTCATTATTTACTAGGAGGAATCGGAACCACTTGGGCTTTCTTCTTAGCAAGAATTATATCAGTAGGATAAATATTAAATTAGGAACATAAAACAATGGCAACAAAATTTCCAAAATTTAGCCAAGCATTATCACAAGACCCGACAACAAGAAGAATTTGGTATGGGATAGCAACGGCACACGATTTTGAAAGCCATGATGGAATGACAGAAGAAAATTTATATCAGAAAATTTTCTCTTCTCATTTCGGTCATATAGCTATAATCTTTTTATGGACATCAGGCAATTTATTTCATGTCGCTTGGCAAGGTAACTTTGAACAATGGGTAACACAACCCATGAAAATCAAACCTATTGCTCACGCAATATGGGATCCTCATTTTGGGCAACCAGCTGTTAAAGCATTTACTAAAGGTGGTGCATCATATCCAGTAGATATTACTTTTTCAGGTGTATACCATTGGTGGTATACCATAGGAATGAGAACTAATAATGACTTATACAATGCTTCTTTATTTTTACTCATATTATCTGCAATTATGCTGTTTGCCGGATGGTTACATTTACAACCCAAATTCAAACCAGGCTTATCATGGTTCAAAAATAATGAATCAAGATTAAATCACCATCTTTCAGGTTTATTTGGATTAAGTTCATTAGCATGGACAGGCCATCTTGTTCATGTAGCTATTCCAGAATCTCGTGGACAACATATAGGATGGGATAATTTCACTTATACTTTACCACATCCTCTAGGCTTACAACCATTTTTTACAGGAAATTGGAGCATTTATTCTTCAAATCCAGATACGTCAAACCATATATTCGGCACTAGTCAAGGAGCAGGAACAGCGATATTAACATTTTTAGGTGGATTTCATCCACAAAGTCAATCTCTATGGCTAACTGATATAGCTCACCATCATTTAGCAATTGCCATAATATTTATAATTGCTGGCCATATGTATAAAACAAACTGGGGTATCGGACATAACATTAAAGATATAATTGACGCACATCGTCCACCAAGTGGAAAACTTGGTAAAGGACATATTGGACTTTATGAAACAATTACAAATTCACTGCACATGCAACTTGGGTTAGCATTAGCTTCTTTAGGTGTAATTACGTCATTAGTTGCTCAACATATGTATGCAATGCCTCCATATGCATTTATGGCCAAAGACTTTACAACACAAGCTGCTTTATATACACATCATCAATATATAGCAGGCTTTCTAATGGTTGGTGCATTTGCTCATGGTGCTATCTTTTTCATAAGAGATTATGACCCAGAAGAAAATAAAAATAATGTACTAGCTAGAATGTTAGATCATAAAGAAGCAATAATTTCACATTTAAGTTGGGTATGTTTATTTTTAGGATTTCATACATTAGGCTTGTATATTCATAATGATACTATGATTGCTTTTGGAACACCAGAAAAACAAATATTAATTGAACCAGTTTTTGCACAATGGATACAAGCAAGTTCAGGAAAAGCACTTTATGGTTTTGATACCTTCTTATCTTCTTCATCAAATATTGCAGCAAAAGCCAGTAGCAATATATGGTTACCAGGATGGCTAGAAGCAATAAATAGTAATAAAAACTCTTTATTTTTAACTATAGGCCCAGGTGATTTTCTAGTTCATCATGCAATTGCATTAGGGCTACATACTACCACATTAATATTAGTCAAAGGTGCCTTAGATGCTAGAGGTTCCAAATTAATGCCTGACAAAAAAGATTTTGGTTACAGTTTTCCTTGTGATGGCCCTGGAAGAGGTGGCACATGCGATATATCTGCATGGGACGCATTCTATCTATCTGTATTTTGGATGCTGAATACGATTGGATGGGTAACATTTTACTGGCACTGGAAACATGTTTCGATTTGGCAAGGTAACATTAACCAGTTTAATGAATCTTCAACTTATTTGATGGGATGGCTTAGAGACTACTTATGGCTTAATTCATCTCCATTAATAAATGGATATAATCCTTATGGTATGAATAACCTATCTGTATGGGCATGGATGTTCTTATTCGGACATTTGGTATGGGCAACTGGATTTATGTTCTTAATATCTTGGCGTGGTTATTGGCAAGAACTTATAGAAACACTAGCATGGGCTCATGAAAGAACACCTCTTGCCAACTTAATTAGATGGAAAGATAAACCAGTAGCGCTATCTATAGTACAAGCTAGACTAGTAGGTTTAGTACATTTTTCTGTAGGATATATATTAACATATGCAGCATTTGTAATAGCATCTACATCAGGTAAATTTGGTTGATAAATAAGTAAACATACTTCAATTACTACTTTAATATCAATATTCAGTAGTAATTTTTTATTGCAATATAAACATTTTTCAGTTAAAATAAAAATTATTTTAACTCTTTACCTAAATACAAAAATGGCTAAACAAAGCATGATTGAAAGAGAGGCAAAAAGGAACAGATTAATTCAAAAATATAAAGATAAAAGGAAAAATATTAAAAATAAACTAAATAATAACTTAACTTTCATTGAACAACTAGAATTACAAAAAGAATTACAAAAACTTCCCAAAAATAGTTCACCCTGTCGTAGAAGAAATAGATGCTGGAAAACTGGGCGGAGCCGCGGATTTTATAAAGATTTCGGATTATCAAGACACGTTTTAAGAGAAATGTCACATAACTGCTTGCTGCCAGGTATTAAAAAAGCTAGTTGGTAACAAAATTTTAGATTTCTATTCTTATATTTACATAAATGTTGTTGAACAACATTTATGTAAATATAGTCTTTAATGTATAGATTATATTTATAAACTATAATCCAAATTGATTACCCCTACGATACTGTAAATAAGCTGCTACTAATAAACCAAACAAAGTTACGGGAATCAATCCTAAAACTATACCAGATAAAAGAGGTTCTACCATAATAAAATTTTAAAAACTTGTTAAAAATAAATTGAAATTACACTTCTTGTTACGTTTCATTATCTAAAACCAATAGCTGCTTGCCATACAAATGCTAATAACAAGAAAAAAACAGGAATTACTGGTAATATATCAACTAAAGGTCGAAAAATTGAGTACGCTTCGGGTAATTTTGCTAATACAATCGCTGCAATCATAATATAAACCTCTTCATAATTAATTTCTATATTTATCTATGTACATACTGATATCAATCAATTACTTAATGTAAACATCAAAAATAACATCTTACGTACTTTTTTCTTAATAAATTTACTATGATAATTATATCAATATAAATACTAAACTGTTGACATTGTAAAAAAAAGTATATATAAAAAAGAAAACCGTTTACAATAATAAATAAGTTAGTTATGTTTCACAATATATAATTATATATTATATATAAATCGATCTTTAAGTCATATAATTAAAACATTAAGAAATGTAAAAGGATAAAAACTATGATTATTGTTACTCAACTTTTAGTATTCGCACTAGTAATATTTTCTACTCTACTGGTAGTAGGCATACCTGTTACCTTTGCATCTCCTGGGCAATGGGAAAAATCTAAAAATTTAATTTATACTGGCGCTGGCATATGGACCGGATTAGTATTGATAACAGGATTCTTTAACTCTTTTATTAATTAGATTATATCTTGCTATGTATACAAAAATATTAATATATATTGAATATACATAGTATACAAAATATTAACAATTTGACAAAATAAGATTTTTTTGTAATTATATGATATTGTAGCGGGTATAGCTCAGAGGTAGAGCGCAACCTTGCCAAGGTTGATGTCGCGCGTTCGAATCGCGTTACCCGCTTATACTTTTTAAGCTTATGCTTCTTTAGAATTAGTATCAATAACAGAATCATCTACCAATTCTTGACCATTTTGTTGATTAGAACTATAAACTTGTTTACCTATATTCATCATTGCTTGCTGTAATTCATTTTGTGTGTTTTTAATTTTTTCATATTCATCTTCTTGAATATATAACTTTAAAGAATCAATAAGTTGTTGAACTTTTTTCTTTTCATCTTCACGAATTTTATCCTTTAATTCATCAAGCTGATTTTGAGACTGATAGCATAACGAATCCGCTTGATTTTTTAAATCTATTTGTTCACGTTTTTGCTTATCAAGTTCTGAATTCTCTTCTGCTTCTTTAACAAGTTTCTCAACTTCTTCTTTAGGTAATGTAGATGCACCTGTTATTGTAATAGACTGTTCTTTACCAGTACCCTTATCTTTAGCTTTTACAGATAATATACCATTAGCATCTATATCAAATATAACTTCTATTTGAGGAACACCACGAGGAGCTGGCATAATACCATCTAATCTAAAAGTACCTAAACTCTTATTATCTTTAGTAAATTCTCTCTCTCCTTGTAAAATATGTATTTCAACATTAGGTTGATTATCAACAGCTGTTGAAAAAATTTCAGATTTCTTTGTAGGCACTGTTGTGTTACGAGCTATTATCTTTGTCATTACTCCTCCAAGTGTTTCTACACCCAAAGATAAAGGTGTGACATCCAATAACAATATATCTTTAACTTCACCTGCTAAAACACCTGCTTGCACAGCAGCACCAATTGCTACTACTTCATCAGGATTTACACTTTGATTAGGATCTTTACCTATCATTTTTTTAACTAATTGTTGAATAGCAGGAATTCTAGTAGAACCACCGACTAAAACAATTTCATCTATATCACTAGATGATAATTGAGCATCTTTTAAAGCATTATTGACCGGAACCTCACAACGACTAATTAAATCCTGACATAAATGCTCAAATTTTGCTCTAGTTATACTCTTTTCTAGATGCTTGGGTCCAGTATCCGTAGATGTAATAAAAGGTAAATTAATATCTGTTTGACCTAAACTAGATAACTCCATTTTAGCTTTCTCAGCAGCTTCTGTTAACCTTTGTAAAGCTTGCCTATCTTTACCTAAATTGATTCCTTCGTCATTATTAAATTCATCAATTAACCATTCAACGATTTTTCTATCAAAATCATCACCTCCTAAATGAGTATCACCAGATGTTGACAAAACCTCAAAAACACCATCACCTACTTCTAAAATAGAAACATCGAATGTACCTCCACCAAGATCAAAGACTAAAATAGTTTCATTATTTTTTTTGTCTAAACCATATGATAAAGATGCTGCTGTAGGCTCATTAATAATTCTTAAAACATCTAAACCAGCAATTTGTCCAGCATCTTTAGTAGCTTGACGCTGTGAATCATTAAAATAAGCTGGAACAGTTATAACTGCTTGAGTGACTTGTTGCCCTAAATAAGTACTAGCATCTTCAACCAATTTACGTAGAACTTGAGCAGAAATTTCTTCAGGTGCAAAATCTTTACCTAATGCTGGACACTCTAATTTAATATTAGAATTACTATCTGTTTTTACATTATAAGATGATTGCTGTAGTTCGTTCGCTAATTCATTTTTTTTACGACCAATAAACCTTTTAACAGAATAAAAAGTATTTTCTGGATTCATTACAGCTTGCCTTTTAGCTATTTGCCCTACTAATTTATCTTGCTTTTTTGTATATGCAACAACAGATGGTGTTGTCCTGACTCCTTCTTTATTAGGAATTACCGTAGGTTTTCCCCCTTCCATAACAGCAATAACAGAATTTGTAGTTCCTAAATCAATTCCAACAACTTTAACCATAAATTTACCTCACAAAATATAAGCTGAATATATTAACTTTATATACTTTATATAATATATATTGCATCATATTAAACTTCGAGTAAAGTAGTAATTACCGAACAGGTTACAAATAATAATATATAATATGTACACAACTAACTTATGAGTATATCTAAATAATAAGTTAATTAACAGCTAGGATGATTAAAATAATAAGCTTGAAAATTTTAACAATTTAGCAGATAATAAATGTATGATATTAAGATATATAATTAAATAATTTTGTCAAACTTAGGAGATCAAACATAAAATGAAAATCGGGCTACTGGGTAAAAAAATTGGTATGACTCAAGTTTTTGACCAAGAAGGGAAAGCATTGCCCGTAACTATTTTGCAACTAGGACCATGTTTAGTAACTGAAGTAAAAAATTTAGACTCTCACGGTTATAAAGCTATTCAAATAGGATATATAGAAGTAAAACCTAATAAACTTAATAAAGCTGAAATTGGACATCTAAATAAATACAACATACCACCTTTAAAATATTTAAAAGAATATAGAGTCCATTCATTAGAGAAATTCGAGATAGGCCAATTAATTACCGTAAAAGATTTAAATATCAATCAAAATATTTCTATTTCTAGCAACAGTATTGGAAAAGGATTTACAGGTTGTATAAAAAGACATAACTTTAGTAGAGGGCCTATGTCTCATGGGTCTAAAAACCATAAACAACCAGGATCGATTGGAGCAGGGACAACACCTGGAAAAGTTTTTGCCGGAAAGAAAATGGCCGGTCGCATGGGTGGAGGGAAAGTAACAATTCAAAACCTGAAAATTATAGATATTAAAACCAATCATAATATTATTATAGTCAAGGGTTCTGTACCTGGTAAACCTGGAAATATTGTTAGCATCCATCAAAAATAAATCTATGAATACAAAAAACCATTAATTCAATAATGTCTTCTCAAGATACAAGCACAATATATAATCAAAATATAATCAGAAGATTATGCAAGCAGGACAGTCACAATATGTACGTATTACACCGGGCACTTACACAACAATTAATTAAAAATCGCAATGCAAACACAAAAACACGTAGTGAGGTAAGAGGAGGAGGAAGAAAACCATGGAAACAAAAAGGAACTGGTAGAGCAAGAGCTGGGTCAAATAGATCTCCATTATGGAGAGGAGGAGGGGTAATATTTGGTCCGCGTACTAAAAAAAAGAAGAATAAAATAAACAAAAAAGAAAAACAATTGGCATTGCGCATTTTAATAGAGAACAAATTGAAAAATAGAATAATTACAGAAGATTTTATAGGCAAACTAAATAAACCTAGCACTAAAGAAATAATTAACAATTTAAAAAAATATAATCTGGATACAAATATAACCCATAATATATTAATCATAGTAAGCAAAAAATCAGATAACTTATATCTTTCTACTCGTAACTTAAAGAATGTAGAACTATTAAATGCTAACCATATAAATATTATATCTTTACTAAAAGCACATCAAATCATAATAAATAAAGATGCTTTAAATATTATTAATAAAACATATTATGACTAATCATCAAAATACATTAGCTTTAATGAATATAATTAAACGTCCAATACTGACAGATAAAACAACACTAATGGTAGAGGATAATAAGTATTATTTTGCAGTTGCAATCAAAGCTAAAAAATCAGAAATTAAACAGGCTATTGAAAAATTGTTCGATGTAAAAGTTGAAAGTATTAACACCTTAATTGTAAAATCACAAAAAAAACGTATAGGAAAACATATAGGTTACAAAAGCAAATATAAAAAAGCTATTGTCAAGCTTAATAATCAATATCGAATAAATTTATTTTTAGATAATTAACTTATATATAATATGTACAAATAATCAAATGGCTATTCGTTTATATAAAGCATATACACCTGGAACAAGAAATAGAACGATATCTACATTCGATGAAATAACAAATAATAAGCCAGAAAAAGCATTAACCAGAAAAAATCATCGTTGCCAAGGTCATAATAATAGAGGAGTTATTACATCAAGACATAGAGGTAAAGGACATAAAAGACGTTACAGAGTTATTGATTTCAAACGTAATAAATATAATATTGAAGCTAAAGTTGCAAGTATAGAGTATGATCCAAATAGAAATGCACGAATAGCACTTTTACATTACTCAGATGGTGATAAAAGATATATTTTACATCCAAGATCATTAAAAATTGGCCAAAGAGTAATTTCAGGTATTAAAATTCCTGTGGAAGTTGGAAACTCTCTACCATTATATTCAATCCCACTAGGCACAGCTGTACACAATATAGAACTAATTCCACATAAAGGAGGACAAATTGTTAGAGCAGCTGGAACATATGCACAAATAGTAGCTAAAGAAGGTGCTTTTGCGACATTGAAACTACCATCGAATGAAGTTAGATTAATTCGAAAAGAATGCTTTGCTACTATAGGTCAAGTCGGCAACATTGACGCTAGTAATATTAGTATAGGAAAAGCTGGACGAAACAGATGGCTTAGTAAAAGACCTAAAGTTAGAGGAGTAGCAATGAACCCTATTGATCACCCTCACGGTGGTGGAGAAGGACGTTCACCTATAGGTAAGCCCCACCCAGTTACTCCATGGGGAAAACCTGCTTTGGGAATAAAAACTCGTAAGAAACCTAAATATAGTAGTCGTTATATACTGAAGAAAAGAAAATAAAATAAAAATAATATATAAATTGAAATTATTATGTCTAGATCTCTAAAAAAAGGCCCTTATATAGATTTTAAACTACTAAACAAAATAGAAAAATTAAACAAACAAGAATCCAAAAAAACTCTAAAAACTTGGTCTAGATCTTCAACTATTATTCCAGAAATGATAGGCCATACAATAGCTGTTTATAATGGTAAACAGTTTTTTCCTGTCTTTGTATCTGACCAAATGGTAGGACATAAACTTGGCGAATTTGTGCCCACGAGAAATTTTAGAAGCCATATAAAGGGCGATAGAAAAACAAGAAAATAATTATATGATAAATACAATTATACAAATCCAAGCAACAGGTAAATATTTACGTGTGTCACCACACAAAACAAGAAGAATTTTAGATCAAATTAGAGGAAAAAGCTATCAGGAAGCAGCACTAATACTCGAATTCATGCCATATAAGCCCTGCAAAATTATCAAAAAAATTCTAGAGTCAGCTGGAAATAATGCATCAAATCTTAAATATGAAAAACAAGACCTAATTGTACAACAGGCTTTCACAAATGAAGGTCCAAAACTAAAAAGATTTCAACCAAGAGCACAAGGAAGAGCCTTTAAAATACAAAAACCAACATGCCATATTACGATTAAATTAGCATTAAAGTAATTTTATTATAAATATAAGCATATATAAAACATAAATATAAGACAGAATGGGACAAAAAACACATCCACTAGGATTTAGGATAGGCATTACACAGACACATAGTTCTTCTTGGTTTTCAAAGATGAAATCATATGCAAAACTAGCTCAAGAAGATGATCAAATAAGAAATTCAATAGGAAAACAACTGAATAATGCAAGCATTACATTAATTCATATAGATAGAAAAGTTGACCAAATACAAGTACAAATACATACAGCTAGACCAGGTATTATACTCGGAAAAATGGGAAGTGGTATAGAAGATATAAGAAAAAATTTAGAAAAAACATTAAAAAAACGTGCACAAATCAGAATTAATCTTATAGAGATAACAGATCCTGATAAAGAAGCAACTTTAATAGCTGAATTTATAGTACATCAACTTGAAAAAAGAATAGCTTTTAGAAGAGTAATCAGACAAGCTATTCAAAGATCTCAAAAAGCTAAAAATCAAGGAATTAAAATTCAAGTTTCTGGTCGATTAAATGGTGCAGAAATAGCAAGGAACGAATGGGTTAGAGAAGGCCGTGTACCATTACAAACACTAAGAGCGCATATAGACTACTCATATAAAAAAGCACATACTATATATGGAATATTAGGTATAAAAGTATGGTTATTTAAAGGAGAAAAAATTTTAAAATATACATCTGCAACTTAACTAATTTACTATCATAATATACTATTGAAATAAAATTTATTAATAATATGCTCAGTCCCAAAAGAACAAAATTTCGCAAACAACATCGTGGTCGTATGAATGGCAAAGCAAGCAAAGGAAATTATATTGCATTTGGCGACTATGCATTAAAAACTTTAGAACCAGTATGGCTAACAGCAAGACAAATTGAAGCTACAAGAAGAACAATAACCAGATATGTAAAACGTGGTGGAAAACTATGGATAAGAGTTTTTCCAGATAAACCAATCACAGCTAGACCAGCAGAAACTAGGATGGGATCTGGAAAAGGATCTACAGAATATTGGGTTGCAGTTGTAAAACCAGGCCATATCTTATTTGAAATAGCTGGTGTACCTCAACAAACCGCTGAACAAGCTATGAAACTAGCATCATACAAATTACCTGTAAAAACTAAATTTATAACTAAAAAATAAAATACACAATATGCCTTTACCAAAATTTAAAGATATTCAAAACTTAACCAATAGCGACATTCAAAAAAAAATCATAGAACTAAAAAAAGAAATATTCGAGCTAAAATTAAAACAAACAACAAGACAAAATATAAAACCCCACTTATTTAAACATAAGAAACGACAATTAGCTCAACTATTAACAATAAAACCAGATTAATATCATGCATACCAAACATACAATCGGAAGAGTAATCAGTAACAAAATGCATAAAACCATTACTGTAGCAGTTAATAACAAAATATCACATTCAAAATATAAAAAAATAATTACAAAGACTAATAAATATTATGCACATGATGAAAATAATGAATGTAATATAGGCGACATAGTAAAAATACAACCACATAGACCTATAAGTAAGAAAAAACGTTGGATATTCATACAAAAAATATTAGAACAATGATACAAACACAAAGTTACCTAAATATTGCCGATAACAGTGGTGCACGCAAAATTATGTGTATTCAAGTTCTGGGAAGTAATAACCCTTCTTATGCTAGCTTGGGAGATGTTATAATTGGAGTTGTTAAGGATGCATTACCGAATATGCCTATAAAAAAATCCGATATTATTAGAGCTGTTATAGTAAGAACTAAAAAAACCATACGACGAGATGACGGAATGAGTATACGATTCGATGACAATGCAGCAGTAATAATAAATCAAGAAAATAATCCAAGAGGCACAAGAATATTTGGCCCTATAGCTAAAGAATTACGAGATAAAAACTTTACAAAAATTATATCATTAGCACCAGAGGTTGTGTAATGAAAATCAAAAAAATAAGCAAAAAGACACATGTTAAACGGGGTGATACTGTACAAATTATCTCTGGTCATGAAAAAGGAAGGATAGGTACCATAGTTAAAGTTATACCAAAACATAATAAAGTGATTATTGAGAATCTAAATACAGCCACAAAACACTTAAAACCACAGAAAGATAATAATAATGGTAAGATTGTTCAAATTGAAAAACCAATTAATAGCTCAAATGTTATGCTATATAATAACAAAAATTCATAAGCTTATATTAATAAAAACATTTGAAGTAATCAATCCAATATATCAAATATACATTGATAGGAAATATATGATTAATTATACATAATATTAAACAATGGAAAATACACTAAAAAAACTTTATAAAAATAAAATTTGCAATGATTTACAAAGTAGATTTAATTACAAGAATATTCATGAAATACCTAAAATTGTTAAGATCACAATTAACCGAGGTTTAGGAGAAGCTGCGAATAATAATAAAGTACTAGAAAAAAGTATAAATGAAATAACGATAATTGCTGGTCAAAAACCTAAAATCACTAAATCTAAAAAAGCCATAGCAGGCTTTAAAATCCGCGAAAAAGTAGCTATTGGCTTAATGGTCACCTTAAGAAGAGATAAAATGTATGATTTTCTTAACAAATTAATTAACCTAGCTTTACCAAGAATTAGAGACTTTAGAGGAATAAGCTCTAAACACTTTGATGGAAGAGGAAACTATAATTTAGGATTAAAAGAACAAATAATTTTTCCAGAAATTCAATATGATGATATTGATAAAATACGAGGACTAGATATTACAATAGTTACAACAGCAAAAAACGATGCAGAAAGTTTTGCGCTGTTAAAAGAATTTGGTATGCCTTTCATAGTATAAAATAACAATAGTTTTTCTAAAAATACATGAAAAAATTAATGGAGTGTAAAACGTGATTAATGACACAATTGCAGATATGCTAACTCGTATTCGAAATGCCAACTTAGCAAAACATCAAATTGTCCAAGTCTATTCAACTAAAATAACTCGCAATATAGTTAAAGTTTTAAAGGAAGAAGGTTTTATTTATAAATTTGAAGAAATAGGAGAAAAAAGTAGTAAGTATTTGCTTATATCATTAAAGTATAAAGGCAAGCATAAAAAACCTGTTATTACTGCACTAAAAAGAATAAGCAAACCTGGCTTAAGAGTATATGCTAACCATAAAGAACTTCCTAAAGTTCTAGGGGGAATCGGGATAGCCATTATTTCAACATCAAAAGGAATTATGTCAGATCACAATGCAAGACATTATGGACTAGGTGGAGAAATTTTATGTTATATATGGTAACAATAATTAAAATAATATCATGTCTAGAATAGGAAAAAAAAACATTCACTTACCGCAAAATACTAATATTGAAATTATAGAAAATAATGTAAATATTACAGGACCAAAGGGGAAATTATCATACAAATTACCAGAGGTAATAAGAATTAAGCATAATATAAAAAATCAAACATTAAGCCTATATAAAACACATGAAAACAAAGAAGCACAAAAATTATATGGATTATCAAGAACTCTAGTTAACAATATGATTATAGGAGTATATAAAGGATTCGAGAAAAAGTTAAATATTCAAGGTGTCGGTTATAGATCACAATTACAAGGGAAAAATCTTATACTTAACGTTGGGTACAGTCATCCAATTATTATAGAACCTCCTGAAGATATTACAATAGAAGTAGAAAACAATATAAATATTACTATAAAAGGCATTAAAAAAGAGAAAGTGGGAGAAATAGCTGCTCAAATTAGAAGAATCAGACCACCTGAGCCATACAAAGGAAAAGGAATTAGATATTTAAACGAAAAAATCAATATAAAAGTAGGTAAAGCTGGCAAATAAAAGTTTATTAATTATTAAATATAAAAATAGAATGAAAAGAAAAATTAAAGGAATCAAAAATCGTCCACGCCTTTGTGTATTTAGATCAAATAAACATATTTATGCACAGATTATAAATGATAGTAATAATCAAATCATTGCAAGCAGCTCTACATTAACACAAATCATAAAAAAAAATACGAAGCTATCAAAAAACTGCCATGCTGCACGTAGTGTAGGGAAAAATATAGCCCAAAAATCAAAAGCCTTAGGGATTAAAGAAATTGTCTTTGATCGTCAAAATAAAATATATCACGGTAGAATTCAAGCCTTAGCAGAAGCCGTAAGAGAAGAAGGTATCAAGTTTTAACTTTTAAAAATCATGAAAAAAAAATCCGTCAAAAATAAAGAACAAGAGTATAATTGGGAAGAAAAAGTTGTACAAGTCAAAAGAGTTACAAAGGTTGTAAAAGGTGGTAAAAAATTAAGTTTTCGAGCTATTTTAGTTGTAGGAAATGAACAAGGACAAATAGGAGTAGGTATTGGTAAAGCAAGTGATGTTATAGGAGCTGTAAAAAAAGGTGTCACAGATGCCAAGAAAAATATTATAAATATCCCGATAACTAAATCTTATTCTATACCTCATACTATAGAAGGAGTATCAGGAGCTGCTAAAGTGATTTTGAGGCCATCAGCTATAGGCTCAGGGGTTATTGCAGGCGGCTCTACACGCACAGTTTTAGAACTCGCTGGAATTAAAAATATTCTAGCCAAACAATTAAAATCTAGCAATACCTTAAATAACGCAAGAGCTGTGCTAAATGCATTAAGCCAATTAAAGACATTTCAAAACGCAGCAAAAACAAGAGATATCAATATAGAAAAACTTTATAATATTTAATAGAAAAATGGTGTAAATATGCAATGAAAGCTGCAACACAATTACAACAAAAACTACTTATTACCTTAATACTGTTAATTTTAGCTAGATTAGGCATATTTATTCCTGTACCAGGCATAGATCACAATTCGTTAAATAATAACATTACTGATAATGGATTAATAAACTTTTTAAATATTTTTTCGGGTGGAGGCTTTTCAACAATAGGCATTTTTGCTTTAGGAATAGTTCCTTATATAAATGCATCAATTATGATGCAGTTATTAACAAAACTCATACCAGAATTAGATAATTTACAAAAGGAAGAAGGAGATTCTGGAAGACAGAAATTAACACAGATAACACGCTATTTTACTTTGATATGGAGCATTATACAAAGTATAGGCATATCTTTATGGATTAAACCTTATGTTTTCAACTGGAATTACTATTTTATATTAGATTGTATTATTGCATTAAGTACAGGCTCGTTAATAATTATGTGGTGTGCAGAAATCATTACAGAGTATGGAATAGGAAATGGACCTTCCTTATTAATTTTTCAGAATATAATATCAGGTATACCTAAAAACTTACAAAATTACAGAATTAATGTTTATGATAAAGACACAATTATTAATGGATGCTTCTTTTTAATATTATTTATAATAATTCTAGTAATCAATATTCTCATTCAAGAATGCAAAAGAAAAGTTATAATTGTCTCAGCAAAACAATTAAGTAAAATTAATATATTAAATCCTCAAAGTTATATACCATTAAAACTAAATCAAGGCGGTGTTATGCCAATTGTATTTGCTTCTGCAACAATGGCATTACCTATATACTTGTCCGGTAATAAACACATACTTCAAATAAATAGTATTATTGATTTATTTTTACCTGGCCATATTCTATATTTACCAACATATGGCTTGTTAATAATAGCTTTTAGTTTTTTTTACACATCTCTAGTTTTGAACCCAGAAGATATAGCAGAAAATTTGAATAAAATGGGTGCTAGCATACCTTCAATCAGACCTGGATCTGATACAATCAGATATATCAATCAAATATTAAACAAAATGACACTCTTAGGAGGAATCTTTTTATTCATCATAGCTCTTATTCCTTCTTTAATAACTAAAACAACAAGCACAAGTATATTGCAAGGGTTAGGAACTACATCATTATTGATTCTAGTAGGCGTAGCAATTGACACAGCAAAACAAATTCAAACATATATAATATCACAGCAATATGATAATATAATGGAATAAATAACAATTTAAGCTACAAACAAGGATATTGAAGTAATTAATGAAAGTAAGACCATCGGTAAAAAAAATTTGTGACAAATGCAGGATTATACGTAGACATAGAAAAATAATAGTAATTTGTGAAAATGCAAAACATAAACAAAGACAAGGATAAAGATATAACAATAATAGGAATACAAAATGATCAGAATAGTAGGAGTAGATTTACCTAAAAATAAGCGAATAGAAATCTCATTAACATACATTTATGGTATAGGTAAATCAAGAGCCATAGAAATTTTAGAACAACTGAATATAAACCGTAACATTAAAACAAATAAATTGAATGATGAAGAAATTGTTCTTATTAGACAAATACTAAGTAATAACTATCAAGTAGAAGGAGACTTGAAAAGGATACAATCAATGAATATTAAAAGGCTGATGACAATAGGCTCATACAAAGGCAAAAGACATCAGTTAGGTCTTCCTTTAAGGGGACAAAATACTAGAACTAACGCTCGTACAAAACGCGGTATAAAGAAAACGATGGCTGGAAAGAAAAAAGCTCCACGCAAGTAATAATAATAGAATAAGTTTATAAAATATGGCTAGACAAACAAAAAAAACATATACAAAACATAAGAAAAATATTATTAATGGTATAGCACATATAAAATCGACATTTAATAATACTATAGTAACAATTACAGATCTTAAAGGCGCCACTTTATCTTGGTGTTCATCTGGTGCAAGCGGATTTAAAGGGACTAAAAAAGGCACACCTTTTGCTGCACAAATCGCTGCAGAAAAGGCCGCTAAACAGGCAATGGAACAAGGAATACGGCAAACAGAAGTATTAGTAAATGGGCCAGGAGCAGGACGTGAAACAGCAATCAGAGCATTACAAGCAACTGGGATCAATGTTACATTGATTAAAGATATAACTCCTATACCACATAACGGTTGCCGCCCACCTAAAAAAAGACGTGTTTAAATTAACTTATTTATATAAACACTGCTAATGATATATCTTGAATAATCTTGTATGAACCATTTCCAAATAGAATGCATAGAATCGAAAATAGAAAGTAACCGTCAACAATACGGTCGCTTCATTTTAGAACCACTTAATAAAGGACAAGGTATTACTTTAGGCAACTCTTTAAGAAGAACAATTCTGTCAGATTTACAAGGTGCTGCTATTGTAGCCGTACGAATTGCTGGTATAAACCATGAATTCTCAACCATTACAGGAGTACGAGAAGATATACTAGAAATTCTACTTAATCTCAAAGAAGTTGTATTAAAAAGTTACAGTGATGCACCTCAAATTGGTAGAATAAGAGTACAAGGACCAGCTATTATTACTACAGGCTTATTCGAACTACCACCAGAAATTGAAATTATTGATCCACAACAATACATAGCAACTATCTGTAATAATACAATATTCGAAATGGAATTTCGTGTTGAAAAAGGAAGCGGCTACAAACTTGTAAACAAAGGATTTGATAAAAAATCTATAGATTTTTTACAAATAGATGCAATATTCATGCCGGCAACCAAATTCAACTATATAGTAGAAGAAAAAAAAATTAGCCCAACACTTATTCAAGAAAAACTATGTTTAGAAGTTTGGACAAATGGTAGTTTATCACCACAGGAAGCTATTAGTCAAGGAGCTCAAGTTCTAACCAATTTGTTTTACCCTCTAACTAATTTAAATTTCAAAAGTATTGATAATGCAGAAAATGAATATGAAGAAGAGATTAATCAAATTCTTATAGAAGAACTACAACTTTCTGTTAGAGCATATAATTGTCTTAAAAGAGCTCAAATACATTCTATTTCAGATTTATTAGATTATTCACAAGACGAACTATTAGAAATTAAAAATTTTGGTCAAAAATCTGCAGAAGAAGTAATTGAAGCATTACAAAATAAACTTGGAATCAGATTACCAAAAGAAAAAAATACAAACAATACATAAACATATATTAAATATATAACTCGAAATAGATGAAAAAATAGTCTAAAGTGAAAAAACAGATTAAGATATCAATTATGAATAAAACATATATTGCACAGCAACCGAATTATAGCAAATGGTATATTATTGATGCTAAAGATAAAAATTTAGGTCGATTTAGTAGCCGAATAGCTAAATTACTAAAAGGCAAGAATTCTAATTCATATACACCATATATTAATAATAAAATATATATAATAATCATCAATTCAAAGTCAATTAAAGTTACGGGTAAAAAAGTGTTTCAAAAAACATATAAACGATACTCTGGATATCCAGGAGGTTTGCGAGTTAAGACATTTAATTATTGTTTATCTAGAAAACCAAATATGATTTTAGAAAAATCTATAAAAGGTATGCTACCGAAAGGGATTTTAGGAAAACAATTGTTTACACAGTTAAAAATCTATCCAGATACTGAACATCCTCATAAACCACAAAAACCGGAAGTAATTACATTAATTTAATAATATATAAAAATGACTATCTTAACAAAAAATTCTAAAATAATTTACTCAGGTACAGGAAGACGTAAAACATCTATCGCAAGAGTAAAATTAGTACCAGGATCTGGAAAACTAATTATTAATGGCTTACCAGGCGAATCATATTTACAATTCAGTCCTAATTATTTAAGAGTTTCGTGTTCCCCTCTTAAGGTACTTGGATTAAATAAAGAGTATGATATATATGCCAATACTGAAGGAGGAGGATTAACCGGCCAGGCAAACGCAATAAGACTAGGCTTAGCAAGAGCATTATGCAGAATGAATCCAGAAAATCGTATTACTCTAAAAGCTGAAGGATTTTTAACAAGAGATGCAAGAATAAAAGAGAGAAAAAAATATGGCTTACGAAAAGCAAGAAAAGCTCCACAATATTCAAAACGATAATATAAAATAAAAAACATTAATAATTTTAATACATAACATATATGAATAAAGATATTCATCCAAAATGGTATAATGATGCTAAAGTATATTGCGATGGCAAACATATTATGACAGTAGGTTCAACTAAACCTGAATTATATGTAGATATATGGTCAGGTAATCATCCCTTTTTTACAGGATCACAAAGAATTATAGATACAGAAGGAAGAGTAGAAAAATTTATGCGTAAGTATAATTTACAATTAAATAATAATAGATAAATTAGCAAAATATTTATATAAATAATATAAAGTTTGACACATTATATCACAATATTGATAATATTAGGGATATTTATTAAAATATAAATATATCAACTACAAATGCCAACTATTCAACAACTTGTAAGATCAGAAAGACAAAGATCTAGTAAAAAAACTAAATCCCCTGCTTTAAAAGGATGTCCACAAAGACGAGGAGTATGTACAAGAGTTTATACAACTACACCTAAAAAACCAAATTCTGCTTTAAGAAAAGTCGCTAGAGTTAGATTAACTTCAGGATTTGAAGTAACCGCATATATACCAGGTATAGGACATAATATACAGGAGCATTCTGTTGTACTTATAAGAGGAGGTCGTGTAAAAGATTTGCCAGGTGTAAGATATCATATAGTGCGAGGTATTCTAGACGCTTCTGGAGTGAAAGACAGAAAAAAAAGTCGCTCAAAATATGGAGCAAAGAAACCAAAAACATAAAATTTAAAAACATATAATATCAAATTAAACTATAAATATGTCTCGTCGCAATAAATCCAAAAAAAGATTAATTCAGCCAGATCCTGTACATAATAGCAAACTAATAAGTATGTTAACTGTAAGAATACTAAAAAATGGTAAAAAAGGATTAGCATATAAAATAGTTTATCAAACATTAGATATAGTTCATAAAAAAACATCTAACAACCCTTTAGAAATATTGGAACAAGCTATACGTAATGCAACACCATTAGTAGAAGTTAAAAGTAGAAGAATTGGAGGATCAACATATCAGGTTCCAATGGAAGTAAGAGCATATCGTGGAACAAACTTGGCGCTCAGATGGATAACAAGATTTGCGCACACAAGATCGGGTAAAAGCATGGCTTTCAAATTAGCAAATGAAATCATCGATGCATCTAATGAAAATGGTAATACGATTAGAAAAAAAGAAGAAACACATCGTATGGCTGAGGCAAACAAAGCATTTGCTCACTACCGTTACTAGATACTATACTGATGAAAATAGTTATTAAATATAAATAAAGAAGGAAAGTAAATAATTATGGCACGTGCAAAATTTGAACGGAAAAAACCTCACGTTAATATTGGAACAATAGGACATGTTGATCATGGAAAAACAACTCTGACAGCAGCTATATCTGCAACTTTAGCTGCAGCGAATGATACAAAAGCTAAAAAATTCGATGAAATTGATGCTGCTCCAGAAGAAAAAGCAAGAGGAATAACAATCAACACAGCACATGTAGAATACGAAACACAAAATCGTCACTACGCACATGTAGATTGTCCGGGTCATGCTGACTACGTCAAAAATATGATCACAGGCGCAGCTCAAATGGATGGGGCTATTCTAGTAGTATCAGCAGCAGACGGACCAATGCCACAAACAAGAGAACATATATTATTAGCTAAACAAGTAGGAGTACCTAATATTGTAGTTTTTTTAAATAAGCAAGATCAATTAGATGATCAAGAACTCTTAGAGCTAGTAGAATTAGAGGTTCGCGAACTATTGGTACAATATGATTTCCCAGGCGATGACATTCCATTTGTAGCTGGTTCTGCATTGTTAGCCCTAGAGAAAGTAACAGAGAACAATACAATTCAAAAGGGAGAAAACGAATGGGTTGACAAAATTCATGAACTGATGGATGCAGTAGATGAATATATTCCAACACCTATCAGAGATGTAGAAAAAACATTTTTAATGGCTGTAGAAGACGTATTTTCAATCACAGGAAGAGGTACAGTAGCCACAGGCAGAATTGAAAGAGGTATCATCAAAGTAGGTGATACAATAGAAATAGTAGGGCTAAAAGAAACTGCTACTACTACAATTACCGGACTAGAAATGTTTCAAAAGACGTTAGATGAAGGTATGGCAGGAGATAATATAGGTATATTATTACGAGGAATACAAAAAAAAGATATTGAAAGAGGAATGGTATTAGCACAACCTGGAACAATTACACCCCATACTCAATTTGAAGCAGAAGTATATATACTGACTAAAGAAGAAGGTGGAAGACATACTCCATTTTTTTCTGGATATCGTCCACAATTTTATGTAAGAACTACTGATGTAACAGGAACAATTACACAATTTACTGCAGATGATGGTTCTGCAGCAGAAATGGTCATGCCAGGAGACAGGATTAAAATGAGTGCTGAACTAATTAATCCTATTGCTATTGAACAAGGAATGAGATTTGCAATACGCGAAGGAGGTAGAACTGTGGGAGCAGGTGTAGTATCTAAAATTCTTGAATAATGCAGCAGATATTATGAAAATTCATGACCAAAACAAAATACGCATTAAATTACAAGCTTACGATCACATTTTATTAGCTTCATCATGTAACATAATACTTGATACAGCCCGTAGAACAAAAGTTAAAGCTAAAGGACCAATAGCATTACCAAGCAAACGCAAAATTTACTGCGTTTTACGATCACCACATGTAGATAAAGATTCTAGAGAACACTTTGAAATACGATCACATATAAAAATCATTGATATATATGAACCATCTTCACAAATAATTGATTCTTTAATGAAACTAAATATTCCTTCAGGTGTAGATATAGAAATCAAACTGTAAAATTGTTGGTAGAATATTTATTCAATATTCTACCAACAATTTTACAGTTTGATTTCAGTAAGATCAATATAAAGAATCTTCTTGATTTACCAGAATAGTACAATCACTCTCTGGAACAGCAACACAAGTTAAAACAAAATTATCGGCTATTTGCTCATCATCTAAAAAAGTTTGATCATCTTGTTTAAGATTACCACTAATTATTTTACCCGCACAAGTAGAACAAGCCCCTGCCCTACAAGAATAAGGTAGGTCTATACCCGCTTCTTCAGCAGCATCTATAACAGTTTTCTCGTCATCACAATCAATAACCTCATCTTTTACTGCTTCATCAGGAAACTGTAACGTAATTTTATAAGACATATGCTTTCTCCTATAATGATTATAAATAATTAGAACTACTAATTGTATATTAACTCAATTAATTAGATGCTATAACAGTTATATATTAGTATATTAAATCATAAAATAAGATAAATAAACATATTATATCTAAATATAATAGTCAAATTTCATAGAAGATTATTATTATAGACACAAAATTTCTAAATAAATTTACAAAATTAATATAATGATAAATACCTCAAGAAACAGCTTAAAATATAACTATATAAAACTTAGGCCTAAAAAAAATATTCAATCCCAGATATATATCAACAATATATATCAAGAAACTTATTGCTTAATTAAAAGATATTATATACAAACAAAAAGACGACCTTCCAGTTTATTATCAGGTATTTTACAACCATTACTATGGCTTATTTTATTCGGAGCATTATTTCAAAACGCACCTGTAAATCTATTGACACAAAACAAGAATTATCATCAATTTTTGAGTCCAGGAATTATAGTTTTTTCATCTTTTACAGGAGCTATTAATTCCGGTTTACCACTAATGTTTGATAGAGAATTTGGTTTCCTTAATAGATTGCTTGTAGCACCATTAAAATCACGTAACTCACTATTAGTCTCTTCAATTATTTTTATATCAACAATAACTACACTACAGACAAGCTTTATAATCATATCCAGTCTACTCATTGAATATAATCAATTAAGTACTCAACAAATCATAACTATATTTATAATACTTTTATTAATTACACTAAGCGTAGGAAGTATCAGTATTTGTTTAGCATTTATTCTTCCTGGCCATATAGAATTTTTAGCACTTACACTAATTGTAACTTTACCAACATTATTTTCGAGCACAGCATTAGCTCCGTTGTCTTTTATGCCTTACTGGCTACAAATAATTGCTAGTATTAACCCACTTACTTATGCAATAGAAAGTATCAGATGTCTTTATTCAGTACCTTATATAAACTATAAAAATCATATTATCAAAACAGTATGGCTAAGTTTCAATATATACAATAGTATTTACTTTTTAATGCTTGTAGCCTTTATATGCTTCTACCTGGTAAAATATATTATTCTATACAAATGCGAGTAAAACCTTATTAATTAATCTGAAAAATGTTATAATAGATTACTATGGAGTCGGTATATATCAAATAGTAAGAAAAGCAATAATTTTATATCTCTTAACTAGGAGGATAGTAGTTCAATGGGACTACCGTGGTATCGTGTACACACAGTGGTATTAAATGACCCAGGACGCTTAATATCTGTTCATTTAATGCATACTGCTTTAGTAGCCGGATGGGCTGGTTCTATGGCCTTATATGAGTTAGCCGTTTTCGATCCATCTGATCCTGTTCTAAATCCAATGTGGAGACAAGGAATGTTCGTGATGCCCTTTATGGCAAGACTTGGAGTAACTGATTCATGGGGTGGATGGAGTATTACAGGAGAAAGCGTATCCAATCCTGGTTTATGGAGTTTTGAAGGTGTTGCTATTACTCATATAGTTTTATCAGGCATGCTATTTTTAGCATCTATATGGCACTGGGTTTACTGGGATTTGGAATTATTTAGAGATCCAAGAACAGGCGAGCCTGCATTAGATTTACCGAAAATATTTGGTATTCATTTACTATTATCTAGTTTGCTGTGCTTTGGTTTTGGCGCTTTTCATACAACAGGATTATTTGGACCAGGAATATGGATCTCAGACGGATATGGAATAACAGGTAAAGTACAACCTGTTGCCCCAGCTTGGGGCCCAGATGGCTTCAACCCATTCAACCCAGGCGGAATAGCATCACACCACATAGCAGCAGGTACTGTAGGAATATTAGCTGGTTTATTTCATCTTACTGTTAGACCTCCACAACGTTTGTATAGAGCACTAAGAATGGGTAATATAGAAACTGTACTATCAAGTAGTATATCCGCTGTTTTTTTTAGTGCTTTTATAGCTTGTGGAACCATGTGGTACGGTTCAGCAACAACACCTATAGAGCTTTTTGGACCAACTAGATATCAGTGGGATAGCGGATATTTTCAACAGGAAATTGAAAGAAGAGTAGAAAATTCACTAAATGAAGGAGCAACACCTGAAGAAGCATGGTCTAAAATACCAGATAAATTAGCATTTTATGACTATATAGGAAACAATCCTGCAAAAGGTGGCTTATTCAGAGCAGGACCTATGGATAAAGGAGATGGTATAGCAGAAGCATGGCTAGGACATCCTATATTTCAAGATAAAGATGGCAGAGAATTGACTGTCAGAAGAATGCCTGCCTTCTTTGAAACATTTCCAGTAATACTGGTTGATAAAGACGGAATTATACGCGCAGATATACCGTTCAGAAGAGCTGAATCAAAATATAGTATTGAACAAGTAGGTGTAACTATTAATTTTTATGGCGGAAAACTAAATGGAAAGGTGTTTACTGATGCTCCTAGTGTAAAAAAATATGCACGTAAAGCTCAATTAGGAGAAGTTTTCGAATTTGATCGAACTACATTAGAATCAGATGGTGTATTTAGAAGTAGTCCTAGAGGATGGTTTACCTTTGGACATGCAAATTTTGCACTCATTTTTTTCTTCGGCCACTTATGGCATGGATCAAGAACTATATTCAGGGATGTATTTGCCGGTATTGGTGCAGAAGTAACAGAACAAGTAGAATTTGGTGCATTCCAAAAATTAGGAGATAGAAGCAGTAAAAAACAAGGTGCTGTATAAAATAAATATATATATAATTATATAAGGAGGTAAATATGGAAGCATTAGTATATGTCTTTCTATTGGTAGGAACATTAATGGTTATTTTCTTTGCTATATTCTTTAGAGACCCTCCAAGAATAGCAAAATAAATATAAACTATTGTCTACTAAAATAGCTGCCTAAATTTAATTTATATAATGAAATAAGCAGCTATAGATCGAGAAAAATAATATAAAAACTCTAAATCATTTATAAGATTTAAATTTATATTATTTACTCTTCATGTTCTTCAAAAGGATCTCGAAGTTCCTTAGATATAGGACCAAAAGAAGTATATATAGAATACATTGTTATCCCTAATAATAAACTAGAGATAAAAATACTAAGAACTGTTGCAGTTTCCATAAAAACAATATAGATTCAGTTAATTTATTTTTATAATATTAATATTATAACTATATAAAATAAAAATTATAAAATATACAAATTAGATTAAAAAACTATGGCATTAAGAACAAGATTAGGAGAAATATTAAGACCTTTAAATTCTGAATATGGCAAAGTCGCTCCAGGTTGGGGTACAACTCCAATTATGGGAGTATTTATGCTCTTATTCTTTTTATTTTTATTAATAATTCTACAAATATATAATTCATCTTTAATTTTAGAGAATGTAGATGTAGACTGGGCAACATTAGGAAGTTAAATATAACTTTTGTATAAAAAATAAATGTTTAACCCAAGATAAAAGCAATTGCTTTTATCTTTTACCTAATACATCAAATTACATAGATATAAACTAAGAGTTAACTAACAACAATTCACTTTCAGCAAAATTATTACTATTAACACCACTATAAGTTTCCTTAATAAAACGTACAAGAACTGAATATTTAATATCTTTCTCAACTTTAACAACAGTACCTACATCCTGATACCAATAAGATTCTTTACGCAAAATTTTAACCACTGATCCTTTCTTTATCATAAAGCAATAATAATTAAACATATAACAATAATATTATTATACAACTAAATCAAATCAGAAGAATTAACTTATATAAACAATAAAAATATATTTTCATATAATATAGTTGCCTAAAAAATACTAAAGATGTTAAATTCATTTAAATATAATTAATACAAGGTTTAAAAATATGAAATTATCTTGGAAAACTTTATTACTGTTATCTTTACCGATAATTGTAATTGGATTCTTTTTATGGCAAGGATTTTTCGCTCCTACAACCAACGAGTTAAATACAAATATAGCACGTTCTAGAATGACATATGGACGTTTTTTAGAATATGTAGATATGGGTTGGGTAAAGAAAGTTGATCTATATGATAATGGACATACAGCTATCGTAGAAGCAGTTGGTCCTGAATTAGGTAATAGAATTCAAAAGATTAGAGTTGAACTGCCAGCAACAGTACCAGAATTAATTGTAAAACTTAAAAAAGCCAACATAGATTTAGATGCACACCCAACTAAAAACACTAGTGCAATTTGGAGTTTAATAGGTAATTTATTATTTCCAATATTATTAATATTAGGTTTAGCATTCTTATTCCGTCGCTCAAACAACTCTTCTGGTGGACCAGGACAAGCAATGTCATTTAGCAAATCTAAAGCTTTATTTCAAATGGAAGCTAAAACTGGTATAGTTTTTAATGATGTTGCAGGAATTGACGAAGCTAAAGAAGAATTTGAAGAAGTAGTTACATTCCTCAAAAAACCGGAAAGATTTACAGCTGTAGGAGCTAAAATACCTAAAGGTGTTTTACTAATAGGCCCTCCTGGTACAGGCAAAACATTATTAGCTAAGGCAATTGCAGGTGAAGCCAATGTACCTTTTTTCAGTATTTCAGGATCTGAATTCGTAGAAATGTTTGTAGGTGTAGGTGCTTCACGCGTTAGAGATTTATTCAAAAAAGCAAAAGAGAATGCTCCATGTATAGTATTTATAGATGAAATTGATGCTGTCGGCAGACAAAGAGGAACAGGTATCGGTGGAGGTAATGATGAAAGGGAACAAACATTAAATCAATTACTAACCGAAATGGATGGTTTTGAAGGAAATACAGGAGTTATAGTAATTGCAGCAACAAACCGAGCTGATATACTTGATTCTGCTTTATTAAGACCAGGACGATTTGATCGACAAGTTTCTGTAGAAATACCAGATTTCAAAGGCCGGCTAGATATATTAAAAGTTCATGCCAAAAATAAAAAGATGGACACAAGTATATCGCTATCAATAATAGCTAGAAGAACCCCTGGCTTTTCAGGAGCAGATTTGGCAAATTTACTAAATGAGGCAGCAATACTAACAGCTAGGCGAAGAAAAAAGTTTATTACATTAAATGAAATAGATGCTTCTATTGACCGTATAGTAGCAGGAATGGAAGGAACAGCATTAACTGATAGCAAAAGTAAACGCTTAATTGCATACCATGAAATTGGCCATGCAATAGTCGGAACACTTCTAAAAGATCACGATCCAGTACAAAAAGTAACCTTAATACCTCGAGGTCAAGCTAAAGGATTAACTTGGTTCACACCAGGAGAAGATCAAAATTTAATATCAAGATCTCAAATTTTATCACGTATAATGGGAGCTTTAGCTGGTAGAGCTGCAGAAGAAGTTGTATTTGGAGATACAGAAGTTACAACCGGAGCCAGCAATGATTTGCAACAAGTAACATCTATGGCTCGTCAAATGGTTACACGATTTGGCATGTCAAACATAGGTCCATTATGCTTAGAAAATGAAGAGTCTAACCCATTCCTAGGAAGAAGTATGGGCAGTGGATCAGAATATTCTGATGAAATCGCAATTAAAATTGATAAGCAAATATATCAAATCGTAGAAAAGTGCTATCAAGAAACAACTAAAATTATTCAAGATAATAGAATTATTATTGATAGATTAGTGGACTTACTAATTGAAAGAGAAACTATTGACGGAAAAGAATTTAAAGAAATAATAAATGAATATACACCTGTGCCAGAGAAAGAAGTCTATATAGTATAAAGAATAAAATGAGAAAAACGAGATTGACGGGACTCGAACCCGCAACTTCCGCCGTGACAGGGCGGTGCTCTAACCAATTGAACTACAATCCCAGCATATCAAGTATATCATCTCATAATCAACAAATAATTGTCAAATATATAAAGCAATATATAAAAAGCCGAGTAACCAATAAAAAGGAGAGGAAGGGATTCGAACCCTCGGTATGATTCAAACATACAACAGATTAGCAATCTGGCGCTTTCAACCACTCAGCCACCTCTCCATTAATGTATAAACATATAATAAGAAGTTTAGTGGCTCAGGCGGGACTTGAACCTGCGACCTTGGGCTTATGAGTCCCCTGCTCTAACCAGCTGAGCTACTGAGCCTTTATAACTGCTGTTAAGTATAACATAAAAGTTAAAACAAATAAATAAATCTTGAATCAATTAAATAACTTATGCTACTAATTTTGAACCTATACCAATTGATGTCAAAATTTCCAACAATAAAGCATGCTCTATATTACCATTAATAATATGAGCTGAAACAACATTATTTTTCAAAGCTTGAATACAACAATCAACTTTAGGTATCATACCTCCGGCAATTATTTGTTGATTTTTTAAATCCTCTAACTTTTCTATATTTAAATGTTTAATCAAACTTGCAGGTTTATCAATATTCAACATAATACCAGGCGTATCTGTCAACAAAATAAGCTTCTGAGCATTCAAACACTCTGCAATAGCACCAGCTACAGAATCAGCATTAATATTATAAGATTGTCCATTTAAATCTGAAGCAATACTAGCAATAACAGGAATATACCCATTAGAAAGTAAAATATTAATAATATCAAGATTAACTTTTTCTACTTTACCTGTATAATTATCTGGCTGATCAATAAAAAAACTAGACGCAGTAATTAAATTGGCATCTTTGCCAGATAAACCAACTGCTATATTGGATGAACGATTAAATAAACTAACTAAATCTTTATTTACCTTACCTACTAAAACCATCTCTACTAATTCCATGGTTATTTTATCTGTAACACGAATACCATTAAAAAATCTAGGTTCTATATTCATTTGCTTCAACCAATAATTAATGATTGGTCCACCACCATGTACAATAACAACTTTAATACCCATATAATATAAAAATAAAATATCCTCTATAATTTTAGACTTCAAAGAAATATCTTTCATAGCAGAACCACCATATTTAATAACTATAGTAGAACCATACAAATCCTGTATAAAAGGTAAAAGATCATTTAATACTTGTACAGACTCAAAATTTTTCAACATTTTTTCTCCTATTAATTATAAATAAAATTACCAAAATAAGTTTACAAAAGTCATATTATTCACTTATTTTAATTTAAAACAATATATAAACATAAAGATACTAACATATGACAAAATTTTGGAACAATATAAACAAATTTCCGAGATTTTTATTCTCAGTAATTATAGGATTTTTCTTGACAACTTTTTACACAATTTTTGAGTTATTAAAAGAAGAAAACAAAAGACTCATCATAGGTATTATAATTATAATATTTATTAGTATAATAACGATGATTTTAAGGCAGATGTTAGGTATAAAATAAAAATTTTATATGTAAGTTTTTTAAAATCAATGACAAAAAATTCGACATATATAATATTATATATACAGTTAAGAAAAAAAAGTAAATATTAATGGATGAAAAATCTTCCTATTTATACATATTTGTATGGTATATATAAACAATATTTGTTTATTAACTAGAAATTTTTACCCTCAATTGTAATCTATTTTTAGTTGTTTATAATACATAAAATATTTTAAGAAATCCATGAATACAAATTATAATTCTGATTCAAAAGAAGTGACAGGTGCATTTGCCCTTATAGACAGTCTAGTTAAGAATAATGTAAAACACGTTTTTGGCTATCCTGGTGGTGCTATTTTACCCATTTATGATGAATTATATAGATGGGAAAATAAGGGTTTAATTACGCACATTTTATGTCGTCATGAACAAGGCGCATCTCACGCTGCAGATGGTTATGCTAGATGTACGGGGAAAGTTGGTGTATGTTTTGCAACATCTGGTCCGGGAGCTACTAATCTTGTTTCTGGCATTGCTACAGCACAGTTAGATTCTGTTCCTTTAGTTTTAATAACAGGTCAAGTGGCAAGGCCATTTATAGGTACAGATGCCTTTCAAGAAGTTGATATTTTTGGTATTACTTTACCTGTAGTTAAACATTCTTATGTAGTTAGAGATCCTAGAGACATGTCTAGAATAGTTTCTGAAGCTTTTTATATTGCGCAACATGGAAGGCCAGGACCTGTCTTAATCGATATTCCTAAAGATGTAGGTTTAGAGAAATTTTTTTATCATCCTCTTAATCCTAGTAATGTTAAATTATTGGGTTGTCGGCCAATGATAAAACCTAAGGATAGTCAAATTGTTAAAATTTTGAATCTCTTATATGAATCTAGTCAGCCTTTACTCTATGTTGGGGGCGGTTCTATTATCTCTGGTTCTCATCAGGTAATTAAAGAATTTTCTTATCGTTTTCAGATACCTATATGTACTACGTTGATGGGTAAAGGAATTATTAACGAGAATGATAGTTTATGTTTAGGTATGTTAGGTATGCATGGTACAGCTTATGCTAATTTTGCTGTTAGTGAGTGTGATTTATTGATAGCTCTTGGTGCTAGATTTGATGATAGGGTGACAGGTAAGTTAGATGAATTTGCATGTAATGCTAAGGTTATACATGTTGATATTGATCCTGCAGAAATAGGTAAAAATCGTGTTCCTCAGGTGGCTATTCTAGGCGATGTTAAGGATGTGATAAGACGTGTTTTAGATTATCTTGATAGTAATTCTGAGCTTTTGTTTAATTCTCAGCAAACTTATTCTTGGAGAAATAGAATAGCTACTTGGAAAATTCAATATCCCTTATTGATACCGAAACATATTAATAGTTTATCTCCTCAGGAAGTGATTTTTTCTTTGTCTCGTATTCAACCAAATTCTTATTTTACTACTGATGTAGGGCAGCATCAAATGTGGGCAGCTCAGTTTGTTAATGTATTGCCAAGACATTGGATGTCTAGTTCAGGTTTAGGCACGATGGGCTATGGACTTCCTGCTGCTATTGGTGTTCAAATTGCTTACCCTTCTGAAACTGTTATATGTATTAGTGGAGATGCTAGTTTTCAAATGAATTTGCAAGAACTTGCTACAATTGCTCAGTATAATTTGCCTATAAAAATTATTATTATAAATAATAAATGGCAGGGCATGGTGAGGCAGTGGCAACAGGCTTTTTATGGAGAAAGATATTCCCATTCTAATATGGAAAAGGGTGCTCCTAATTTTGTGTTATTGGTTCAGTCTTTTGGTATATTAGGTTTGAATTTAGAGCATAGACATGATATGAATAAAGTTTTACATCGTTTTGTAAATTATGATGGTCCATGTTTATTAAATTGTAAAGTCAATGAAGAAGAGAATTGTTATCCTATGGTAGCACCAGGTAAAAGTAATTCACAAATGATAGGAGTATCTAAGTTAGTAAAGAACAAAAATGCGTCACTAGCTAAGATGAAAGTAGATAGCCTTTAATGGGAATTGAACCCATAACTTTTTCCTTACCAAGGAAATACTCTACCGTTGAGTTATAAAGGCTTCATTTATAAAAATTTTCTATTAGTATTGGGCCGGGTTGGATTTGAACCAACGTAGGTAATACCAGCGGATTTACAGTCCGCCCCCATTAACCGCTCGGGCACCGACCCATATAAGTTATATAATATTACTAGAGTATTTAATTGTTTAAGTAATTATAATTTTCCTGGATACAACTGGATTCGAACCAGTGACTTTCACGATGTCAACGTGATACTCTAACCAACTGAGTTATGCATCCTTATATTATATAACATAATATCATATTTTTAACTAGTGTTGATGGGAAAAATTTTTAATTAAATTTTGTTTTTAATCTTGTCGCTTTCCCTGATCGTGACCTTAAGTAGTATAATTTAGCTCGTCTTACCTTTGCTTTTCTCATTATTTTGATTTTTTGAATTAAAGGGGAATGTATTAAGTAAACTCTCTCAACACCAATATTTTGTAAAGTTTTTCTAATAGTAATAGTTGTATTTAATTGTGACTTGTTTTTGGATATTATTACTCCTTCTACAGTTTGAATTCTTTGTTTATGACCTTCTTGGATAAGAATAGACATTTTTATACTATCACCTATATCAATAATAGGTATTGTAAGTTTTTTAAAATCTTTTTCTACTTCATTAATAATAAAATTTTTTTTGTAAGGTTTTCTATACATTATTAGTTCTTATAAGAATTGCTTTATTTTATGTAAACATTCAATTATTATATAAATAATATAGTATTATAGCATTGTAATGCAATATTATTATTTCGTAATTATATGTATTTTTATCAAAGATTTCAGCTGAATTCTGATAACTATCATTTTTTCAATTGTCAGTTTAATTATCTACTAATATTTTCATTTTTTTCATATAAAATCATATCTAACGATTTTGTGTGTTTTTATAGTATAAATAATTACAATTGTTTAATGCGCTCTAAACGTTTTTTGAAGATATTAATTTTTATTATTATTTTCCATAATTTAGATACACTTCTTGAAGTAAGAATTCGTAATTTTAGAGCTTTGAGTTTATACTATTGGTTAGGTTTTTCTATTGTCCACATAAGATTTTGTTATTACAGTTTATATAGATCTACTTCTTCAGCTTATTCTTTATTTAATACAAAATCGATAAGTCAAAATATATTTAGACGCTATCTTATTTTTAATATTTACTAGTTATTTATGCGGAGTATTATTCTTGATCCTGTTCTTCCTCACAATTATATTGCTGAGGAAATTTTATTGGGTACTATTTTAATTTATCCTACTGTTTTCCCTCAACTTATGCCTTTTCTTAAATCAGATTCTTTTTTTGTAGAATCTCATCAATTGATTTATACGAGCTTAGTTACTCTGCATAAAGATAAAAAAATAGATATTTTACAATTATTTTATTTCTTACATAATTCACAAATATTGCACTACGTAGGTGGAGTGTTGAAGATTATTGAGTTGATGAGGCAAAGTCATATTTTTATGCCATCTATTAACATGTATGTTTATATACAGGATCTTATGGTCTTGATTAATAATAGTTATACCAGACGTTTAATAATTCAGTATGGTTACAATGTTATTCAATTAGCTAATATTCATGACTTACATTGTCATCAGATATATAATAAGGTCTCTGAATATTTAGAATCTACGGTGCATAAAATCCCTAAAGAAAATTTAATGACTTTTAAAGATTTAATTGGTGATTTATTAATAAGGTTAAAATATCAGAATTTAAATGTAGTACAGCCGACGATAAAAAGAAATATAATCTTATCAGGTTTTTACTCATTAGACCAATTGATAAAGGGTTTGCAAGGTGGTGATCTAATTGTGATAGCTGGACGTCCTTCAGTAGGTAAAACTTCTTTTGTAATTAATCTAGCATTTAATATTTTATCCTCTATTTCGTTAGGTTTATGTTTTTTTAGTCTTGAGATGTCAAAAATACAAATAATTAGTAAGTTTATGGCTATTGCATCTGGTGTTTCTACCCAAAATATTTCTTTTAGTAAGCTTACAATAAATCAATGGTATGATTTGAATCGAATTTGTCGTAAATTGATGAAATATAAAGTTTATGTTAATGATACACCTAATATATCAATTGAATATATTGAATATACATCTAAACTGCTTTATCAAGAAACAGGTATTGTTCAATTAATCATTATTGATTATTTACAGTTAGTTCAAGTAGAAGGTTTTAGTAACAATATTAGAACACAAGAATTGGGTTATATTACGAGAAAGCTTAAGTTATTAGCGCAGTATTTAAATGTACCTGTAGTTGTTTTATCTCAATTAAATAGAAGTATTGAAACTAGAGTCAATAAAATTCCTATATTATCTGATCTTAGAGAGAGTGGATGTATAGTAAATTATTATAGTTTCAAGTTAGATATTATGAATAATCTTCATGCACAAAGTTTATATGAATCTAATATTTTAACAAGAAGTAATTTAATTAAATGTTTTAATAATAATTATTTATATAATACATTTTTATATGCTCTATATTGCAATTTTTCTTTACAGTATTCTTTTGGTATTCATTGTCATCACTATTTTCTGAGCTTAACACATAACCATAAATTATATTCAAAACTCAGATGGTTTAGGTTAAGTTTTTGTTTGGAAGATAGCATTTGTGTTATAAATTATTTGTATAAATTATCTGCATATATTTTTGAATATGTTTATATTTCACATATAGTTTATTTTGATTATTTTCAAGTTTTTGATCTTCAAGAGGCGTCTTATTCTGTTTTACGACTTAGTAATTTTATTTTACATAATTCAATTGAGCAAGATGCTGATATAGTTATTATATTATCCAAATGTGATAAGAATATAAGCTTGCCGAATATTATAGATGTGTCATTATGTAAGAACCGTAATGGTGTAACTGGTCTATGCAAGTTATTATTTACACCACAAAATAATAGATTTTGTGATGTAAATGAATCATTTTAGATGATCTTATTGGATTAATTCATTGTTATTATTCTTGCAATCTAAGTAGAATATATGTTACTATACAAATGGTTTATTTGCAGCCGGGATAGCTCAGTTGGTAGAGCAGTGGACTGAAAATCCTCGTGTCACCAGTTCAAATCTGGTTCTTGGCAATAACCTTAATCATAACTTACAACAATAATATATTATTGTTGTAAGTTATGATTAAGGTTGTAAAATTTCTATTTGTTCTCCTAATAATACTGTTACTTTACCTTCATCAGTTACGTCTACGACTGCACTATCACCAGCTTTAATTTTTCCTGACAAAACTTCTTCTGCTAGACTGTCTTCTAGTAGCCTCATAACTGCTCTACGTAATGGTCTTGCTCCATAACTAGGATTATATCCTTCATCTACTAATCGATTTTTAAATCTTTCAGTCACTTCTAGTTCTATTTTTTGTTGTTTGATGCGTTCGAATACTTCTTGTAGCATAATCTCTGCTATTTCACGTACTTCATCTTTAGTTAATTGTCTAAATACTATAATTTCATCTAATCTGTTTAAAAATTCAGGACGAAAATATTGCTTTAATTCTTCATTAACTAATGATCTAATACGATTATATTGTGACTCTGTTTGTGACTCTCCCAGTTCAAATCCTAAGCTTCCTCCTCCTTTTTCTATAACTTTTGAACCTATATTAGATGTCATGATTAACAAAGTATTTTTGAAATCTATTGTTCTACCTTTAGCATCAGTTAGTCTGCCATCTTCTAAAATTTGTAGTAAGAGATTGAAAATATCTGGATGAGCTTTTTCAATTTCATCAAATAAAATAACTGTGTAAGGACGTTTTCTAACAGCTTCTGTTAAGTACCCACCTTCACTATACCCTACGTAGCCAGGTGGTGAACCAATAAGTTTAGACACAGTGTGTCTTTCCATATATTCAGACATATCTAATCTAACCATTGCTTCTTGTGAACCAAAAAAATAAGAAGCTAGTGCTTTAGTTAATTCAGTTTTTCCAACTCCTGTAGGACCAGAGAAAATAAAGCTTGCGATAGGTCGATTGGGATTTTTTAATCCAACTCTTGCTCTTCTTATTGCTCGAGAAACAGCTACTACAGCTTCATCTTGTCCAATAATACGACTATGAAGTGTTTCCTCCATATGCATTAATTTTTCTGACTCACTTTTGGTTAATTTGGTTACTGGGATACCTGTCCAAAATGCAACTATTTCTGCAATATCGTCTTCTGTTACTATAGGATCTTCAAGTTGTAAATCAGGTTCATTTTTTTTACTTTGTGCAATGGCTGCAATTTGAGCTTTAATTTCCATTTCTCTAGTTCTATATTGCTCTGCTTTTTCGTATTTCTGTGCTCTGATTGCTTCATCTTTTGTTTTTAATACATTCCTTAGTTCTTTATCTAATTCTCTAGCAGCTGGAGGTAGTTGAGAGTTTAACAATCTAACCCTTGAGCCAGCTTCGTCAATTAAATCAATAGCTTTATCAGGTAAAAAACGATCTGAAATATATTGATTAGCATATTTAGCAGCAGCAGCTAAGGCAGCATCAGACATTTTTAATTGGTGATGTTTTTCGTATCTATCTCTTAAACCAAATAAAATTTCAATAGTTTCTTCTACACTTGGTTCTCCAACCAATACTGGCTGGAACCGTCTTTCAAGTGCCGCATCTTTTTCTATATGTTTTCGATATTCTTCTAATGTTGTTGCTCCTATACATTGTAATTCTCCCCTAGCTAATGCTGGTTTTAGTAAATTTGCTGCATCGATAGCACCTTCGGCAGCACCAGCTCCAATTAAAGTATGTACTTCATCGATAACTAGTATAATATTATTAGCTGATTTTATTTCGTCCATAATTCTTTTAAGTCTTTCTTCAAATTCTCCTCTATATTTTGTACCAGCAACTAATAAACCGACATCTAATGTGACAACTAGTTTATCTTCCAATATAGAAGGGATATCTTTATTGGCAATTCTTTGTGCTAAACCCTCTGCTATGGCCGTTTTTCCTACTCCTGGTTCTCCAATTAGTACGGGGTTATTTTTTGTTCTTCTCCCTAATATTTGTATTACTCTTTCAATCTCTTTTTGTCGTCCAACTACAGGATCTAAGATACCTTCTATTGCTAGTTCTGTTAGGTTTGAGCCAAATTCTTCTAGTGTAGGAGTTTTGCTTCTTGTTTGTGTATTATTGTTGCCATTTGTGTTTGTTTCTGTATTATCCCCCAACATTTGAATGACTTCTGTTCTAATGGATGCTACATTAACGGCTAGATTTTCTAGTACTCTTGCAGCTACACCTTCACCTTCACGTACTAAGCCCATTAATAAATGTTCTGTGCCTATATAATTATGTCCAAGTTGTCTAGCCTCTTCTAAAGAAAGTTCTAGAACTCTTTTAGCTCTTGGAGTAAAAGGTATTTCAACTGCTACAAATCCTGATCCTCTACCAATAATTTTTTCTACTTCTATGCGTGCATCTTTTAAATTTACATTCATAGATTTTAGTACCTGTGCAGCAATACCTGTGCCTTCACCTATTAAACCTAATAAAATTTGTTCTGTACCAACAAAGTTATGACCTAAGCGTCTCGCTTCTTCTTGAGCAAGCATAATAACTTTTATTGCTTTTTCTGTAAATCGTTCAAACATTTAATTAAAGCAAATGAATATATATTACCTTTGATACTACATAATAATAACACACTTAAAAATATAACTTAATAGTTATATAGAAAAGTTTTTATATATTCTATAAATCTTTATTAATTACTAAAGATTATTAAATTTCAATTTGTTATTACTTATAACTAGATTCGTTGGATAGAATTTTGTTATCATTTATAATAATTATTTAATATATAATACTTAACTATTGAGTTCGTATAATCTTTTGCATTTTTTAATTTAAGGAAAATCATTATGGCTGTTATTCAGTTTATTAAAGGAATTAATGAAACAATTGTTGCTGATGTTTCTTTAACACGTTCTAGAGATGGAAGCAAAGGAACAGCAACATTCAGGTTTAATAATCCAGATATTTTGAGGTCGGGTATGGAAGATAAAGGTGATATTACAGGAATGTATCTAAAAGATGATGAAGGTGAACTTATGACTAGAGATGTAAGTGCTAAATTTATTAATGGTAAACCGCAAGCTATAGAAGCTATATATATAATAAAAAGTCCACAGGAATGGGATCGTTTTATGCGTTTTATGGAAAAATATGCTAATAGAAATAAGCTTTCTTTTACTAAAGCTAAGTAAAATTAATTTGTATTTTTCAAAATGATATATTAGTAATATTAAATTATGAATGTTTATTATATTCAATATTTTTGTATATGAAATTCTCTTTAAGATGGCTTAAACAAATTGTAGATTTAAATGGTATAAAATTCAGTTCTCTTGCAGAAAAACTAAATGTATCAGGTTTTGAAATAGAAAATATTATTCATGATCCATCTGTCAATGATACATGTTTTGATTTAACTGCAACAGCTAATAGACAAGATGTATTAAGTGTAGTAGGTTTAGCTAGAGAAATCAGTTGTCTTGTTAATAGACCTTTAATGTACAAATTGTACACAGATTCTCTTAATACTAATATTAATGGTTTCAACTTGTCAGATAAGAATGTTTCTATATCAGATTTATCTTTAACACAGATCTATCATTTAAATAATACTTTATCTCCTTCATGGCTCCAATATTATTTAATTAGTCAAAATATTAAACCATTAAATCTATTAATTGATATTTCTGAATATATATATTTAAAATGGGGGCATTTAATACATATATTTGATCAAAAAAAAATTTATTCCTTAGAATTAAATTATTCTCGATTCAGTTTACAGAAAACAAATAGTTATTTATTGAGTAAGCAAAATGTTGAATTAGAAGTTTTAAAATATGATGATCTTATATTATCTGCTATTGGCTTTTATGTGAATCCTCGGATTCAGTGTGATTTGTTAACAAATTCTATAATTATTTTTGGTCAAGTATGTAATAAACAATATATTAAGAGTACACAAAAACTTTTAAATCTTAGCACAGATCTGTCAAAAAAATGTTTGAACCAAGGCTTAAGATCTGATTTTGTTAATGCATTATACGAAACAATTCAGTTGATTGGATCATTTGGATGTGGTACATTAGGTAAGTTTTATGGTTATCATAAGATCAATTATATACCTAAAATTATAATTTTAGATATGAATAAAATACGCAATATTTTAGGTGTTGTTAGAAGCAATTTATCTGGCTATTTAACTGTACAAGAGATTACTCATTTATTAGATAGTTTGAATTTTATCACAATATATGATGAGTCAAAGAGTATTTTTAAGATACAAGTACCTATTCATAGACAATACGATATTAATAGGCCTATAGATGTAATTGAAGAAATAGGGCGTATTTATGGTTTTAATAAGTTTATTAGTAGGCTGCCTTTTGTGCATAAAAGCAACTTATCTATTTATAGTACGCTTACAAGTAAGATAAGTCAAATTCGTTATTTATTACGTTACTTAGGTTTACATGAAGTTCAAAATCATTCTTTTGGTGAACATCTAGTTTCTAATATTACAACAGAAGTTCAAGTTCTTAATCCTTTAGGTCAAGATCAGTCTTTTCTAAGAAGTAATTTGATAGATCAGTTAGTAATAAATGAGCAAAATAATCTTAAGCAAGGTAATAAGAATATTGAAATTTTTGAAATAGGAAAGATATTTAAGCTTAATAAATCAATTAGAAGATCTAATCATATTGTTAGTTCTTTTGAATTCTTATATCTTTCTGGTTTAGTTACAAATGCTACTTTTTTACAAAGATCTTGGTCACATAAACCAGAATCACTAAGTTGGTTTCATGCTAAGGGTATAATAGAAGAGTTTTTAGATAGATTACAGGCTGTAATAGTATGGAAAAATATAAACGATTTAAATGAAAGTTGTTTATTTTTTAATTTGACAAAATTATTAAATATGAATCGTACGGCAATTATTTATAATATGAAAAACCAAGAAATAGGTATATTTGGACAGTTGCGTAATTGCTATGGAATTTCTGCTTATACATTTGAATTTGATTTAGTTAAATTAATAGCTTCTATTAAATCTGTAAATCATATTAATTCTCTTTTTTATCCTTATTCTTATTATCCTAGTTTAACTAGAGATATATCTTTAACTTTAGATAAGCTTAATAGTATAGATATAGTGAAGCAACAAATATCTAGTTTTAATAATTCTTTAATTGAATCAGTTGAAGTATTTAATCATTATAAAAATAAGTCTACTAATTGTTATAATGTTGGTTTACGTATTATTTATAGAGCTTGCGATAGAACTTTAAGTTATGATGATATTAATCGTATTGATAAAGAAATACGAGGTTTATTGATTAAATATAGAATATGTTAATTGGGATATTTTGTTTTACGTATCTAAAGTAAATCATAAGCCGGATTTTGTTCTTAATAATTTTAAAATTTATATATTTTATCTGAAGATTAAATTTATTAAGGGTAGTTATTAATCTTTTTTTTATATTTACATATAAACTTTTTGCAGTACTGAAAATAAACCGTAAATTACAAGTGCTTATTTTATAATAGATATTTTTAATATAAGGTTTGGTTTATTACTTTGCTCTTATACGGGGTTTGCCTAGCAAGTATTTTGATCATACTTCTGGTACGCTCTTACTGTACCTTTGCACCCTTACCTACTATCGTAAATTAGGCGGTTTTTTTCTGTGGCACTTGCCTTATAGTTACCTATACTGTTATTTATACAGCTATACTATATACTACTTGGAGCCCGGACTTTCCTCAAATTTGTTTTAAAATTTGCAACTACCTATGTTTACTTATATATATAATACATATTTTAAAGCAAAAGTACAATTCTATCTTAGTGACTTAATTCATAATAATCAGAATAGAAAAGATGCGTTTAACAGGTTTTTCAGAAAAAGATTTTGGAGCTATCTTAAGTCAATATAAATATAATTTACATCCAGGTGATATTATAGCTGGTACTATTTTTCATCAAGAGTCACAAGGTTTTTTAGTAGATGTAGGAGTAAGTATAGCAGGTTATTTACCCATGGATGAAATTTTATTGCGTTCTTGTAATGATAGATGTGATTTTAAATATCTTATTAATAATACAAGAGAATTTTTTATTTTGGCGTATAATAAGGACAGACAACAGTTGTTATTATCTATTAAAAGGTTAGATTATATAAGAGCTTGGAAACGTATTAAGCAGCTCGAATCAGAAGATATTATTTTAGATGTGCCTATATGTAATTTTAATAAAGGAGGAATTCTAACTGTTTTAGAAGGTTTGCAAAGTTTTATACCTAAATCTCATTTAATTGCATTTACTAATTATCAATTTATGTTAAAATATAACTTGCCATGTAAGTTATTATTAGTTGATGAAAAAAATAATAAGATTATATTAAGTCATAAACTAGCTTTACTTGATCTTTATTCTAACTTATTGAAAGTGGGCAAATTGGTATATGGTCAAATTACTCGAATTAAGCAATATGGTATTTTTATCACTATCTATGGTATACCTGCATTACTACATATATCAGAAATAGCTCATCAATATATAGATATAAAAAATATAAATCATACTTTTCAAATTGGAAATAAAATTAAAGTTAAAATTATTCATATTGATATGAAGCAAGCTAGATTATCTGTTTCTAGAAGAGAATTTATCTAGCCGCCCCCTACAATTGTGATGATTTCTATTTTATCTTGTGGTTTAAAGAAAATTATATCGAATTCTTTAGAGTTTATAATACGATTATTATGTTCTACAACAATGGAATTTAATTCAAATTCTAGATAGTGTAATAACTCTTTAAGAGACATGTCAATATAACAATTAAACGCTTGTCCATTAATAAAAATTGTATTGTATTTTGTGTTCATATAATATATTTTATTAGAATCTATTAAATATTTCAAAAAATATAGACTTATTATTTAAAAAGTATTATACTTCATTATTATATTTATGAATTTTGGCGGATGTAGCCAAGAGGTTAAGGCAGTGGATTGTGGCTTCACTATTCGCGGGTTCGAGTCCCGTCATTCGCCCTGTAGTTTATTTAAGGAATTTAACAAAGTTAATTTTGCTAGTTCTGTGCGGTTCCTGGTATTTGTTTTGTTTAATAAGCGGCTTACATATTTCTCTATATTTCTTATACTTGATTTAAATTTGTGAGCAATTTCTTTATTTGTATAGCCTTTTGATACTAATAAAAGTACTTTATACTCTGTTGGTGTCAAAGAATTAAAAATAGAATCTTGCTTTTTATTGTGAAGTTGTCGAATATTATGGTTAATATTTGGTTGATATAATTTAAGTTGTTTAAATATATTATTTATTATAGCTATTAATTCTTCAGGATAAAATGGTTTAGTCAGGTATGCATTACATCCTAAGTCATATCCTAAAATACGATCTTGTGTCATCCCCTTGGCTGTCAAAAAAATTACAGGTATTTGATGCCAGTCTTTTTTAGAGCGTATTTTTTTGATTAGCTTGTAGCCGTCTATATTTGGCATCATGATATCGGTAATGATTAAATCCGGTTGCGTAATTGTTAAGTTTTCTAGTGCATTATATGCATTTGTTGTAATGTGTATTATGAAGCCTTCAGAGATCAAGTAAGAAGCCATGGAATTTAATAAATCTATATCATCATCTATAAGAAGTATTGTTTTTTTCATTATAAGATTGTATCAAAATGAGTATATTATTAAAAGCTTATTTTTAGTATTTACTATAAGTAATAATTATGAGTAACAAATGGAAGCAATTATTTTTTGAATCAGAAATTCCTTTTTATACTTATAAATTGAATAAAGGAGATGCATTGATATTAAACTATCAAGCAAAGTGCAAACCGTTTATTATAATTTGTTATGGTACTGTATATATTATGAAAATTTTTACTAATAGTGAGTCTATTTTTATATCCATATTAACTTATAAAAGTATAATTGATTTTAATTTTTTTGATTCTAATTATATTTATTATAAAGTAGTTGCATTAGAAAATACTTACTTTATTAAATTTTTTTGGTTAGATTATATTGCTCATTGTCAGTATTTATCAACTTCAATTAAATTACTGGATTTATTTCGCTATACTTTAAGACAATATGAAAATTCATCATCTATATTAATACATAAATCGATTAAATATAGAATAGTTCAATTATTATTATTATTATGTAAGGATTTTGGAGTATTAAATAATAATTATGTTCTTATTCCTTTTGAGTTATCACAAAAAACTATTAGTTATATTACAGGAAGTAATCCAATTACCGTCAATAAAGTTGTAAATTTTTTAATTGAAAGACTATTTATCAAGTACGTTATAAAAAATAAAATTGTAATATGTTATTTTTCTTTTTTTATTTATCTGCGAAATAATAAAATTACCTAATATATAAAAAAGAAAATAATAAATGTTATAATTATATTGATTTAAAACTTAATAATAAGTTTAGGTGAATTGTAGTTTAAATGCACAACTTTTATATTTTACTAAACAATTAATATGGGAAAGGTTTATGATTGGTTTGAAGAAAGATTAGAAATTCAAGCTATTGCAGACGATATAACTAGTAAATACGTTCCTCCTCATGTCAACATTTTTTATTGTATTGGCGGTATAGTATTTACATCTTTTTTAATTCAAGTTGCAAGTGGTTTTGCTATGACTTTTTACTACCGGCCAACTGTGGCTGAAGCTTTCTCATCTGTTGAATATATTATGACGGATGTTAATTTCGGCTGGTTGATAAGATCAATTCATAGATGGTCGGCTAGCATGATGGTGCTTATGTTAATATTACATATGTTTCGAGTATATTTGACGGGTGGTTTTAAAAAACCACGTGAATTAACTTGGGTTACAGGTGTCATATTAGCTGTTTTAACAGTCTCTTTTGGTGTAACTGGTTATTCTTTACCGTGGGATCAAATAGGATATTGGGCTGTTAAGATTGTAACGGGTGTTCCTGAAGCTATTCCTGTAGTAGGAGCAAGTATAGTTGAATTATTAAGAGGTGGAGTTAGTGTAGGGCAAAGTACACTTACAAGATTTTATAGCTTGCATACTTTTGTTTTACCTCTTTTAACTGCTGTATTTATGTTGATGCATTTTTTGATGATTCGTAAACAAGGAATATCAGGACCTTTATAATTAATAGTTATATTTATAAACGTGTTTTAAAATCTAGTATTGAGGAATTTCTGTATGTCAATTATAAAAAAACCGGATTTAACTGATCCAAAGCTTCGTGCTAAATTAGCTAAAGGTATGGGACATCATTATTATGGAGAGCCAGCTTGGCCAAATGATATATTATATATGTTTCCTGTCGTTATTTTAGGAATATTAGCTTGTGATGTAGGTTTATCGGTTTTAGAACCTTCTGCTATAGGAGAGCCGGCTAATCCTTTTGCTACACCTTTAGAGATATTACCAGAATGGTATTTTTTCCCTACTTTTAATTTACTAAGAGTTATACCAAATAAGTTGATAGGTGTTCTATCTATGGCATCTGTACCTGCAGGTCTAATTACTGTTCCATTTATTGAAAGTGTTAATAAGTTTCAAAATCCTTTTAGACGTCCTGTTGCTACTACAGTGTTTTTAATTGGAACTTTTGTGGCAGTTTGGCTTGGTATTGGTGCAACTATGCCTTTATCTAATGCAATTACTTTAGGAATATTCTAAATATTATTGAATTGAATCATAACAATATTGTTATGATTCAATATTCTTATTTAATTGATACTTTAGCACCAGCTTCTTCAAGTTGTTTCTTTAACTCTTCAGAGTTCTCTTTAGTTGTATTTTCTTTGATTGTTTTAGGTGCTGATTCTACTAACTCTTTTGCTTCTTTTAACCCTAAACCAGTTATTGATCTAACCACTTTCAATATAGCAATTTTTTTAGCTGATGGTACTTCTTCTAATATAATATCAAATTCTGTTTTTTCTTCCGTTTCATTTTTAGTAGAGTTATCTGCAGCTGTAGGCATAATTATTGCAGGGTTTTGAGATGCAATAGATGCATCAATATTAAATGTTTCTTCTATCTGTTTCACTAATTCAGCTGCTTCTAATAGCGTTAATGATTTTAAATCATTAATAATATTATCGATTTTTATGTTCATTATATAAATAAATTATTTGTTTTGCATGTAAATAAAGTAAACGTTTTGATTATTTATTTTATCATAAATAGCTGTCGCGTAAAAGATTAATATCTAATGGTATTGAAGGTCCCATAGTACTAGTGATATAGACAGACTTCCAATATTTACCTTTAGAACCTTGTGGTCGATTCTTATCTACAGATTGTTGTAAAGCAATTAAATTGCTATACAATTCTTCTGAAGTAAAATTAAGCTTACCAAATGGAATATGTAATATTCCACTGCGGTCGATTTTATATTCCAACTTGCCCGCTTTAAATTCTTTAATTGTATTTACTAAATCATTTGTTACTGTCCCAGCTTTAGGTGAAGGCATTAGTCCCTTAGGGCCTAAAATTTTACCTAGTTTAGCTATTGATATCATAACATCTGGTGTAGCTATAAGTTTATCGAAATCTAAACGACCCTTTTTGATTTCATCAATTAGATCTTCTCCTCCTATTATATCTGCTTCAGTTGATTTTGCTTGTTGGATTTGATTGTTTGTAGTAATTACAGCTATACGGGTTCTTTTGCCTGTTCCTTTAGGTAGCATAACGGTTGCTTTTAATTGTTGATCTGCATATTTAGGGTCTAATCCTAGTACGATATGTACCTCTGCTGTTTCTATAAAATTTACATTAGATAAATTTTTCATTAAATATAAAGCGTCTAAAGGTGCATAAAATCTGTTTTTTTCTACTTGCTTTAAAAGCATATCAAAGCGGCGTGAATGTTTTGTCATGTTCAATTGATTTCATATTAGTCAATAATTTGGATACCCATATTTTTTGCAGTGCCTTTCACAATTTTCATAGCTTTTTTGATATCTTGAGTGTTCAAATCTTGTAATTTGATTTCAGCTATTTCCTGTAATTGTGGTGTAGAAATGGATCCAATTTTTTGATTATTTGGTTGTCCTGATCCGTGTTGTATTTTAGCAGCTTTTTTTAGAAGTACAGCTGCTGGTGGAGTTTTTAAAATAAATGAAAAACTACGGTCTTCGTATATTGAAATTTCAACAGGTATAACTAAGCCTATTTTATCTACTGTTCTTGCATTATATTCTTTACAAAACATTACAATATTGGCTCCGTATTGTCCTAATGCTGGACCTACTGGTGGAGCGGGAGTAGCTTTGCCTGCATTTAAAGCTAATTTAACAAGCCCTATAATTTTTTTAGCCATAAAGTATTTATTTATTTTTGATTATTAATTCTATGGGTTTATTATAGAGCATCAGAGTTATTAATGTAAAATTCCTAGTATTATATTTAGTTTGTTTAATGTTTATCTTTATATATTATTTATCTTTTTGTTCATTTAATATAATAATAATATTACACGCCTTGAAGGACTTGAACCCTCGACATTAGGTTTTGGAAACCTACGTTCTACCAGCTGAACTAAAGGCGTTGTATACAAAAACATACATTAAAATATAGAAAAAGTAAAAAAAACAAGTAAATTAAGTGTTTCCCCAAATTGGCTGTGAAATATTTACTGGTTATAATATATAATTTTTCAGCTTAATTATATTATTAATAGATTTGTATTATGGTAAGAAATTAAATATCCATAATATGCAATTCAATGATCAATATGAGATGATACAAGTATATTAATAGTATTGTTTTTTATTTGTATATTTTTTATGTTTTATCCGATATCCACTAATCATCTTTCAGAATTAGAGTATAAAAGATATGCTCGTCATTTAGTTTTAGATAATATTGGAGATGATGGGCAAAAGAGATTAAAGGCAGCTAAAATTTTATTTGTTGGTGCAGGTGGGTTAGCTGCATGTGGTATTATTTATTTAGCTGCTTCTGGAGTAGGTTGTTTAGGTATTGTAGATGATGATCGGGTAGCTTACTCTAATTTACATAGACAAATTTTATATAAAGATGAAGATATTGGTAAATTAAAAGTTGATGTGGTGCGTGATAGGATTAAAAATGTCAACCCAGAATGTACTATTCGTATATATTCATATACTATAAATGAATGCAATTGTAGAGATATTATTAAAAATTATGACATAGTTATAGATACAACTGATAATTTTCAATCAAGATATATAATTAGTAAATCATGTTATTTACAAAGCAAGATACATATTTATGGAGCTGTGCAAGGCTTTGAAGGACATGTCAGTGTTTTTAATTATAAAAGCGGGCCTTTATACTCTGATTTATATCCTAAAAATTTAAATTTATATACCAAAAAATGTAGTATATTGGGTATATTTGGTGTATTGACTGGTATTATAGGTACGCTTCAAGCAGTAGAAGCAATGAAAATTGTTTTAGGTATAGGCGATATTTTAAGTGGTTATTTATTAGTGTATAATCTTCTTGATGTATCTTTTAAAACAATAGAAATAGTGCCAAAAATTAATTGTAAGTGGATTAGTGGTTACTATGAAAATAAATTATCTACTTCTAATTTCATTAATCAAAGCAATTTATTGTTTAAATTGAATCAATCGACTATAATTTTAATTGATGTTCGTCAATCAGAAGAATTTCGTAAATATCATTTGTCTAAAGCCATCAATATTCCTTTACAAAATGTTAAGTATAGAAAAACAATTAATTTTATACGTCATTATTTAAGAGATAAACAAATCATTATATATTGTTATGATAATTTAAGATCCTTTCTTGCGTCACAAATTTTATATAAACATCAAATTAAACATTATTGTTTCAATAGTGAATAGTATTATATAATATATTTTATTATTAGTTGCAGAGTTAGACATGAAAAAAAAAATTACAGTTATTTTAAAGAAAAATTTGGTTAATCTTGGATCAGCAGGTAATATAGTCAAGGTAAGCTCTGGTTATGCTTTTAATTATTTGATTCCTTATGATTTTGCTTATTTAGCCACTAGTGGAAGATTAAAGCATTATAAAATGTTTTTAAATATAAAACAAAAAAAATTCAATGAAATTAGGGATAAATTTCAGATACTTGCTCAAAAATTAAATAAGATTGCAAAAATTAGTCTTAAGAAGAAAGTAGGTAATACGAATCAAATTTTTGGCAGTATAAGTGATAAGGAAATAATATCTAATATTTTATATCTTACAGGAGAGAAATTAGAGAAAAAACAGCTTCATATACCTAATATTAAGAAGATAGGTATTTATAATTTAGATATTATTCTTTCAAATGAAATGAGAATATGTATAAAGTTGCAGGTTTTTCCAGCTTTTATATAGTACGGAATTATAAGTAATTAGTTTAATAGTTTTACTGGGGTGGGAGGATTCGAACCTGCGAATGGCGGAGTCAAAGTCCGCTGCCTTACCGCTTGGCTACACCCCATATAAATATATTAAACAATTAATTAGTATTAATTGTCAACTAGAGTTTAATATTTGAGCTTGTATATTTCTTTCAAAAAAGTTGAATAAGAAATGGTACACTGCTTGTGTTCATCTAGTTTTTTAGTAGTAATGCAGTTATCATTTATTTCTTGATCTCCTAAAATAATACAAAACTTAGCTCCTAATTTGCTAGCTCTTTTAATTTGTTTTTGAAAACTTGTATTAGATAAATCTAATTCGAATTTTATATTTTCTTTTTCTAAATTTTGTATTATTTCCCAAATTTTTTTTTGTGCTTCTAATCCCTGTGTTGCTATATATACATTTATTGGTTGTTCAGATAGGATTAATTCTTGTTCAATGATTGTTAATAATCTTTCTAATCCTATAGCCCAACCTACGGCTGGTGTTTTTGGGCCTCCTATTTGTTCTATCAGGTTGTCATAGCGTCCGCCTCCGCATATAGTGTTTTGACGATCTTGAGAATTTGTTTTTATTTCGAAAGTTGTTTGATTATAGTAATCTAATCCTCTCACTAATTTATGATTGATTTTATATGGTATATCTAAATTATTTAAGTGGGTGCAAACTAAATAGAAGTGTTCAGTAGATGTTTTATTCAAGTATTTGTTTAAGTTTGGAGCGTATTGTAATATTTCTTGAGTTTTGATATTTTTGCTATCTAAGATCCTTAAAGGGTTAGAGTAGAGGCGATTCTGAGAATCTTCATCTAAATCGTTTTTATATTGCAATAAGTATTCGACTAAGTCTATTTTGTATGCCTGTCTTTCTTCTAAGCTGCCAATAGAATTAAGTTCTAGTATATAATCTTTTAATTGGAGTTGACAGAGTAATTTACTAGCTAAGTGTATTACCTCTGCATCTGCCATTGGGCTTAAGCTACCAAGGCATTCTATACCCAATTGATGGAATTGTCTTTGTCTTCCACTTTGTGGTCTTTCGTATCTAAACATTGGCCCTAGATACCATAGTTTTTGTAGCTTGTGTTGATAAAGCTTATTGCTTACGAATGCTCTAGCTATACTTGCTGTTGCTTCTGGTCGCAGCGTTATATTTCTTTTGCTTTGATCCATGAATGTATACATTTCTTTATTAATAATATCTGTTTCTTTTCCTATAGTACGTTGAAATAGGTTTGTTGATTCTATAATAGGCGTTCTGATTTCTGAATAGTTGTGTAAAGATAGTATCGCTGAAGCTTTATTATATATATATTGCCAATAGATAATTTGATGAGGTAGTATATCTTTAGTTCCTCTTAGTGGTTGCATAAAATATGATTTTAATATTATTATATGTATTAAATATTATGATAGAAAATATGATTTGTTATATGTTTTTATAAAATTATCGGGCAAGGAGGGATTCGAACCCCCGACACCGTGGTTCGTAGCCACGTGCTCTAATCCACTGAGCTACAGGCCCTTATGTATTATTAGTATATCAGGTTTCTGATCAAAAACTTATTTTTTTATTTGTTAATTGTTCTTATTTATAACATGAGTATTAAATTATTTTAATTTAGATCTATTTATATATTTTTAATTAAGTAAGGATTAAGTATAACTAAATGGCAAAAAAAATTTTATATCAAGATAATGCCCGCAAAGCTTTAGAGAAAGGTATGGACACTTTAGTTGAAGCTGTTGCTATAACACTTGGGCCTAAAGGTAGAAATGTTGTATTGGAAAAAAAGTTTGGTGCTCCTCAGATCATTAATGACGGAGTAACTATTGCTAAAGAAATAGAGTTGAAGGATGTAATAGAGAATACGGGTGTTGCATTGATCAGACAGGCTGCATCGAAAACAAATGATGTTGCTGGTGATGGTACAACTACTGCTACTGTATTAGCTCATGCTATAGTCAAGCAGGGTCTTAAAAATGTTGCAGCTGGTGCTAATCCTATTATCTTGAAAAAAGGAATAGAAAAAGCAGTGAAGTTCATTGTTGCTAAAATTGCAGATTATTCTAAACCTGTTTTAAATATGCAGGATATTACCCATGTTGGTTCTATATCGTCTGGTAATGATATGGAAGTTGGAAATATGATAGCTAATGCTATTAAGGAAGTAGGTAAAGAAGGAATTATTTCTTTAGAAGAGGGCCAGTCAACCAGTATAGAATTAGAAATTAAAGAAGGAATGAGATTTGACAAAGGTTTCATCTCTCCTTATTTTGTTACAGATACATCTAGAATGGAAGTAGTACAAGATAATCCGTATATACTAATAACAGATAAGAAAATTACACTTATTCAACAAGAATTATTACCTATTTTAGAAAAAGTTACTAAAACAGGTCGTCCTTTACTGATTATAGCGGAAGATATTGAAAAAGAAGCATTGGCTACAATTATTGTGAATAAATTAAGAGGTATTATTAATGTAGTTGCTGTCAGATCACCTGGTTTTGGAGATAGAAGAAAATTGTTATTAGAAGATATAGCAATTTTAACTTCAGGAGAAGTGATTACACAGGATATGGGTCTAACTTTAGATAATATAACCTTGAATCAATTGGGATATGCTAGACGTGTTCAAATTACAAAAGATACGACAACAATTGTTGCAGATGTGGATGAAAGTCTTATCAAAGAACGTTGCGATCAAATTAGAAGGCAATTAGAAGCTAGTACAAATAGTTATGAAAAAGAGAAGTTGCATGAAAGACTAGCTAAATTGTCTGGAGGTGTTGCTGTTATTAAGGTAGGGGCTGCCACTGAAACAGAAATGAAAGATAAAAAACTTCGTTTAGAGGATGCTATTAATGCAACTAAAGCCGCTATTGAAGAAGGAATAGTTCCTGGAGGGGGTTCTACTTTTGTGCATCTATCTCAAGATTTGCGACATTGGGCTCTAAACACTTTAGTTACAGAAGAACTAGTAGGTGCCTTAATTATAGTTGATGCTTTATTATATCCCATTAAGAGAATTGTTGAAAATGCTGGTAGTAATGGTGCTGTAATTGTAGAAAAAATTAAAGGTAGTAATTTCTCTATGGGTTATAATGCTGATATTGGTCAAATTGTTGATATGTATAAGGAAGGTATTGTTGATCCAGCTAAAGTTACACGTTCTGCTTTACAAAATGCAGCTTCAATAGCTTCAATGATTTTAACAACAGAATGTCTTATTGCAGATCAAGCAGATAGTTAAAAAACAATTTATTTTAATCCAGCTATGTATGTATTATCTATGTAAGATGGTGATTTTAGGTATTTGATAAGAAAGTAAATACCATGTTCATGACTTAATATATGCATTAAATATAAATTAAATATAGCGATTTCTGTTATGTCTGTATCATAAAAATAGAACTGACTGTTAGTATTATAGTAGTTATGTGTTTTATAGTATATGTATTTGAATCTTTGCAGGTACTTTTTGATACTTTTTAAATGATTATCATTATATAATTCCTTTAACATATTATTGATTTTTTTTTGTATCCTGAAATTGTTAACAGATTTATAAAGATAATATATAGCTTGTATTGTATCTTGAAAATTGTATAATGTATAACATTGTGAATGTCTAAGTAAATTGCCACATCGTATCAAAAATAGATCATTTAAATGTGTAGCTATTCCTATAGAGTTTATTTTATATGTATAATTTTCGTCTAAATTGTATAAGTTTATAGCTTCACTACTGATTAATAGAAAATCAATTTTTTTTTATATAATTTATTATTCATAATTATGTACGGTCATTAAATATTATAAATACTTGTATTGTATGATGCAAAGTATTGAGATGTTTAGTATAATTTATAAATTATTACTAATCATCTATCATCTAATAGAATTTGAATTAATTTGTGCCAATAAAATTAAATTCTGGAAATGTATCTTGAGCCTGTCTCAAGGATATATTTTTGTTTTTTTCTTGCCAAAAATTTATGATTTCAGTGGTTTTATTGAGTAAATCTATTCTTTCATTTTCATTAATCCATGGTTTTGACTCTAATTCTGTTTTTAGTTCTTCCCATGCGTCATTACGGGGCCAAAAAAAATAAGATGTTAGTGGGCTTTTATTTTGACCTATCATGTAATCAATAGCTATAGCAATATTATTTTCAAGCCATAAAATTTTAAATGTAAATTTGGACAATCTAATCTCCTTCGATTGAATATATTATATTAATTTTGTTTTTCAAGTTGGTTTATAATTTGTTGAACTTTTTTAGTTGCTTGAGCACCTTCACTGATTCTTTTTCTAGCTTTCTTCAAGTTTACTTGTGACTTATTAGTTATTGGGTTATGAAATCCTATTTCTTCAATAGCTCTTCCATCTCTTGGTTGTCTACTATCTATTACTACAACTCTATAGCTAGGCTGTTTTTTCCTTCCAAATCTTTTTAATCTAATTTTTAGCATGATAATTACAAGATATAAATAAATATAGTGTTTATATTTAATATTAAATAATTTTTTATTTGATTAATCAACTCTTGTGATGTAAAGTTTGTTATTGTTAAGTCATAGATTCAAGCTGTATATTGTTAAATATAACTGTTAAACATTGTAAAAAAATAATTCCGAGCATAGGCGACATGTCCATCCCAAAGATCATGGGTATTGTTCCTCTAAATAATTTAAGATATGGATCAGTCAGTCTGTTTAGAGAGCAAAAAGGTTCATTATACCAATTCACTGTTGGAAACCAAGCTAAAGATAGTTTCAATAAGATAGATATAAGATATATTTCAGAAAAATTGGCTATAGATGTGAAAATTAGGTTAAAAGAATTGATTATAATATTCATTATTTTATAATATTGATATTTTACGATAGATTAATCAATATAAACTTAATTGATTTTTATAGTATATATGTTTACTTGTGGATGGTTTTTAGCTAGATATTTTAAAATATTATTATTGCATGTAAGACAGACGATTTTTACATGGTTTAAATTAATTTGATTACTGTTTTGTAAGTAGTTAATGATTTCAATTATCCCATAATTTTTTAAAAATTTTTCAAATATAATTATTTTATATTTTTGTAGTTCTTCATTATAGTAAAAAGTATTATTTATATTGTTAAAATCTATATGTTTTAGATAAGATTTTGGTAATATTCTTTGTACATCTGCAAGCATGTTATAACATTCTATTATATTAGTTATAATCAAATACTTGTCTAATTGATTTAATAAATGTTTTTCTTTTAAAATATCAACTTTTTTGATATATATATGATCTATTGTTAACCATTTTCTTAAGATTTCATAAAAAATAAGCATGCCTAATGTTTTTTCGTTATCTGTATATTGAGGTTGTTTATGTGATTTTTGATAAATAATTTCATATGCTAATGTTTGTATAGTTGGATGGATAAGTGTATGTATATTTAGTCTCATTTTAATTAAAATAAACTTAATATTCTTGTATAATTTTATAATATAGTATATCTGATTTTGAAGAGAAAAATAGAGGTGACTGAGTTGTATGAAAATTTATAATCAACGCAATAGATGGATTTGGGGTTTTTCTATAGGTTCTGAGACTTGGAATGGAAGATTAGCTATGATAGCATTTATTATGGTTTTTTCAATAGAATTTTTTTTTCTTTACCTATAATAGAATTGCTTGGAATTTAAGGTATTAGATATGATTTTATTGTGTTAATTAATATAAAAAAACTATTCCTAACTATATAGTTAAGAATAGTTTTTTAACTTAATCATATATCTTTAATCTAATGGCCTCATAGATAGAACAGCTTCATTTTCTCTATTGATACCCTTCTCGAATCCTGCTGCTGCAGCTCTTGCACGTCCTGCATGCCATAAATGTCCAATAAATAGAAAGAATCCTAAAAAGAAATGAGATGTTGTTAACCAACTTCTAGGTGAGACATAGTTCACGGAATTGATTTCTGTTGCCACACCTCCGACAGAATTTAATGATCCTAATGGTGCATGTGTCATATACTCTGCAGCACGTCTTTCTTGCCATGGCTGTATATCATTTTTAATTTTGTTTAGATCTAATCCATTAGGTCCTCTTAATGGTTCTACCCAAGGAGCTCTTAGGTCCCAGAAACGCATTGTTTCTCCTCCAAAAATAATTTCTCCACTTGGTGATCTCATTAAGTATTTTCCTAATCCTGTAGGACCTTGTGCAGATGCTACGTTTGCTCCTAATCTTTGATCCCTCACGAGGAAGGTAAAAGCTTGTGCTTGAGATGCTTCTGGTCCTGTAGGTCCATAAAATTCGCTTGGGTATGCAGTATTATTATACCACACATAGTTAGATGCAGTTAATCCCATGATAGATAAAGCACCTAAACTATAAGATAAGTAAGCTTCACCTGACCACACAAATGCTCTTCTTGCCCAAGCAAATGGTTTGGTAAGAATATGCCATACTCCTCCTGCAATACAAATGACTCCAATCCAGACATGTCCGCCAATTACATCTTCCATGTTATTGACGCTAACTATCCAACCATCACCTCCAAATGGAGATTTTAGTACATATCCAAATATAATAGCAGGGTTTAAAGTTGGATTACTTATTAATCTTACATCTCCACCTCCAGGAGCCCATGTATCATATACTCCACCAAAAAATAAAGCTTTAATAACAAGTAGAAAAGATCCGATTCCTAACAGTACAAGGTGTATACCAAGTATTGTTGTCATTTTATTTTTATCTCTCCAATCATAACCAAAGAAAGGAAAAGATTCTTCAAGAGTATCTGGTCCAATCAAAGCATGGTACAATCCTCCAAATCCTAGTACTGCAGAAGATATTAAATGTACAATTCCTACGACAAAGTATGGGTATATATTAGTTATTTCTCCACCAGGACCAACTCCCCATCCTAAAGTTGCTAAATGAGGTATAAGTATGAATCCTTGTTCATATAAAGGCTTTTCTGGTATAAAATGAGCAACTTCAAATAAAGTCATTGCTCCTGTCCAAAAAACCATTACACCTGCATGAGCCACATGAGCTCCTAAGAGTTTACCTGATACATTAATTAATCTTGCATTGCCAGACCACCATGCAAATCCTGTAGATTCAATATCTCTGCCACTTACGATATTTTGATTAAAGGGCGTTTCCACGTGGTAAAACCTCCTCAGGGAATATAAAGTTTTCGTGTGGTTGGTCTTGTGCTGCCATCCATGCGCGAATACCTTCATTTAGTAAAATATTTTTAGTATAAAATGTTTCAAATTCTGGATCTTCAGCTGCTCTTAGTTCTTGTGATACAAAATCATATGCTCTTAAATTTAATGCTAAGCCTACTATGCCAAATGCACTAGTCCACATTCCTGTAACTGGTACAAATAGCATAAAGAAATGCAACCATCTTTTATTAGAGAAAGCTACACCAAAAATTTGTGACCAGAAACGATTAGCTGTTACCATTGAATAAGTTTCTTCAGATTGTGTAGGTGTGAATGCTCTAAATGTATCTGCTGCATCTCCGTCTTCAAATAAGGTATTTTGAACAGTAGCACCATGTATTGCACATAATAAAGCTCCTCCAAGTATTCCAGCGACACCCATCATATGAAATGGATTTAATGTCCAGTTATGGAATCCTTGTAGGAATAATAAGAATCTGAAAATTGCAGCTACGCCAAAGCTAGGTGCAAAGAACCAGCTTGCTTGTCCAAGTGGGTACATTAAAAATACTGATACAAATACAGATATTGGACCTGAGAATGCAATAGCATTATATGGTCTAATTCCCACTAATCTAGCAATTTCAAATTGTCTTAAACAAAAGCCAATTAATCCAAATGATCCGTGTAAAGCAATAAATGTCCAAAGGCCTCCAATCTGACACCATCGAGTAAAATCGCCTTGTGCTTCAGGGCCCCATAAAAGTAGTAACGAATGTCCCATGCTATTAGCTGGTGTTGATACAGCTGAAGTTAGAAAATTACAGCCTTCCAAATATGAGCTTGCTAATCCATGTGTATACCAAGATGTTACAAAGGTTGTTCCTGTCAACCATCCTCCTAATGCTAAATAAGAGCATGGAAAAAGAAGTAAACCAGACCAGCCTACAAATACAAAGCGGTCTCTTTTTACCCAGTCGTCGATTAGGTCAAATCTACCACGTGTTTTTTCTTGTCCAATTGCTATGGTCATAAAATAAGTCTCCAGAGTAAACTAATTAAGTAAATAAGTTGTAAGCTTATTTATACATTACAATCTAATTTATAATGTTTAGTAATGCTTATATGAGTTTGTAAAGTTGCTTTACTTTTCTTTACGCTTATATTATTATAAGCCTATTACTTAGTAAAGTTAGTAGCTAATTTAAAAGGATTTAATTAGTTCTCTAAGTTCACAATTTATTTTCAATTAAAATTTTCATATAATACAAATACAGTATAGCAAATATTGTATTCTATTGTTCTATTTTTATATGTTTTTCATAAAAAAATAGTAAGAAATATACTAGTAAGCTTTTCTTTTAATATTATCTTAATAAAACTATCTATATATTAAGCAATGAAAGCAAGATGATTCATATTTATATTACTGTATATTACAAATTTCTTTGTATAATAACAAAATAAGTAAATATATGAATTATTATATAAGTCATATATGCAAAATAATAATTAGATATCAATTTTCCTGATTTTAATTTTATGTTATAGAATAATTATTCGATTGCTAATTAAGCTTCTTTTTTGATATGTTCCTTCTAAAAATCTAGCTAGGATGAATAAACTTAATTAAGCTTAATAATATTTATTTAATAAGGTTTAAGCTATTAAATGCCATATGGTAAATTTCGCTTGTCATCAAAAAAATTCTTCCTTATCTATCATTAAGTTTGTGAGAGACTAGATGATTTAATCACTTTATTTAAGCAAGATATTAGAGATGCTTTGTGCAATCTTTTTCAAAACAGAGATATCAGGTTTTTCATGATAGTTAAGCAATTAACAAACCATTATGTTCCATATGATCATTCTTGTGTTTTTATTCTACTTGAACAAGATAAAAAATATAATTAATCCTAAATCTCTTGATGTTAGGGGGATACCTGGCATCTATTATTCATCTAGACATCCAATATTTGAGCAATACGATGTTGAAAACGTTGAATATATACTATACCTTGAAGTGGATGACATTAATGCAATCGTTTACAATTGGTTGCGAAAAAATCAAAATGAGCTTATACGTGAATTGATAGCTCACATATAAACTCATGATTTTTAGAAGGTTATATAAACTAAACCATATATTAACATATGAATCCCTTCATAATGTCTATTGCTGGTACAGCATTATTCATGGTTGCTAATAATTTAGTTGAAACTGTAGGTATAGCAGTAATGGTGTTTGGGGACTTCTAGTTTACGTTTTAGAAATAACAATCAAGTATCAACAATTACTTAATCTAATACTATTCCAATTGAGTTTTCTTCCAGTTCTGATGATTATGATCATATACTCAAAGATGATACGTTAAATACGGTTATTTTCCTTTATGTAAAACAGAACAAGCAGAAATTGCTCAAATATTAGTCGAAGTAGGATATTGAAAAAGTACAAGGATATAAAAATTCAAGAATTGATTGAATTTTTATCTTTTGTAGATAAAGCAGCCAAAATATATATTAAATAAATACCTATAGATTTTAGGAATTAAGAAGAGGTAGATAAATTAATGGGCAAAGTTGCCAGAAAAAAATGAAATCTTTGAAGATGCAATAAGTCCAACTGATAGTTTATCAGAATTACCACAAACTAATATAAATTTAAAATAAAATTATTATCATACGGACTAGCTTAAAAAGCCTGATATAAATCAGGCTTTTTTTGAGATCCCTAAACAGCGTAATTTTTTTTACAACTTAACGTAAATTTCTTTACGTTTTCTTTTCAAAATAAGTCAACAGTACTATTAGATGCTTACTTGTATTTATATTATTATGTAAAAAGGAATAGCTATAAAAAACGATAAATTAGAACAAAAACGGTTAAGAAAAATAAATCAATAAAAAACGTAAACAATATCTGCTAAATGTTGTTTATGTTAAAAAGCTGTAATTATTAGCTTATAATCTTGTGTTTTTAAGCGTTTTATTATTTAGAGCTCAGATTGTTTTGTATTGAAGATTAACTGAGTAAGTTTTTAGGCTATTTATTCTGCAATAATAAAGATTTTATTAATAAGTTTTTTATACTAGATTTTGCTTGATTGTATATGTATATTATTTACAATATTAGTTTTTAGCTTTTTTATCTGTTTCATCTTTTAACAAAGGTCTAAAATAATTTATCTTATATACAAGTATATCTATACAATATTTTAATTATGTTACTTCTGCTTGTTAAGCATTATATTAGCATATGAAATAAACAATAAGAATTGTATAAATCCGTTGATAATGGTTATATAAAGCTAAATATCTTGAAATTCAGATGATCAAATCAAGAAGAAATTAAAAAAATTTTGTATTTAGCTAGTTATTAAAATAATATCTTGATATTCAATTATTCTATTTTTTCAATAATTCGTTGAAATAGATATCCTGTTCCTCTAGCAGTTAAAATTAAATCTGGATTACTTGGATCATCTTCCAATTTAGCTCTGAGTCTAGAAATATGTACATCTACTACACGTGTATCAACATGTCGTTCTGGAGTATATCCCCAAACTTCTTGCAAAATAGCAGATCTTGAAAAAGGTTCACCAGCTTTACTTACTAGTAGTTCTAAAAGACTAAATTCCATACCAGTTAATCTAACTCGCTCATTTTTTTTGTATACTTGTCTCTTATTTGTATCAATCTTTAAAAATCCTATATTTAAGATACCTGAACTGGGTATACCAGAATTTACCGCTATTTTATCTACTCTTCTTAAAACGCATCTAATACGTGCTTCTAATTCTTTGGGTGAAAAAGGTTTTATTACATAATCATCTGCTCCTAACTCTAAGCCAGTAATTCTATCTGATACATCTCCTAGTGCAGTTAACATTATAATTGGTACATCAGATTCTTTTCTAATTTCTTGGCATACTCCATAGCCATCTAATTTAGGCATCATTACATCTAGTATTACTAAATTAGGATATTCTGTTCTGAATATACACAATGCTTCTTCTCCATCTCCTGCGCTAACTACATCGTAACCAATCATTGATAATCGAGTTTCTAAAATTGTTCTTATACTATTCTCGTCATCTACAATTAAAATTTTTTCTTTAGAATTATGCAAATCTTATGTCTCCATTTATATTTATATATTTGTAATTATTATTTTAATTTGAATATATAGTTTTTTACTTTGTTATAAGCATATTGATTTGATACATAATTATAAATGTATTTGTTAAGCTTAATTTAATTATAGATGCTGCATGGTCTTGCTTTTATAATTTACTCAAGGGGAAATAATGTAAAAAATACTATTTGAGTTTTACTAATAATCTTTTTAGATATAAATTATTTAATAGTATAATTTTTTATTATGAGGTCTTGACAAGATCCTATAAAGGCATTATTATTAATTCCAGTTAGTATTTCAGTTATTTAAATTTTAATTAATTAGTTTAATTGAATTACTTTTTAGTTAAAAACTTAGGAGA